TTTGTATTATTTTTAAATTATATTTAACTGCTAGAGATCGTTAAACAATATATACTAGCATTTCAATAAATAGAGGCCCCACTAACTAAATAGCGAATTATCAGCCAATACTTTATTAAATTTATATTACTCTATTGTGTATTATATACATTATCAAATGTATTTTGGTACCATTAAATATTAAGGGGCAGCTCACGAAGTATGCATGCGGTACATTTTGAAAAAAAAATGAGCCTATTTACTTTTTTTTTTTTTTTTTTACTTGATTGGAGATAAATATGAGTCCAATTAGCTAATACTCAAATAAAAAAGGAAGATAAATTAATTATTTCTACTACGCCTTTGAGGTAAAAAAAAAAAGTTTATATATTATCATATTTTTACGCTTTATACTGCAGTATGAACCAATCTTAAACTATATATTAACACTATAAATTATTTATTCACAACTAAAGTATCATAAGAATTTATAGATCCATTAGGTTTAAATCCCATAACACCTTTAGCATGAACTACTTCTCTACTATCAACTCAACTCTTTGCTAATTCCAAAGTAATAGAATCAGCAGTAATTGATCTAGCCAATACTAACTCTTTACAGTATTCATTTAATGTAGCATTTCTAAGAGCTTATATATTTTATAAGAAAAAGACTTTTATGATATTTTTAGAATTATTTCCAGCATTACTTATCAATTGGTTGTACCATAGCATAAGTAAGCAAATCCTTACTCATGTCTATTCCATATAAATATAAATCAAATAGAATTGATTTTGTTTTATTTCTTAATTTAACCTTATGCATATAAGATATTAAAATAATACTGTTATAATTACCGAAATAACCATTTGTAAACGTTTCATTAACTAAAAACAAATTGTTCATTTTAATAATAAATTTTTATATACCTCTCCGAGGAAAATGGTACCTACTGTACTTACATTAATTACTCCTATGCTAAGAATAAACCCTTACAACATACCTTACTAAAAATATAGGAATAATTTACCTATAATTCACGAACACCTTTCTTATCTATTGAAACTACCTTTTATTCCCTGCTTATATATCCATATGGATATATAAGCAGTAGCAATTAAAAATTGAGCTAATAATACATTAGATAAAGGATACGGCTAGTCGGAATCGAACCGACACACTCTGTTTGGAAGACAGACATCCTACCATTAAATGATAGCCGTTTTAAAATTATTTAACTTTCTACTACACTTGGTGGTATAATAGCAATAATAATATTAGATTTTAGCCCCTAAGCTTAGGAGCTCCTTCTAATTATAATTATAATTATTCAAGTCGCAATAAGCAAGGGGGTAAATTTATAAATTAGTCTAGTAAATCTTTTATATGGTATAATATTTTCGATTAGTTGGTTGAATTTATAATGAGATATTATGTTGAAAAACTGGTGACGAAAATACCTTTAATTTTCCATTGAATTATTGACTTACTTATTTCAGAGCCGTGTAATAAACTCATGTTACTATTTTTATAACTAAACAAACAGCTAATAATAAACTAAAATTTCACATATAACTTAAATTACTTGATTGTGCTGCATCTATAATATATATATTATACTAATTATATAATTAGTTCTCTTAAAAATTTATAGGAAGGGAGGTAGGATAAAATTATACTACCTACCACCCCGTTATTTTTTAAATTTATATTATCCTATTGTCTATTTAGAGAATAAAATAAACTCTCACTCAAGTATTTACCAAATATATGTTTTTTATCAATAGAGGGAGTAAGACATTCCTACTTAATAGATAGGTAATTTTTGGTTATTGAAGCAATACTTGTTTTGGTCTTGTATACAAGCAAGACCAAAACATATACTCGGGAAAGCAATTAAATATGCTAGATGTATTAATCCTAACAAAATTTAACTACTTATAATATAATTATAAGTAAAACTAGCTAAGAATATAAATTTCATTAAGCTAATAAAGACAATTATCCTAATAAACAACTTGCAAAAACTATTTTTAGTTTATAGGGAAACCCCCTTTATATAAATCTAATACTATGCTTCATAGTTAGGATGTAAAAACTCTAATATTCAGCGAAGTGCACTAATTGACACATTTAATCTAGTTAGTACTGATTATAATTTAATTATAACAAATAGAGTAAATTATATTTGTGAAGTTCTAGGGTAATATCTGAGTATTATTAACAAAACTATTAATTAAATCAAGAATAAATCTGTACTCACCCACATAAAGAGTTTCTATAACAAATACACGAAATCCTGTAAATTATCACACGTAACCCTGCTACATTAATACTAATATCTTAAGTATTTACAGTAACTATACTTTTTGGTTCAAGTACAGCACAAGATAAAATTAAAACCATTTTAATTAGATAGAATAAAAGATTTAATAATATTCCAATTAAATTAACCTTAAACGCGAAATACAAATTTTTCTTGTATTAATACAAAGGATTTTAGTACCCCTTGATTACCATCACCGCTACCGCTACCACCAGCACTAGTATCACTTGATAGATTTTACCCCTCCTACAATAAATCTAAAACCTAACGAATAAACATTAATTAAAGAACCTATATGCAAAGGGGTACCAGTGTAGTGGAATTAAAGAAGCTATTAGATAAATATCATGTATATCTACAGCCGATATAGTATAAAAATAGGGGAGGGTAAAATTATCTTTTGGCTTTAAGAGTTCAGGATAAAGATCTATAAAACTTAATAGTAAAAAAAAAAAATCACCAAAATTTTAGTTCATATCTAAGGATATAGTTAAACCTAAGGTAGAAACCATTAAAGCACTTAAACTTAACTTACCAGAAATAGTTATACAACCATTTTAGGTATTATTATTACAATTATTACACTTTTCATTAAGTATACAAAAAAAAAAAGTAAACATCCTCCTAATTATCATTAGAAAGGGGGGGGGGGTTGGACTATATATTCATCCACTTAAACTCTTCACACATATAGTTAAAAGATGAAAATTTAAGGGATATCTTTAAAGAAGAAAATAGCTAAATGGATGTACCACCCATAGTCTCTGAAGATTCGATCCAACCCCTTTAAGTGGGGTTGGATCTACCCTTACGGGTCGATTCTACTCAAAAAATTTTTTTATACTACCTCTAGACCCTTCCAAACTAAAGTTTGGGAATTACATCTGAATCTATATAGAAGCAAACAAAAATTATTTTTGTTACCTGCGTATTGTCCATTATTACATTTCAAAACTTATCACCATCTCGTATTATATAACTACAAACAGGTATTTCACCTTTTAGGTCTTTACACCTTATCGTAGTATTTATTAAGGACTAAACTTAATAAAATTTTAAGATATAAGATCAAATTCGGAATAAGATAATGATCTAGTTCATATTAGTGAAAATAGTGATGTTAGCTCCTTTTCAAAAAGTTTAACATCTTCAGTATCAGTTTGAACTGAGAGATGATTCTAATCTACTAATGCGAAAGATATCGAAACATTTTACTTTATTATTGCTTTATTTTGCTTTATTTTCCCTTCTACCCAGGGCCCAAGACACAGAGCCTTGGCCGAAAAGCGGGATTATCACGAATAAATAAACTATGTATGTGATAAAAATAAACGTACCTAAAAAAAAAAAAAAATACTATAATGTAAACAATAATTTAAAATAAAGCTTTAAAAAAGGAGAGGGCATAGTATATTTAAATATACTATGCCCACTTACCTTATTGCTAAGTTTAAATTATACAATACAATTATATTAACCTATGCTATAAATTAAAGTTGAAACACTATAATGTAAACCATCTAAAATAAAATTAGGATAAATACCAAATAATACTGTGAAAACCACTAAAATAAATAGAACAGTGAATTCTCTTTTAGTAAGATCTGAAATACCTTGTTCAAAAAACAAACTAAAAGAACCACCAAAAGCTATTCTATTAAATAAATACATACTATAAGCAGCTGAAAGCACAATTGAAGATGCGGCAAGTGCACCTAATAAAGGTAATCTTTCAAACGCTCCATATAAAGACATAAATTCACCTACAAAATTTAGAGTTAAAGGAGTTCCACAATTAGCTAAACAAAGGATTAAAAAGAATATAGATAATAAAGGCATAAGTTGAGTCATTCCACGATAAAAAGAAATATTTCTAGTACCAGATCTATCATACAAGATACCACCCACTATTATAAATAAACCCGAACTAACAAATCCATGACCTAAACCTAAAAGAATAGCACCTTCTATACCTTGAATACTATTACTAAAGACACCTAACATATATACAGCCGCGTGACCAACAGATGAATAAGCTATTATTTCTTTAATATCAGTAGTACGTAGAGTACTAAGAGCAGCATAAATAATAGTAATAACACCAAAAGTAAAAACGAAAGGAGTAAATGATAAAGTAGCTATAGGTAATATAGGCAACATAAGTCTAAATATACCATATAAAGCCAACTTTAGAACTATAGCAGCTAAAACAACGGATCCACCTAAAGGAGACTCTGTATGTGCCTTAATTAATCAAGAGTTTATACCATACAATGGAGTTTTTACTGCAATAGCTATAAATACCCCAATAAATATAAATAATTGTGTAGTATAATCAAAATTCGTTTTAAATAAAGCATCAAAATCGGTAGTTCCCATTATAGAAGACATAGTTAATATTGCTAATAATAAAAATAAAGAACTTCCCAATGTATATAAAAAGATATAATAACTTGCTCTTACTTTATTACCAGATCCAAATAAACCTATTAATAAAAATAACAAGGCGATCAGATTTATCATGCAAGTAAGGTCCGTCTATTTCGTAAAGTAACCCTCCTCTTCATCGAGCTGAGCCCGACCTCTGTTCATTTTAGCTTTAATTCTACGAATATCCTCTAACCCTTCAATTGTTAAGTGAGCCTTATTTTCCATCAATAGGGCAACTTTTTTAAAATCTAGGTAATCCTCATATTTTACACCTATAATTTGATATTTATCAAAAAAAGGGATAAGACATTCCATAAAATCTGAGAATTTCGTTGCACTAAACATAACGGCATTTTGAGAATGTTTATTAACTGAACCGTAGCCTAATAAATTTTGTAAACTTGTAAGTAATTTAGAATCTCGAGAGTGTTGAGCTAAATCAAATTTTAATTGAACGGCTTCTCCTAACTTTGTTTTAGATTTATAAATGTTAACCGAAAAACAAGCTTCACCACTAGCAAACCCAGCGAATCAATAAGGATCGTCTATGGCTATATCCTCAATGACAGGTCTTTCAACCGGGACAGTATTAGGGAAAGCTTCTTTTAAACTCTCTGAACCTCCTAAATTTATTGAAGCTCTAAGATTAACAATTTTTTGAATACCCTCAATAGTTAAATGTTCCTTATTTTTGATCAACAATACAATTTCCTTAAATAAAAAATAATCGGCTCTCTTTTGAGAATTTAAAGGATATTTGTCAAAATGTGGCAATACGACATTAATTAAATCATGAAGAGAGGCTATTCGATAATGAAGAGTGTCTTTACTCGCATAAGTAATGCTACCAACTCCACCAAAAAAAGCTTGAATTAGATCTAAAACCATTCTGTCTTTTTTATGAATACAAAATGAAAATTTAGTTTCTACATTTCAACCTGCTTTGGCTTTAGGGTTTTTACGAATTCTAACAATAAAACTTCCTTCTGCATCAGTAAAACCTGTAACAAAGTAAGGTTTTAGTAAGTAGCCTCCTATTTGAGAATTAGCTACTCTAGAAATAACAGTAGAGTATTGTCTTAGACTATTTAAATGGTTAGATGGGATTCTGACTTGATAATTTCTTTCAAAACCCTTTAGAGTATATCTTAACATTGGTGAATTTAGCAAGGTTCCAATGCAACTGCCGTATACTCGTTGCTCTTTTACAGTATTAATTTTTCCTAATACTGACTTAGATCCGCGATTACCCATTTTGTTTTCACGCATCTTAAGGCTTGTTACCTTACATGAGTGATTAGTTCATCCACATATATTTTTTAAAATATAGCTTGGTACCATAAGCTTTAGGGCTTTCCCGGAGTTTGACAGTTTACCCCACCATGAATATTTCCCAGATATCCAAGCAGGAGGTAGTATACAACTCCTGAGCTTTGCCGCCTTTAAATTAACCCACAACTCTACCTTTATTCATACCAGCCTTTATAGACCGTATTTCTTTTACCCCATTCTCTGTTAAGTGAAGACCCTCTTTCATAAAAAATGCTACTTTACGCCAGTCTAAATAATCTAAAGCTTTTACACCTTCTATTGGATTTTTATCAAACAAAGGAATAATTTTACTAATATGAGCATCTAAACTTGAAATAGTCAAGTTATAAGAATTTGTTACTTTATTAAAACTTAATGTACCACAACCTAAATAAGTAATTATATTTTCTAAAATTGCTTTGTCCCTTTCATTAAGACCAAGCTTTAATCTTAACATTACTTTAAAACCTTGAACTGCAGATGAGGATTTATAAATATCTATATATCAACAACCTTCAGCACTAATAAAACCCGCTAGTCATTTAGGATTAATTAATCCAATAGTATCGGAATTAATTGTAAGCTTAGCTGGCTCTAAATCAGGAAAAATTTTTTGAAATTCCTCGCTAATCCCTTTATTCAATGAAGCTTTTATAGATAAAAGTTTTATTAACCCTTCGGAAGTCAAATGCTCCTTGGATGAAATTAAGTAGAAGGCTTGTTTAAACAAAATATAATCTACAGCCTTATAAGATAATAAAGGATATTTATCAAAATGATCTATTATCAAAGATAACTCCTTAATGTTTGCTACTTGAAAATGTATCATAGATTTACCTATTTTATTTATAGCACCTATACCTTTAAAATACCTTTGTATTCCTTCTAATAAAGCTAAATCTTTTAGATGAATTCCTATTTTAAATGAAAGACTTGCATAACATTTACCCACACTCTCTACTGTACTATCAGTTGTAACTTCTTTTTTAGAAGGCTCAAAAACACGAAGGGCAAAACAACCCTCTCCATCTGTAAACCCTGTTACAAACTCAGGAGTTAAACTTAATACAGTTTGTGGACGCAAGCTAGTGGAGGGGGCACTTATAGCTTTTCCCTTCGCCTTATTATTAACCGCGAAAGTACTATAACTACGAGCCCCCCAAAAAAAAAAAACAGGCGCAACCGCCGCTAATGAACTATACTCAGAAGTACTATAAATTAAACTAGATACACCATAATGTATTCCATCTAAAATAAAGCTAGGGTATATACCAAATAAGACTGTAAAAAATACCAATATAGACAAGATAAAGAACTCTCTTCTAGTAAGATCAAGAATACTTTCTTCAAAGAACAAACTAAATGAACCACCAAAAGCTATACGATTGAAAAGATATATACTATATGCAGCAGATAAAACTATAGATGAACTAGCTAAAGCCCCTAGTAAAGGTAATCTTTCAAAACCACCGTATAAACATAGGAATTCTCCTACAAAATTTAAGGTTAATGGAGTTCCACAGTTAGCCAATATAAGTAAGAAGAATAAAATAGAAAGAATAGGCATTAATTGAGTCATTCCCCTGTAAAAAGCAATATCTCTAGTACCAGATCTATCATATAAAATACCTCCCACTATAACGAATAAACCTGAACTTACAAACCCATGACCTAATCCTAATAGAATTGCACCTTCTATACCTTGGATTGTGTTACTAAACACACCAAGGAGATAAACTGCAGCGTGACTTACTGAAGAGTAAGCAATTATCTCTTTAATATCAGTTGTCCGTAAAGTACTAAAAGATGCAAATATAACAGTAATAACGCACAAAACAAAAACCAAAGGAGTAAAGTCTAAACAAGCTTGTGGTACAATAGGTAAGAGTAATCTAAAAATACCATATAAAGCTAACTTAAGTACTATAGCTGCCAATATAATAGAACCACCTAAGGGTGATTCTGTGTGAGCTTTTAGTAATCAAGAATTCAAACCATACAAAGGTGTTTTAACAGCAACTGCAAAAAATAAACCAGCAAATAAAATACATTGTAAAGAGTAGTCTAAATTTAATTTAAATACTGCATCAAAGTCTGTTGTACCTGCTATAGAACTAATAGTAAGAATAGCAAGCAACATGAAAAGAGAACTACCTAAAGTATATAAAAATAAATAAAAACTAGCTCTTACCTTATTTTTTGAACCAAATAAACCTATTAGTAAAAAAAGGGGAACCAAGATACTTTCGAAAAATATATAGAATAATAATATATCTAAAACTAAAAATACAGCTAATAATAATGTTTCTAATAACAACATAATTATTAAATAAGATTTTATATTTTCGGTTATAGAATTTCAATTAGATAATAATGCTATAGGCATTATTATTGTAGTTAATAAAACAAAATAAATAGATAGTCCATCTATTCCGAGATAAATATCAAAATAACTCATATCATAATGTTCTTGCACGAACTGAAATTGATTACTACTAAAATCAAATGAAATGTAAATAATTAAAGATATTATTAAATTAATAACTGATGTTCCAAGAGCGATTATTTTATAATAAACATTATTATTATATTCACCTACGACTATACCATAATCAACACGTCCAGAGTATATCCCAGCATTAGCAGGCGTTACATTGGAAAGTCTAAAGCTAGAAACCACAATTCCATCCAATGAGTCAGTAAATGGTGGTACGTGATAAGAAGTTGTACTATAAATTAAAAATATACCTAAAATGGGTATTAATAATAAACTGGATAATAACATTTTTTTGGTTAACAGTCAATATATTTCCGAAATTACCTCCAAACTAAAAAAATCGTTCATCATATGGAAAATTCCATGATGCAAAAATAGATTCTATTAATCTAAAATAAGTTTTTTCTAAAACAAGTTTATCACTGGTGGAAATATATCAAAACTAAATAAAACGCAAGGTACAAATAGAATTAAAGCAAATAAAATAGGCAATAAAACTGTTCAACAGAACCCCATTAATTGATCAAAACGTATCCTAGGGAAAGATGCTCTTGTGAAAGTATCCTCAGGCGGTGAAACCGTCGAGGAAGGAGAAGATAAAGTAGTAAAATTTTTTACTTTGCTACGCTTCTCCTCCCGGTGCTTTGGACGAAATAATAAACTGACCTCTTAAAATTAAACCAGAATCCTTATATTTAATTAAGGTTTTAGGTGAGATCTTAAGATCTTTAGTTAAATCAGCATGTCTTGGATATTGTTGAATTAAATTTAAAGTATTAGCATCATAAAGATAAACATCCTTTCTAAATAGATCAGATATTAATTTTTTATTTGCCTCAGTTACAGGTTTACCATACATAGGATTTGAAGATCCTGACATACGCTCCCGCATTTTGGCTAAAACTTCCTCACTAAATGTTTTATTTAAGAAATGAGGATTTTCTTTAAAAACTTTACTAATTAATACTTTAGTCTCATCTGAATGCTTAGACCCTAATCTACTTCCTGCTGCAGGATTTATATTATATTTATTAAGGAAAAAGTCCAGATATTTTTGTTCTGCCGCTATTAACTTAAGCATAAAATCTTTTAACAAATCTGCAGTTGCATCTGCGCTAGTTGAATCAGTATTTTCGGCAACGCCAAAATCCTTATCTAGTGTTTCCAATATATATAAAGAAAAATTTTCTAAACCGTATTTGTTAAAAGCACGCTGTAAAAGAATATTTGAACTTCAATTATTTAAGTGTTCAGGAATTCTTATAGCTAAATTAAAGGAACTTCCTACATAAAGTTTTTTAGATTCTTTATGCACAAAAGCATAAACACCACTAACTGAATTTAAATCTGATTTTATTTCTGATAAAACAGATGCATCCTTTAAATTAGTGTAATGTTTATTAACCGGAACTGAAACTAAATCACCTTTTACTTCTACAGGCAGGTTAACTTCAGAGTTAACATCCTTAATATTAGTTGTAAAGAGAAGTGGAACACCAAAAAGAGAGCAACCAGAAACAGGGCTTATATCGAAACTGTATAAAACGCAAGGTACTAAAAGAATTAAAGCAAATAATATAGGCAATAGAACTGTTCAACAGAACCCCATTAACTGATCAAACCTGATACGTGGAAATGACGCTCTAGCCCATATGAAAATAAATATCATAATAGAACTTTTCAGTCCTATACTTAAACCGTATAATAACCCTTCTAAATTAGGATTATTAGAAATATATTCTATGTAAAATTGCGCTAACCCACTATTACCTAAAAAATAAAAAGCAGGATTATTGCAAATTACATAAACATATTGATCACTAAAACCATATAAATCTCGTCAACTCTCAAATAATAATTCAAAATAAATATAATCTATAAAACTTATTAAATAAGATATAGAGTATATTGGTAAATAACCACCTAAAAATAATAGACTAGTTAATATACACATTAATACTATACTACCGTACTCTGCAAGAAAAAAGAAAACAAAAACAACTGCTGCGTGCTCCGTCATAAATCCACTAACTAATTCGGATTCAGCCTCAGCTAGGTCAAAAGGAGCACGGTTGGTTTCCGCTATAGACCCGATAAAAAAAATAAGAAAAATAGGTAATAAAGGTAATATGAATCATACAGCTCTTTGACCTTCTGTAACTACTGTAAGATTTAAGCTACCTGTTAACATAACAACTATTAATATAGCAGAACTTAATACTAATTCATAACTAATTAATTGAGCTGTAGATCTTAAAGATCCTAAGAAGGCATATTTACTATTAGCACTTCATCCAGCTAAAAGTATACCATATGTAGCTAAAGATGAAACAGCTAAAAGGTAAAAAATACCTAAATTCATATCATTAATAGATAAACCTGGACCATACAAAAAAATTATATATTACACAATTTTTTTACTTCTCCCCCTATTCATTCCCCTTTGAATATCCGCTATTTTTAAAGCACCCTCTTCTGATTTATGCTCTTTTTTATTTACTATTTCCGAAACTAAGCATCAATCACCGAAATCTAGAGATTTCACACCTAATATAGGATTCTTAATAAAGAAAGGTATAATTATTTCATTAATATCAGAAAACTTTGTAACTTTAAAATCCATTAAATTATCTTTTTTCCTTAAATAACAATATCCACAATTAAAATATTCTTCAATTGCAGTTAATAATACCTCATCTTTTTCATGCTGAGTTATTTTAAATAATAGAGATTTAAAGATACCTTTGTCTAAAGAAACGGAGAAATTACCTTCAGCTGAAGTAAACCCAGCAATTCATTGTGAATGTGGAATTACACAAGTTTCTCTTAAAGGACGGGGAACTGGAATAGTTTCAGGGAACATTAACTGTAATTCTTTTGATAAACCAAAATTTAAGGTTGCTTTGATGTTAATAATCTTTTGTAAACCTTGTAAAGTCAAATGTTCTTTTAATTGAATAATAGATATAATTTGTTTAAATAATAAATAATCCCCCCTTTTTCGTGATATTAAAGGATATTTATCAAAAAATTGAATTAATTCTATTAGCTCACTTAATTTTCTGACTCTAAAGGCACAAGAAGATTGGTTACTACTTACGGTACCTATTCCACCTAAACTATGTTGAATTCTTAATAGAATCGGATAATCTTTAACATGTAGTTTAATTTGAAAAATTGGTTGAACTTCTCAACCAAATTTATAAGAAGAACTTTTTAAAATACTGCAAGAAAAACAACCTTCACCATCGCTAAACCCTGTAATAAATCAAGGATCGATTCCTAAATCGTCAAATTTATGTTTATTATTGCTTAATGTAACATAATAACGACGAGTATTAACATTTAAAGAATTAAAACCATTTAATGGTGAATCGTAGAAATTTTTTCTATACTAATTTTAACCATAGCTTATTTCTAAGCTAATTAGAATACATCTTAAATATTTTACAAGTATCTTGTAAATATCTATAGCCGTTTACTCGTTGCTCTTTTACAATTGCAGAATAATATCTTACAACTGATTTAGATCCGCGATTGCCCATTCCTATTATTAGTCCCTAGTTCTCTTATTTATGTCTCTAAGCTTTGCAGTATTAAGCTTACTTCGTCAACAGAAATAGGCTAGTTTATGTAGCCTACCTAGTCTACGAAAGCTAAAAAAAGAACTAGAATCATCTGGTTTATTACCTTACCTAAATAATTACTTAAGCCACTTATAATCTTTCGATTATAGCTTGGTACCAGAAGCTTTAGGGGTTTCCCGGAATTTGACTATATTACCCTATGTTCCTAAGGTATAACTGCATATCCTAAAAGTGCGAAAACTAATGTGATTACAGGTCCTAAAAAAAACAAAATCATATTAGCTTGTGTAGGTGCAACATATTCTTTTAAAAGAAGTTTTAAGGCATCCGCAAATGCCTGAAGTAGTCCATAATACAAATCTCCCCCTTTAACCATTTATAAAAGACTTCTTCTCATAATACAGGCAAAGTTAGGGGCCTTCTCCCTAAATAATATAAATATTATCCATTTAATGGATATTTCCATATAAACCTTTTTATTGTAGATTTATAAGAATAATATTCCTGTACTCTTTCAAGTAGGGTCTGACTATATCTTAAATATTAATAATTAATTATTAATATAAACCACCGTTTAGTCGATGAACTGCATACCTAATCCCTTAGATTTTATTTTATAGTATGAATCTAGAGCGTTCCTCGCCCCCCTTTAATTTTCTATACTTATCCTTAAGGCTAGCAAACTAGGCACTTGGCTGCAGATTACCTATTTCCTTTCGTGCATCTATTTCTGTTTTACTATACCTCTAGTTACTAACCGAGCCATAAACTAATTACTTAACTTACTTAGTCGAAATAGCTTTAAGGCTTTCCTGTCAATTTGATGGTTTTTAATTAAAGTAATTTACTTTAATTGAGGCCTGATAAGAGCACTTACTTCTTACCCTTTAAAAAAAAAAGCTATTATTTTATCCTTTGAATGTAGTATAAAAGTATAAACTTTTATAACTTTTTTCTGAATCTAAATATTTACTTATTGTCTTAGTACTAATATTTAAAGATTTAGATGCTAAAAATTTAGAACTATAGGAAGGTTTATTATTATCTATTAATACTAATGCATCATCAACTTTTTTATATACTCAAACAGGAGTAGTTTCATTAGTTGTTTTTTTTACTTTATTTAACAATAATTCTTTTTCTAATTCACTTAATTCATTACTAAACAATAATACTAATTTACCACCTTTCGTAGTAGCTTTTTTAGTATCTAAGTGTTTTAATAATGATCTATAATCTACATTAAAATAATCAGCAGCTTTTTTCATACTACTAAACATATCCGATATTAATTCTAAAGTTAAAGCATCATAAACTCATACTTTCAAATTATTATATTTTCTTAATAAAGATAATTCCATTAATTTTTCGAACTCTAAACTATCCAATTCACTACTAAATAAATAATTATCTTCAAGACCACCCTTAATTCATTTATCAAGATGATTATTTATAACAGTATGATGTACATTCAATGCTTTAGCTACTGCACCTATAGACTCATATGTAGTTTTAACTACAATTCCATCTGCTTTTATATAATACTTTCATACTTTTTTAGCTATTGTACGATCTAATTCTAACCCCTGTGTAGAATCACTAACTAATTTATCTATAATTTCAGGATACTCTATCATATCAGTTAAAAATAAATAACCTTTAAATGGAACATATGTATTCAAATATATACTTATAGTTTCTCTACTTATATTTAAATGTTTGGATAATTGATTTATACTGCTAAATGTTGTATAATTAATACTAAGTTGTCCATTAATATATTCATATAGATAAATAAATATACCTTTATATTTATTATCAAAGCCAGATTCTAATTGTCTAAGTTTTAATATCTCATAAACGGAATCAAAAGTTTGAGTATCACTTAAATTACTTTTAAATATAGTATTTAATAAAGGTAAATATTTTTGTAAATAATAGCTCTCTCTTTCTCGATGCATATCTAAGCTACAAATCTCAATAACTGCAAATTCGAATTTATCTCAACCAACAGTGTTAGCAAATACATGAAATCTATCTTTTAAATTAATATTAAGGTGAGCTTTATATCTTTTTTGGAAATCCTTAGCTCTCCCTATATAATAAATATTAGGATCACTTTTATAAATAAATAAATAGATACCACCTTTACCTTTTAAATCCTTAAAAAATCTATTAAGAGTGGTTGAAGATAGTAAATCTTTACAAACACTTACAATTTTTTCTTCAAATGGTTTAATCGGGGCTTTTCTGTTAAGATATAATTCGCTTATTATTTTATTATTTGAGCTAGAATAGAATCTTTTAGAAGAAATATTGAATTTGAATTGACCTACTACATTAGGACCTAATCTTCTTTGCATACTGGCCATAGTTTTTCTTTCTGCTACTGTTACATAAGCTACCGCAAGTAAAGCAGGTACAAGCACTAAAACTACCTCGAGAAGTGATATTATTGTTGGAATCTTAAACATTTTTTTTTATTATTAATTTAAATTACCATATATACACATAATAGCATATACTTATTTGTATACCTTTAGTGAAACAATGTAATCAGTTAACCTTAGCTATAAATACGTAAACATATATTTATAAATCTAAGGGTTATTTTTACCATAGCGTTAGTATAATTCTACCTTAACAACACTCATAATCTTTCATATTATCTTTCATTTTTGATTAAAATATAAATCAATAGTTTAGGTAACTACTTTTCTACTTTTGAGCTAATGAAATTTTTTGCTATAAATATAAAAAGAAAAAGGTAAAAAATAGAGCTTGATACTTGCGCAGCCTTAAAAAACAGCTTATCAAAGCACGCATAATTGCAACTATGACCTTTTTGTACCTCCTACTTGATAATTTATATTAAATACCCTAGTATAAAGCTAGCCTATTTTTAAGTGTTTCGCTACTGATTTAAAAAGGATTAATTATATCACGAAATTTTTAGGCACGACCTTAATTAACAAATATTTAAATATAACCTAAACAATTAAATCCCTTGCCATACAAAATTTTGTGAAAAAAGGGGGGGGGGCATCCATTAATTAATTAGGCTACCTAGCATACCGCACAGCTAAAAAGTAACTCAAAATTTTTTAATAAAAGTATATTATAAATAATACATTCTCATTTCAGATTCGAACTAAAATCAGGATATTAGAAGTATCCGGCTCTACCATTGAGCTAATGAGAATTAGGAGGAGGTTGGTGAAACCAACCCCCCCCCCTTCCAGTGTAGAATTATTTTTTACATGTTAAGTTCTATATCTCTCTATTATTTAACTAACAAATATTTCTCTGCGTGAGGATTAAATTTAACTTCTTTTACGTTTAACACCTGTAGGTGTATTATTCTCATAACTAGTGTCTCCTTCATTATATGGATCTCGCTTTAGTACGAGTTCTTCTTTTAAAATTATCTACACTTTCGCCTTATTTTTTAGGTTCTCGCTATCTGACCTAATCAATAATAACTTGATAAGGTAATTCTTCCTTTGGTTTATAGTTAGGGTTTTTTAGCTGTTGATTGATATAACTCTATCTATTAGCTACTCTTTTATTTAAATATTCCATAATTTCATTGTGTAGTCTAAGCATACTCTCTCTTAATCTAGCTTGACTCTCCACGATGACTCATGAATTTCTATTAACTAGAGTAGTATAATCAGAATAAATATCCTTATAACTATTAGCTCATAACTGATATTCTCTACGATTTACTCTGTTTTCGAACTGCTCATCAGTTTCTTCCCATCTTCTAAACATAGTTTTTCTTACCTTATCTCTGGCAGCTTTAAGCTCAGCTTCCGAACGCTTAACCATATTAGTCTTATTAGCATGGTGACTATTTACTTTCGCCTTAATAACTCTTTTTTCTAGTCTCTCAATAAATTATGGGACATGCAAGCTCCTATTCGTCCGACTCTCCCTCTCTTCTATCCAAAGTAACTCGTGCATCAGCTTTAGCCGATGCAAATTCTTGAACTGATCTTTTCTTTTTACCTCCTGTACTATAATTAACCTCCATATCACTAGTAAATTCCTCGCTATTATTAGTATCTTTAGCCATAATATTAATATTAATCCGTTTAGAAATATTTCTCGGAGAAAGCTATTCATCTACTGCCAAGAGTAATTTGTGGTAAAAAATATTGAATCAATTTTGTCAGAATAGATAGAATTAGGTATATTCAATCATGGCAAAGCCGTACTTAACAAGTCTTTGATCTTAATATTTAAGAGAGTATAATCTAATAAAATATCTATAAATCGTCCTATAAAGCAACCAATACTTATTATAACACTAGATAAACTAAATATATTATTATATAGTTCTTGACAACTATAATTAACATTATATTAAGCTAAAAATAAACTTTTAGCTAATATAACCCCAGCAATTGTAATAACCAAACGTATTAAAAATAAACGAACTTATTTTCAAAAATTTGAACAAATTTTTGAAAATCCGTGTGGCATGTTTTCACAGCCTAACTAGATTTTTTTAGTGTTGATATGAGTTCTTTACGCTCACCCTCTAAATTTTTACTTGTGGTAGAAAAAGTCTTAATAAGCAATTTAGTTTTATGATCATTTAAATTATAAGATGCAAACTTTTTTGTACAAGCTATGTGGTTGTTATAGATTGTGCGGATTGGCCTGGTTTAAGTACCCACATTTGTACTATACAAATTAGCAAATAAATTAAACTAATCTGTATAACTGTTTAATTTACCTACAAATTTTTGTACGTCTTGTAAGGAAAACGTCATAATATAGAATTTTACTTTTTTTACCATTAAGAGTCAAGAGAATCGCACTCTTAAGAAGTATTAGCTACCCCTAACCTTCTTTTATCTACCATAAACTATTATGGTACCTTAAATAAAAATACAATAAACTTTATATTAAAGGACTTATTCAATCTTCACAAATAACAATATATTAAATCTTTTAAACAGTTAGATGTGTTAATGTACTGCGGCTACGCCGTACAATAGGATTTAACCATCAAAGGACCCCCTCTGTTCTGTTTTGTTCATATAAAATCCGTATTATTACCCTAAGGGATTTTTATCTTGGTAGGATTCGAACCTACATTATAGAACATCAAAAATTCTCGACTTACCCGATTAGTCTACAAGATATTATTGTATATTAGCCACTGCCTTAGAAACAATAACCAATATACACTCTAAATATATTAATATTTGGATAATCTTCCCTCTTCTATTAAATTGAAGGATAAGCACTAGTTATAATATTATTAGTCTGCTTAATATAATTCATTTTCATTAGCTGCTTCTTTATTCTTAATTATTTCTTTCTTCTTAACATATACTAAATTTGAATTAAACTTAATCGATTTTCCACTTCGTAATCTAACTCTAACTGTGTCATGTGATATTCCTAAGAAAGAAGCACAAGCATTGATTGACTTTAACTCATTTAAAATATTACCTTCACCATCTAGAATTAATATAACCGTAGGTGAACCTTTTTTAAAAAATTTACCCGAAGACTTTATAATTGTTTGCCCTTTAGAATTAATAATATAATTTGAACCGACTTCCAACATTGTTTTAAGATCAAGCAATAATGAATTTCTATCTTCAAGAGTTTTACAAGGACTAGTAGATAATCTATTATTATTCATTTGACCTATAAGACGTTGAATCATAGCTACACCTTGTTCCATATGATGAATACCTAATTGTTTTATTTTTAAAATAGACATTCAATCTACGAAATCCAACTCTTTTTTACTAACTCATCGTAAATTTTGGAAAAAAGGGAGAAGAATTTGAGAAATAAACTCCGACTTAGTTGCAACTAAATTAATCATATCGGATCTTTCATCCGTCTTACTTTTGTACATAGTAAGATATACCGCATCATTAAAGTGACTATTTAAACTATTTAAATAATTTTTAATAGCCTCCATTAAAGGTAAATCTTTCATAGTTTGAGCAATTGTAAAAATTAATAGAAAGTTGTTTTCCTTACTAACGGAAAAAGATCCATCTCCTTCAACAAATCCTAAAAGCCAGTATGGAGTAATATTGATATCTTTGTTACGGTTTCAAACTGTCCTATTTGTATTCATTTCTTCTTTAAGAACTTTTATATGATTAAAGATGTATTCCGCAGAAGATTCCTTATCATCAGTATATAGATTAAAAGCTTCTACTCAAACAAGAAAATTTAAATATTTACTTGAATTAAGAGAGTATATTGAAAAAATTTCAATGATCTTCTTCACTTCTGATTGTTTAGAAACCGAAAATTTACACCTGGGTGAAGTATTTAATTTATAAACTTTTCCAAATCCTAAAGTATTTTGAATAAAATTTAGCACCTTAATATCATCAATGTGAAGATTGATTTCAAAAGAAAAACTGTAAAATTTATTTCTTACCGTTGAAATATTAAAACTACCTTCAGCATCAGTGAAACCTCTAAACCAATCATAGAAATTAGCGTGTTCAGATAAAACAGGTGAAGAAGAATAAAACCGTTTTCCTAAGCAAATAAAAGGTAATAATGGTAATCCGAAGCTGTGGGCTGCTTTGTACATAAAGCTGTTAACACCAAATACAGAAACAGCATGATGAAAATATCCACGTATTCTACTTTTATTTAATAATATTGTTTTCATTATATATATAAACTTAACTCTCGTATATAACACGTCCTTGTATCATTGTGTCATTTAATCATAGCTCTTTCCCCCCTTTGTCACTGAATAACCACCCCATATTTCTTACTACTATCTTGCTTACCTACTCGACCGACGGTTATTTCAGCGCACTCTCAAGATAGCAACTGACTTAATTTAGCAGCTTTCTCACTTCAATAAGCTTATCTCTATTACTAGGCTTGATATAAGATGAAGCCTACTTACTACATAAAGGGTATAATAGCGTCTTTTTCACTAATCCTTGGAGGGATGAGCAAGCTACCCTAGTTGGTATTGATTTCAGTCAAGAGTTTTCTATCTAGTTAGTTGGCAACTAGGTAGTTTGGTCTAGTTTCCTCATACGCCAGCACATTTTGTTAACTAGAAGACATAATGAACTTTCTATTGAGCCAAATGTGACTGTTTGAGCAGTACTAGGGGCTTGTTCTAACTATGATCATCGTTTCACAATTAACTTAAGCCTTAGGAACGGCTACCCTATTAATCTGGTATCGGAAGCAACACAATGCATATAGCAATCATGCCGCCTTTCTATTCTTGGCGTATACCGTGAGCTTGTGCCTCAACCAGTTCGGGTTGGTAGCCCGCCATAGGAAACATCTCGTTTAGTTCGGTCTTAGATATGAATCCTTAATAGCTAATAATAGCGAGCTTGCGCCCAAATAGATTCACATAGTAGAGCTAGTCACAATATATATAGTTACTATCAGCCTATATATATTAAATATTATCATCAACTATACTAATATTTTAATTAGAGCTTGCGCCCTAAAATAGAGCTTGCGCCTGCAAAACAGTTTAATTAAATTCTATTCTTCTACGTCCAATAATCGAATCCCCCTCTTTAGAGATTAGATGAATATGAATAAATTAAATATTATATGTGATCTATTTCTTAAAAATTTATATTTAGGTATATAATTTTAGTCTACAAGATACTAGTGTATATTAGTCACTACTTAAAAATAATAACTAATATAGACTTTTGAAACTATCCCGGTTGTCTCTTCGAAAAATCCTCGGGACATGCCCTCTGGTGGGGGCAAGCCATAAATAGCTAACGGTTTTATTGGTCTTACGAGATAACGAATATCTCGCCCATCTGAAAGATAGTAAATAGATTCACTTAGGTTAAAGTCCAAAATAGATTGTTACTCTCAGCCTACCTATATTTATTCTTATCATCAACTAGACTAATAGTTCAACTAATCCTAAAGTAATCGCAAGACAACATAACTAAAATATATCTCTCAGCATAGTAGGGATACCCAGATCCTGAAAAGATACGTAGGATTGAAAAAAAAAATCATATGTGATCCATTTCTTACATATTTATAATTTATGCCTATAAGTATAGTCCACAAGATATTTAGGGTAAATACGACTAGAACGTATACAATTATCTCCTCATAATATGAATAGTCTATCTCAAAACTTACCCTTTAGTCCATATTATAATTAATTTAAAATAATAATAGAGTCTTGGTTTTACCTAAGTATTATTTATTTAAAAGAAAAAAAAACTAACCGTTCTGAGCGCAGCATAAAAAATAACTAAAAAATATATTTTTTATTCATTTTTTACCTATAATATTCTCCATAAATTAATTAGGATACGCGAAGCGTCGCTCGCGCTCGCAGAACTTAAGGACTTATAATTATTCGCGATGCGACCCAAGAGGCTCTTCGAAGTCCCCATCCCTTCGGACGGGTAGCCTCCATAAATTAATTAGAATACGTACCCCCCCCAGGGTTTAATAAAACTCAAAGGATATAGATATTTGTGATTTGCATAAATGGAAATAAATTATCCTTCGCACTTTCAAATAATATACCTCCATACCTCCTCGGTTGCTTCGTAATATGGCTGGCTGCTCCCTCCCCCCCACCTTCATAATTAATTAGGCTGCTCACCGAAGTATGCATGCTTGCGCCCGAAATAGCCATCAAGGATAAAAAATATAAATTAAATTTTTATTTTTTTTTGAAAATATAGACCTCTAGGGTTAAATGATCTTAAGAAGGACGGGACTTGAACCCGTAAAACCATTAAAGATAAGCCTGGCCTAAACAGACCGCGTTTTCCAAATTTCGCCACCTTCTTTTTTTGAACTCTGCCAACACTACGTTAGATCAAAGAGGGGGGGAGGGCAGAGCCCTAGGGCTCTGCATTAATTTTTTACACTTCACTTTTTATTTTATTGCACATTACGAAACTTACATGCGGTGCTTTAGCTTAAAATAACTAAAAAAAATTTTCCCCCTTCATAATTAATTAGGCTGCTCACGAAGTATGCATGCTTGCGACCCAAGTCGCCGCACAGGACGTGGCTAGAAAAATAGAGCTCGCACCTTAAAAAAAATAGACTAAAAAAAATATTATAATTTTTCTAGTCCTAGGCCGAGAGGCGAAGAGGTAGGATTCATTATATTTAGTGTTATTTCCATAAGATTAAGCAGGATTTGCATCTACCTTCTTACCCGAGGGTAAGAAGTAAGACTAACTATATGAAACTTCCTTTAATCTTTACAGACCCTAAGTTATATAAACCGCCGCACGTAGACGACTCTTGATGCTCCGCTTCCCACTTAACTACCTATCAGCCCTCACACAAGATAGGGGAAACCGTAAAAATATACGTGGGATAAAAAAAAATAGTATCTTTTGCTGGCTTAAAAACTGTAAATAATTAACAAACAATAAATTTACCCAAGGGTTATATTTAAGTATAAGCAAGATAGAAACCACCGCCACCGTGTAACTCCTTCCCGCCACATCGATGACTCCCTACTTTTTTTAAGGTTGCGCAAGCATAAAGCTCTACACGTTAAAATATGTGCATCAAACATAGCCCCTAGGTCCATCCCCTCCCCATGACGAAGTAAGACCCGTATTTTGACTTATGGCGCTCCCTACTCACTCAACTATTTTTTCTATTCATGCGCGCCATATTATGGCTATCCACCGGGGGTAGAATATAATTATCCATCCTTTGCATTAGTAACCGGACGCGTCCGGCTACCTAACATATATAATGTGACCATAAACTCTCCTAAAAACAACTTCCCATTTGGCTTACGCCTCCTTTCGTAAGGTACAAATCTAAATATACCCATCTGCCCTAACTCAAATTACCTAGGGACATGCCTGCTATCTATGAGAACTTACAACTGCAACGCACTAAGCATTGGCCTATAAAACGCTGCTATAGTTCTATTCTATCCGTCAGCCATCATTCTCAATCTCACAAGCCAAGATAATAATAATAATGCACCCATACATGCTCAAGATAAGATTCGAACTTACTTTGAATTATCCTTAATGTGAAATATATCTCTCACCTCTCTTGCTTTAAAGAGCAGCATTTCTTGATAAATACGAGATGTAACAATTAAAAGATTTATTCAGGAAAGGAGAGGGGGGGTACAAAACCCCACCACAATATGAACCCCCTCCTAATTGTTTGTATGTTTAGACAATCTCTTAATCATTACCCTTCTTTCGAAGAAATACTAATCTATCGTCAAAATCAAAATTTAAACCTTTTTTAAGTCTATTTGATATGGTAGACTCCGATACGCCAAAATATTTGGCACAATCTGTTTGCGATACAAAAGTTCTAATAATAGATGACTCATCCTGTTTATCCACTAAAATTAAAGGATTATTAAGGGGTTTACCTTTACCCTCATTAGTATATCTTTGTTCTGAAATTATAAAAGTTCTTCCATTGATAATTTCCAGATTTGATGGTGCAGCTAATAGATTATTAATCTTAACCTCAAAATCTTCACGATTAATTTTATTAAATTTATTAAATTTGTAGGAAGATAATCGATTATTATTCATTTGATCTAAAATTAAATATATTAAATCACGCCCTGACTCGTGGTAATGATGCCCTTTCTCTTTAAGTTTAAGAATAGCAATTCAATCTTGGAAATCTTGTTTCTTCTTTGTGTGTCATATGAGATTATCAAAAAGAGGAATTAAATTTTGTCTAATAAAATCTACATCCCTAATTTTAAGCTCAGATGATAATTTATGATTAGTTTTATAAACTTTTTTACGTGCATAAATAACAACCGGCTGACTATTGCTTTCTAAATACAACTGGCTATGTTCAATCAGAAATTCTTTAATTAATTCTAATACAGCTAAGTCTACCGTTACTTGAGTGATACTAAATATTAACCTAAAATAATCGTTCTTTTCTACATGAAAGGAACCTTCCCCTTCTACGAAGGCTAGAAGTCAATAAGGAGTAATTATGAACTTATGTGTTTTAGGTAATGTAAAATTAGTTCTTCTAGAATTCATACCTTGACGAATTTCTTCTATGTCTGATAAGACTGTAATATCCCGCTCTGGTTTGGCTACATATAGAAAATAACACCTAGAGAAGTCTAAAAAATTAAGATATTTCGTTGTGTTAAGCGTAAACTTATCAAAAATACTTATTATAATTTTTATTTCAGCTAACTTATTAACCATAAAATGAGAAGAATCTCCGTAAGTATATACACTACCTAATCCTAACGTTGTATGAATAAATTCTAACAAAGAGAGGTCGTCCTTGTGCATACCTATCTCAAATCTAAACCCATAAGACAATGAATTATTTTGAGGTTTACGTTTAATAAGGAAAGATCCTTCACCGTCAGTTCAACCACGTAACTTATCAAAAAAATCAAATCAAGTCATATCTTCAGGTTTTTTACCATTTCCTAATAAAGATGCCATTTCATTACCTAATATTTCCTTTCTAATATTAGGTTCTCTAGATGTGGCCTCGATTATACTAGCTGTGCTTATTTTAGCCATAGTATGAACTTTGCGAAGAATATTTTGCCGCCTTCACCCCTTATTTTTATTAGAAGAGGGAAGCAAAGAATTAGCTGGAGCAGTAAACTTAGGGTTTTCACTTTTATCTGAAAATCTAGAATTATAATTGTTATTCTGTTGACTTGAATGGTGATTATCATTTTCACCGTTTACCATTTTTCCCTCATCCTCAACCTTTGGCTGCAATTCGGGATCACCTCCTTCAGGGGTAACATTATAAGGACTAAAAACGATTTTTAAATAATCAAGCTTAATTAATCTATCTCGATATCTTGCTATATCTAGATCAAAGTGTATTTGAACTTCCCCTCTCATTCAACTAACAAAAGAATCAAATTCGTTAATAATACGCTCTCGATTAACATAATAACTACCTTTTGGTGGATAAATTAAGGTAAGATTATGTTTACCTTTTCTAGCTAATAAGGTAACTGTATAAAATTCTTTTTCATCTAAATGCGAAGTAAAAGCGTTTAGCATTTCTCTTCTACGTAAAGATTCACCGTAAAAAGTAGATAAAATACTATCATTATGGAAAAGACCATCTATGGTAATAAAAACTGTAACTACACCTTTAGCACTAGGTTTAAATTTGAATTTTCCTATGGGACTACGATCTTTAATAACTATAGCCTGAATAGATTTATAATGGTTCGTAGGATTAGCCGGTAGTACGTGAATATATCTAAAACCTATCCTGCCACCTGTCCTAATACATGAAGCAACAAAAGAACTAAAACAAATGCTACTAAACTTAGCTACATTTACAGGTAATCTAAAAGAAAGCATATTAATACAGCTACAAGCTAATAATATATTGAATTTTTTCATATTTAAATTTTTAAGATTTGACGAAGATTTATCAGTAGAAAGTAGAAAAAAGCTAATCTTTCGTAGACTTCTTTATACTAGTGTAAGGCTGAGTGCAATACACAAGTCGCAACTTTTTATTTTTGTCTATTAAGCGGCGTAATACTTAAAATAAAAGAATTTTACCTAAACTAAGCTTAACTAAATCAAGCTAAAATAAGTTTGATATAATACTTTAGTTAATTAGTCGTCGTCTAACATACATATTTTATTGTTACATTTTAGGTGAGCACATAAATAGTACCCTGCAGGTGCTGGTCAATAAGTAATGTAAATGCAAGAAGTATCACGGAAGACTAGATTTATGTAACTGAAGAAGAAGGTAAGAAAATAAAAGATAAGCTTTGCACAAATAGCCAAATATAGAAGGTATTGAAACAGTAAAATAAGAAGGCCGGCCCTCCTAACCGTTCTTTGCTCGAGGAAAGATTCGAACTTTCAGCCAAGGCAGCTTCAATGCCCTGCTCAACCAATTGAGCTTCTCGAGCTAATGAGTATGTAACCTCCAACTCTTTCAGTCGTAATCATATTCGGTGTGGTTACTAGTACACCACCCGCTATATGGGGGCTTACCACGTACCGAAAAAAAGTTTACCCTACTATACTCCACTTCAGGTCTACCACTATTGTATCTGCATACCCAAAGCTACTAACCCCCCCCATCCCTTTTTAAAAATAAATATAGATTTCTTTTACTCATGAGTATTTAAAAATAATATAACTTTAATTACTTGCCCACGATAATTTTTTTATTTTATTATTTTATTCTTCAGTTTAGCTGAAGAATAAAATAACTAAAAATTTTACAGCTACAGAGCCTTGGGTCCTGGTTTTTACTGCTTAGTCTTAAGCAGTAAAAATTAAACAGCCCTGCATATATCATAAACATAGGACAAAAATAAATAGAAAAATGGAGGTACCAGGAATCGAACCTAGGATACTAATATGCAAAATTAGAGTTTTACCAAACTAAACTATACCCCCTTGGTATATCCGAAAAACAAAACAACTTGAACGTTTATAAATTTTATCCATGCGAAGCGTGCCGCGAAGCGAAATCTCCTTCCCATTATTGTTTTCGTTTACGGATATTAATTACTAAAGCGATTATTGTATCTGAGAGGTGACTTGAACACCTACGATATTAAATCAGAGCATTTTAAGTACCCACTGTCTACCTATTCCAGCACTCAGATAAAAAAGGAAAGGGGGTAATCATTATATCTTAATTACCCCTAAATTATATTGCTTTTCATCTATACATTGCTTTTCATATTGCTTTTTACTTATACATCGTTTTTCATTTATACATTGCTTTCCATTTATATATTGCTTCTCGCTTATCTACTTAAAGGAGAAATTATTGCTAATCCATCTTCAATGAGGTAGAGCAATTTGACTGATTGCCCCCTTATGCGGGCAAAGGATTCGCACCTTCAATTTTGGGTCATGAGCCCAATATGTTAACTATTACATCAACCCGCAGTATAAGGCTAAAGTGACTTGAACACTTATAAAAACTGTTATTCCGTCTTAGTTTCTGGTCCCTCTGCTGGTGAAACCGCGTAAATTATGGGACCAAAGAATCCTATACACGTCACAGATTTCCCTAGAAGCCGCCAAAAGTGAATATATAATATAAGTAGCTATGTCTACTTTAGCCTTATTAAATTTAATATTATCAACCCTTGCTTTCTTTTAAGGTTGCATTAAAAAACATAAAAAAAATTATTTTTTTACGAATTACGAGCAAGATTCATACCTACCTTAATATCTCTAATTCTCTGTAAACCATGTTCAGTTAAATGTGACTTATTTTCGATTAAAGCTGCTACTTCACATCAATCATTAAAATCTAAAGATTTAAACCCTAAAATAGGATGTTGTCTAAAAAATGGAATAATCTTTGCAATGTTATCCGATAACTTTTGACAAGTAAACTCACACATATCTCTATCGGTGATAACATATGAATTACCACAGCCAAAATAAGAAACAAAGCTTTGCAACAATTCTACATCTCTTAACTTTTGAGAAATTTTAAATGCTACTGAAACCTGGTAACCTGTATTATATCTAGCCGATTTAGTTAAAACAACTATGAAGCTACCCTCAGCCGTTACAAAACCTGCTACTCAATTTGGATCAAGGTTTAGCCGCTTATTTTCTGGTTGAACTCATTCTACGTTGGTATCTATCATACCTTTGATTGATCCTATTGCACGAGATACTGATCTTATTACTCCTACGGTTTCAGGGAATGCTTTCTTTAATACCTCAGATAAACCTAAATTTAAAGAAGCTTTAATGCTAACTATTTCAAGTAATCCTTCAGGAGTAGTATGACGCCCACTCTTAATTATCTCCACACCTTGCTTAAATAATAAAAAATCCCCTAATTTTTCTGTAGCTAAAGGGTACTCCGAAAAATGAGCTATTATAACATCTAGCTCTTTAATAGCGCTTACTGTATATTTATAAGATTTTTCAGACCCCTTATGAATAGCCCCTACTCCACCAAAAAAAGCCTGTATCCCTTGTAATAATGGTAAATCTTTAGCATGAAGGTGTATAGAAAAAACACCTGAAACCTGTCACCCTGTTTTGACCCTGTCACTTTTTCTTACTCAAAGCATAAAAGAAGCTTCACCGTCAGCAAACCCTGTTACAAATCACGGCGAAATATTTGATATAGTCGGCGAATTTAATATTTGATCATTTAATAATTTATTATTCATTTTATAATTTTTGAAATATATACCCAATAGGGATGCTGGTGCCATATGCACTTACCTTAGTGTACCCTAGCTACAATAGGCAGCTGCTATGCCTACACTTAAAAACCCATTTACATCGCTTCTGATTAAGGAGTAACCCTTAACACAAACACCATTCTTGTCAGATAACTAACCATTGGCAATATTTAACTTCTATAATTAAAATACTGCTAAAAAGCAACCACTTATAGGTTAATTAGGCTAGTTATCCGAGTCTACAATATATAGAATAACGGAAAATTTTATATTAACGGGCGACTATCACCCAGTAAGGCTAAAGTGATTTGAACACTTATAAAAACTATCATGAGTAGTTCACTTTACCAATTAAGTTATAGCCTCTTATATCCTCTTTTTTTAGTAGGCTACGCATTAAAAATAAAGGGTAGCTTACGCAGGGATGGCTTGTGCGGGTCCTTCCATGGTTACTTAACTAGAAAAGGAAGGGGGCAGGTGTTATGAGCAGTACACTTTACCAATTAAGTTATAGCCTCTTATAGGGGAGGGTGGAGTAATTGAGCCGTAAGCAAAACCTGATTATACTCAACACATAATTTAAAAAATATTATCACATCATTCAACATAATTTTCAATAAATTAAATTATAAGAAGTTTACCAGTATTGCTCTACAGTATCTTGCCCCGTTAGACTAGGCGGGATTCGAACCCGCGATCCCAGCATTGAAAGAGCTGTGTCATACCACTTGACTACTAATCCTGCTGTTAAAACGAACTACTACTTAAACCCTCTTTTTTCTATTATAATAAAAACAAGATCGAATAAAATTCACCATCTATAATTGTTATCCAAAATTAATTTTTTTTTCATTTATTATCTTTTTTTTACTTTCATTATAATATTATACAATTATATTATTCTCATTAAAGTAAAATTACGGCTTCTACTAATTTTAAATGTAGCCTTAAATTATAGCAAGGGTTCGTAGAATTAGCCGCCTTTGAATTATGCCTCTATTAAATTTATCCTACTGCAGGCTGTGAAGCTTACATGCCTCCTTAATACTAAATTGGTACTCCTCCACTCCTACTTACGCCTGTAAATAAGCTCAAGGAGTGGAGGGGGTGGCTACTTCGTATGCCAAGATTGTACTATAAAAATCACGGATTTTTAAGCCTTAAGGGCCGAGCTAAAATTACCTTCAAATAAAAATATCCCCCTACCCCTCCCCAGCCCAGTGGGGGTATCGCACCCCCTTCAATTGATTACAAAACAATTGCATTACTGTTTATGCTAACCAGGCTTATATTATTAGGGAGCTAAATAACACCACTCATTGTTATATATTTAGCATCCCGGGTTATATAATCTATTTTTATATGAAAAACTTGTATAATCGCAAACCGACCAAAGCAAACTATAACAAAGTATTACATATTAAGAGCTTGCGCCCGAATAAGTTGAATAAGTAATTTAAGGATTACTGTCCTAAAAACACACCTATTCTTTTTATTTTGTAGTTTCCAATTTCTATCTCTGAAACCGAAATTGAGTCAACAATTACCGAAAACCCTGATAATCATTGATAAAACAAAGGAAGATTATTCTCATAAAAAGAAAGGTTGCTTTTCAAAATACTTTCTATATCTGAAGTATATAAACTTTTAATCCTATTGTGTGTAAAACAATCATTTAAAAAGTTACTGCTACTACTAAAAAACCTATTCAATAATAACCCTAATGTACCTTTATTAATTTTTTTTTCCATTTTTTTTTATATTTAATTTCAATTTATTTACAAATATAGCCCCCTACCTAGGCCGCAAGTGAAAAGTATAACTCTAAGTCTTATGGGAACTTGAGCACTACATTCAAGGTTTGTATGTTACGCCGACTATTAACTATCAATAACCTTTAATCAATTATCTATAATTAATTACTAATAAATATATCTTATTGATAAAATTACTAATAATAACTTAAATTATTAATTATTATAAAGAATAATCTATATTGTTCATAAATACAAAGCTTCTGGCTCTATATTATCAAGTAATACATTGCCTCCCCTCTACTGTAATGGGTAGGAAAAAAAGAAACCTAAATCCTAGGGTGGAATGGTTTAGGACTAGCTGATTTAGGTGTCTTGTATGTGTGTTTACCTATATTAAATAAGTAAGCTATTTTGCTGATCACATATCCCTATTACTCTTAAAGGTAAAAGAAATATGCTAACCAGGCCCAATAGATTATATGATAGATATAATTTATAGTAGTAATTTAAAGAATTAGTACTCTATTCCTCAAAACCTCCAGGTTATTACAAATAAAGCCTATACTACAATCCTCCCTTTTACTTTTGCTCATACAGCTTAGAATTTAAATGAGCAAAAACCAACTATATAAAGGGTTATGTATTCGTAATATTATCTTACGTCTATTTAAGAAATATCTTAAGGTAAGCCTCGTGCTTCCTCTCTCCACTTGTACCTTTTCCTTTCATTCTATACATAGCTATTTTAGGGCTGCGCCCATCTTTGATAAAAAGATAAGGAACAATTTGAGATGATAGACGAGGGGCTACCTACTGTCTTATAATAGCCCCCTATAAATTAAGATATTTCCTTAAAAACTAAATTATACCGCATCAAACAAGCTATGAAAAAACAAAAAAAGCAAAAGATCAAATAGACTATTGCCTACTCAAAGAGAGCTTGCGCCCTAAAAAATAGATCCACCCGCTAGAGGAGATCCCCGATATTGCGCCGGGGGGATCTGAAAAGCATACAAAAAGTTTTTAACAAAGTAAACTTAATTAACTCTTGCTTTATTCATGTTACCCTTTAAAAGAATAATTTTATCAATTCCTTCTTGAGTTAAATGTCCCTTGGACTTCATGATTTCTGCCACTTTACATCAATCTGCAAAGTCCTTAGATTTTATACCCACAATTAGATTTTCTCTTAAAAAGAGTGGGATTATTTTTTCACAAATATCAATAAATTTGGTTACTCTAAATTTTACCGCGGACGAATTTTTCGAGTTTTTAGATACCCCACCACAATCCAAATAATGAATTAACTTTTTCATTAGTTCCTCATCTCGTGAGTGCTGAGTTAGTGAAAAGACTAATCTAGGAGATTTCTTAAGTTTACTTTTATTAGGTTCTAATTGAACCATAAAACTACCATCACCTGACGTAAAACCACCTAGTCATTGCGAATTAAAAGAAACTTCTTCGCTAAGACCACTCACGAGAGACGTTCCTAAAGGATTTCCTTCTTTAGTAGTTAATTGAAAAGCTGTCTTTATTGCTTCTGACAGCCCCATATTTAATGAATCCTTAAGATTAACAATAGTTTTTAACCCCTCATTAGATAGATGTTCTTTTCGGCTTAACATAAGTACTACTTTTCTTCAAGTGAGATAATCCTTTCGCTTCTGTGTTAAAAGTGGATATCTATCAAAATGATCGACAATATTAATTAATACTTTAATAGAAGATACTACGAAAGCAACTCTATTTTCAATGATTATTATTCTATTTACCTCTTCATCATTCCCTGATCCTTTATTTTCTAATTTAAAATAAGCTTGAATAAGTTTCAAGACATCTAAATCTTTCTTGTGAAGATCGATTCGAAATGTGGCTTTTACTCCCCATCCTTCTTTATAAGTGGTACTTTTAAATATAGCTATATTAAAACAACTCTCCGCATCACAAAAACCAGTAACTCATCAAGGATGTAATTCAGTGTTTAATAAAGGAGAGAACTTAAAATTAGCATGATCAGAATATTGTCGATTGGTTAGTTTGTTTACACTAGGCGCAGCCGTAATAAACTTATTTTGCAGAATTTTGAAAGCTGCCCCCGAAACAACTCTATCTTCAATAAAAGAGAACATATTTTTGTATTGGTTATTACCAATATATTTTCTGGCTGCATTAATTATTATTTTCATTTTTGGTATTTATTAAATTTTTTAAACTTCCACTTAATCTATATTGGCGATATTATATACAGTTAAAATTACAAATAGTAACTTTACATATTTTATAAACATTCGTTCCTCGATAGAAATAAGTTCTTTTTCAAGTTAACTCTTCTATTTTGTCTTATTCTTTGAATTCTTTTATTCTTCATAAAACCGTTGTTTACTTCATGAGGGGCTTTCGTCCTCACTGTACCGTCATTAGAGTAATTATTCTAATCAAGCCCAGACTTGTGACCCAGACACCAGTCTTATTCCGTAATAAAGTTCGCCGAATAAGATAGAATCATATCTTGACAAGACTTATTTAAATCGAGAGAACTTATAATCGCAAATCCTACTAGGATATACTGGCCTGCTTATTCACAATATAACCGTTAGCTTTGCTGATTTAAGCCACTACCACAGAAGATCATGGGGTTGTAGCCCACTACTTTTAATAGGAATGTTAACCTTGACGTTAACGAAGCAGCGCTTTCGTATATCTTTTCGGAAGTGCGACCCTATCCAGGGTAAATTTCTTACTCTTCTTTCTTCTCCACGGCGACTTCGTCGTAAACACGCCGCCGTAGCTACCACCACGCTCCTTCTTATATATAGAATATTGAAAGTGTTGAGGTAGTAGACTGATTGCAGGGATTTTGTGTAGTCCCTTACTATATATATTAATTAATAAACAATCAGTTTCTTATTTTATTATATAAAGACAGACAAATGTGCACACACGCTCGCTAGAGGTATGCTTTACAAGGTTCTTTTCGGCATGCATATTTACACAGCAGCCGTACTAAACACCAGTCAAATTGTTTAATATTTTTTTTTATTTTTTAGTAGGCATACTTCGTCTTCGTGAGCAAACAAGCTCTGTTTCGAATTACAACTACTTATTAAACTAAACTTGAAGGGTTGACACCATTATTCCGTATAAAATTAGGGTAAAAAATGAAATTGATATAACATATGTTAGTGATTTATTGAATTAGTACTCTATTCCTCAAAATCTCCGGATTCTTACAAATAAAGCCTATAAATATAAACTTTCGTTTACTTCGTAATAGTATATTACGTATATTTTAGAAATATCTTAAGGTAAGCCTCGCGCTTATATGCTTTCAGCGCTTATCTTGGACTAACTTAGCTTTCCTGCCGTGCCTATACTATTGTAATATAGCAGGTATTGCTATACTCACTTACCTACCTGAGTGAAAGTAGTATCCCTGTATAAAACGTACTAACACTTATACATTAATTAATATCGGGCATATAAACAACAGGTAAACCATAGGTTAATAAAGTGTACCCTGGTATTACCCAGAATAACTTAATTCCCCACATTCCTTTCGTACTAGGTTACTCCTTATTCTATTCTAATTCCCTCTAGAAGATAGAAACCATACTGTCTCACGACGTATTTAACCCAGCTCATGTAACTTTTTAATCGACGAACAGTCGTACCCTACCGAGGTCCTGCATCCCAGAGGAGAAGTTAAGCCGACATCGAGGTGCCAAACCGCGCACTCATTATGTACACTCTTGCGCAAATTAGCCTGTTCAATTTGTTATCTTAATTTTCCATTTTTTACAAAATGGTTCAGACTATGTATTCACTTTTTATTATATATATTACGCCTACAATGCTTTCTTGAAAACCTATTTATATTTTTGGTGCACTCATATTTCATAAGCGCTACCTTAAAAAATTCTTCCTTTATTCATTCCTGCCTGCTTTTAATTTATATATCTCATCTAAACCTTATGTAGTTAAATAATTTTTATTTTTAACTATGTCGAAAGCAAGTTTAAATAGTAAGTAATCCTTATATTTTTGAGTCAATAAAAGAGGATACTGATAAAAATGATTTATAATTAGTTCCCTCCCCCGACGCAAGCTCGGGGGAACTCCCCACGCTACGCAGGGAAGTTCTAATTCTTTTATAGATTCAATATGTAATTGAATAGAATTTTCACTAGGTTGATAAATTTTACCCGCACCAAAAAAATTTACTATTTGTTCTAATATAGCTATATCTTTTTTATTTAAATGAATTTGAAAACGTAATTTAACCACTCAACCACTTTTACTTTGATTATTTTTAGCTAAGGTAATTAAAAAGCAACCTTCAGCATCAACAAACCCAGTAACAGTTCTAGAATATAGTCGTTCTCCTAGTCAAATTATTTAAAGATTTTTTCACCGTATTATAACTAGAAGCCATAGTAGAATAAGACTTACCGGCCATCCTGACCCTAATAAATAATATTTAGGAGCTTGCTTCTATCTTTCTTTATTAACTATGCAATCCTTCCTTTATTCATTCCAGATTTTAATTTACGTATCTCATCTAAACCAGAAGGAGTTAAATGTGCTTTATTTTTCATTAATTCAGCTGCTCTACACCAATCTTGAAAATCTTTAGATTTCTCACCTAATATCTTGTTTTCTCTAAAGATCGGAATTATCTTTTCATCTATATCCGAAAATTTCGTAACAATAAATTGTAATCAAGAATTTTTTTCATAGTGTTTTATGTTTCCACATCCAAGATAAGATATTAAATTGTTCATCAAAGCTTGATCACGAATATGTTGAGTAATTGAAAAAACTAATTGTATTTGCACACGCTTTGCCCCTTCTGCTATACTAATATAGAAATTTCCATCACCAGATGTAAAGCCAGCTAATCAAGGAAAAAGAATACTTTCATCTCCTCTAAAAGAAGTAGTATCCGTAATAGGTAGATTTGCAGGAGTAATATCAGGAAAAGCTTCTAATAAAGAATCTGATAATCCCTTATTTCTTAACAAAGCTTTTATTGCTATAACCTGTCTTAATCCTTCCATAGTTAAGTGATTTTTATTTTTAAACAGGTCAAATACCTCTTTAAAAAGTAAGTAATCCTCATGTTTTTTAGTAAACAGGGGATATTTGTCAAAATGGTTTATAACTGCTGTTAAATCTTTTAAAGATTCTATGTAAAAACGAAGATTGTTAGCATCCAAATCACGAATACCACCTCCACCAAAATAATTTACTAATTGTTCTAATGTAGATCTATCTTTTTTTAACATAGACATTTCAAGACGTAATTTAGTTACTCAACCTAACTTACTATTATTATTCTTAACTACAGTAATATTAAAACTTCCTTCTGCATCTACAAGCCCCGTCACAACTCAAGGGTTTTAAGAAGCAGTTAAATCCATTCTATTATTAGACACTGTAGAATAACTCTTACCACTCATCCATCCTTTCACAGCAAAAGCACCAACTCTTCGTTTAGATGAAAAAATAGAATAACCAACGTTAGGGTTAATGTGACCTCTATATTTTCGTACAGATAATCCTTTATAAGAAGAGTCGATATTTTTTAAACCTCCTTTCCAACGTAATCTATAAACACTACGATCCGCTCTATAACGCGGAGTTAATCTACCTTTAACTTCCATTCTAATCCCAGCCATATTCTTGTATTTAATACCATTAAATACGATATTATTCAAATTGGCCTTAACTCGTGGTAAGAATTCATCATTAACAACACTAGTATATAATTTAGTTAACAATTTATCTAAATTAAGTTTACTAGTTAATATATCTTTCAGATTAAGAGTTCTATATTTATTTTCAACTAAATTTAAATTTACTTTTTTAACGATTCTACCTTTTTCATGAATTCTATTTACTCTAGGTAACTTAGCTTTATTTAACATAATATTCATTATTTTTAGAACTTTCGTATTTCTCTTTTTAATTTTTTTTGTAGATATTTCAGTGAACAAATCAGTATTAAATACTATATTTTTCAAATTCACAATATTAAATTCTATTTGTTTATTATAAATTTTGCTTATAACATTACTTAATCTATATAAAAATTTTTCTTCAAATTTATACTTATTAAGATTTAGTTTAAATTTATATTTTCGAAGAAGACGAAATTCTCTTTTAAGTAAAATTTTTACCCATTTATTTGTTTCTTTATTCGCCTTAATTTTACTTGTTTTTAATGCAGAGAAATAAGCATAATAATCTTTAAGTACTTTTCCATCTTTCATTATGAGGGATATCATATTAAATTTAAAAAAAATTTTTTCTATTTTTTTTAAAAATCCCATGCAATACACACGTACATTTCCTCATCTTAATTCTAATTTTCTTTGACCATTCTTACGGGTTTTGCTTTTGAATATTTTTTTTTTTCTAAAAATAAAATAACCGCGTGTTTTAAGTAAACAAAGTAACTGTTTAGTTAAATTACTTAAAATTTTGATTTTTTTTAATAAAGCAACCTTTTCTCTATTAAAAGTATAGAGAGTTATAATAGCCTTAGAATTAGTATGTTTAATTTCCGGTCTAGCAAAAAAAATTTTATTAAATGATAAACGTCTTTTCCTAGTAAGAATATGTTTGTATTTAAGAAATTTATGATTAAAATATGTATCAAAATAAACTTTTATTATTTTAACAATATTGATATCGTATATAGGAAAATTTTTTATTAAATTACTATTATAATGATAAACACTATTTCTTCACTCTTTTGCTCATGCAGGAAAATATTGTATATCCCCTACATCACTTATTATTTCATTAAAGGGTCTCAATTTCAAATTATTTTTCACGTTTTGCTTAAAAATATTTGGAATAATCATATCTTTTATCGTAGATTCTTTGACCCCTCTCGAAGAATTAATTAAATTGGACTGCGTAGAAGCTTTTTTGATTAAATTTTGATTTTTTTTCATTTTATTCTTCACTATAGTAATAATTTTTATTAATTTTGTTAAGAAATTTATCTTTATCATGAGAGGGCGGGCTTGTTATGCGAAGCCATCCCCTAATTAATTAGGCTGCTCACGAAGTATGCATGATAGACTACTCCACCCCTCCTTCATAATTAATTAGGCTGCTCACCGAAGTATGCATGCTTGCGACCGAAGTTGCCGAACATAGTTATGAAAGGGTAATAAAATATATGCTAACTCCTGCCCACAGCTGCATACTAAGTGTGCATCGCAGGCTAATTTAGCCATATCAAGTAGTCGCACGTATTCTTCTTACTAGCCTAAATAAACTACTGCGCCAAAAAAGTTGGTTTTCAAGAGTAAATTTTCTTATTTTTAATTATATATAATAAAAAGTGCTGGGTTTCTAGATAAGAATTATTGTTAGTTTTACTCACCTATTAGTCGTTGAACGTTTTTATCTTAATTTTTACTAGATAAGATAAATTTCGCTTCAAATTTACGTGTATCTAAGATTGGCTTTTATAAAGTGTAAGAACACTTATATAAAAGTATAAATTATCACTCCCTTAAGAGCGAGTATCTATCTCTGAGGACCCTAAAAAAAATCCCTTAAGGATCGTATACTTCCGTATTAGTAGCCAATCTTGATGAGAAGTAATTTTTGAAATTAACCCAATTAAATTATTAATAATTTTCTTGCTTACAATTTTTTTTACCTTACCTATCTTCCTGCTTATTATACCTTTCTATTTACACCAACACCTTCAGGAAGTTTTATATTTTTTTTTACTAACGAGGCACACCAGTATCAGTACAAAACAGTGAAAAAAAAATATAAAAGAGTCGTCCGGAATAAATTATGGATAAGCCACATAATTTATTTAGGTAGCTAGGTGACCATTCCCCTAAAAATCTCAAGCGGTTGGTATCGCGATGAAACTACTATCCCCCACGCACGCTACACAGCAGTAAGATAATAAGAGAAGATTAAGTAATAATATAACTTAAATATAGGGTGAAGGCTCGTATAAATAGCTATATATATATATATTCACTATTATTCTAATTAAGCAAAAAAATAAATTAAAGGACAAACATCCCTAGCGTAGCTTTTCCAATAATCCAAGACCTTTCCTTAATGTGTCTTGTGATCCTATGCCCCGCTTACGCGACTGTAAGATTTGTTGTGAATCAAACAGTAAAGCAAGATTAAGCCGTTAAACTTGGTAAATAGTTAACATTATTATTAAAAACACTGCTAAGTATTAATTAATAACTAGAAAAAGCACTATGTTACTCCAAATGCCAGCGTTGTCCTACCCTTGTCCTAGGGCATTGCCCTAGACGCAGACAGGTAAGCAGCAATATCATTATTAAAGTACTTTTTTTTTTACTAAAGCTAATTTCACTATAGCTAAAATCTTACCCTTTCAATAATATGTACGCCTTTCCGTGTCGTACTAGCAAACGATTACATACAACTTAGTTATATAATACATGCAAACAAAAATTATTTTTTTTACCCCTTAAAGCTAGAGTTTAGCTTTATAAGACAAGGTAACAGGGGTTACTTCCCGCCTTAGGTAAAAAAATATACCCAAAATTAATAGCTGCGTATCCCTACGAAGTATACTTGCGTCGAGATTCGTGATTAAAAAACTAAAACACGATTTTTCGCAACCAACATCACAATCCTTAGACACTCCCATCTACTCTTTATGGGGTCTGTGCCCCGCATAACAACGAGATGTAGACAAATAAAACATATTTACTTGTTTCATCTATCTTCCATTATCCCCCCCAGAGCTTGCGGCAGGGATAAGGGAAAGGAGCATATAAACCCTTCATTTGCTTAAAGGGCCATTAAAGTTGTTAAATAAAATTAAGATAGCCATAACCTCCAAGTTACAAGAATGCTACCTGATCCAACTAAAACTTTAATATTACCTATCTCCTTGCGAGAGCTAGCACCAATTTTTTGTGCTACGGCGAAGCCGCCTATAACTAACTCTCGTATCTCGTCCGACTGTACATTTGGACAGACATTTCAGCCTAACCCTGGCGAACCAGTCTGTAGCGACATTTACAACTGCCGACGGTCTTGAACTAGGTTTTGTTCTTTAACCGTTTTCACCTAATTTTTCTAAAGCGAACTAAGAATTATTCAGTTGTAACTTTGTCTAATTCCCTTAAAATAGCACTGTAAACCATAATTAATTATACTTTATTTAATCTTAATCGACACATTAGTCTTTTGTAAGCTAACGTTCACAAAAGACTTTTACTCTCCTTACAAAATATCTGTTAATTTCCACACCATTTGAGTTAGCAGGAAGAGATTTGAATAGTTTACTTAAAACATCACTATTTATACCTAATATATCCGAAGTTTCTTTTAAACTACCTACAACTAGTTCTTTAGCATTTGGCTTAATAATAAGATAAACTACACTATTATTAAAAATACCTCTCATATCCAAAGAAGAATTATCCTCTAATATATCAAGGTCTAAAGATAAATTTGGCTGAATAGCCGAATTACCTAAATTTTTTAAAATAGTAAGCTCATCATAAGTTAAAGCCGTCTCCTTAGAACTTGCTTTATAGGTAGATAATCTAAAGTCATTCATACCAGACGAAACCTTTAAGATTAAATCCTTTATTTTATTATCATGCAGATGCCCTCCTACGTATAATACATTACATATAAGAAAAAAATCCATAAAGTCATGTCTTTTTTTAGATATGAAAGGCATACTTTTTAAGAAAGGAAGAATGTAATTACGTAATAGAGGGACATTACGAATTTCTAAACTTACTGTTGGCTTAGAATTACCCTTAGCTTTCATCTCAAAAATTCCAATAAGAGAGGAATTATTTAATTTCCATAATGAAAATCTATCAAAACCTAAATTACTTATAAGATATTTTCTTATTTCCACTAAAAGAGGTTTCTGAGCTACAGTAAACAATATTTGAAAATTAGGTCTTAATTTACTTTTAGCTATACTAAATGAACCTTCACCTTCAATCAATCCAAGTAGTCAATATTTGGTAATGTTTATCTTATGATCCTTAGGCAAACTAAAATCAACACGACCTTTATTCATACCTTGTTTAAGTTTAAGAATACTGCTAATTAAATTATCATCCAATGTACCGCTACGATTAAAATAAATTAAAAAAGCTTCTTTGAAGTCTATATAGTCTAATAACTTAATACCGTTAAAAGTATAACGATCAAAAATATTAATTAAAGTACGAAGACCTTCTTCATTACCTACTATAAAACTACAAGAATTACTTTTTTCTCTTGCATAAACATTACCTACACCTAAAGTATCACATATGAATCTTAAAAGCTTGATATCATCTATATGAAGATGGATTTCAAATTCAAAATAAAAACTATGTAATTTACCATTTCGGTTTTTAGGTTTTATTTTAAAGCAAGACTCAGCCTCTGAAAATCCTACAAACCATTGAAAGAATTTATCTGTATTATTATTCCAAAAAACAACATTTTGATCTATCGCATCTATATGATTACTTCTTGAAAACTGACAGCAAGATGTGCGTAGCATACTGGATATTAAAAAACTAGAGCTTGCGCCCTGAAAATTTGTAATTTTAGTTAACATTTATATTTTTTTTTTATAATTTAATTATTTAAAATGCGATTTAGAAATATTATAGTTCACTATCTAAGTTTTATTTATTACATTGTAAACCATATAACCTTATATATAAATTATACTTTCGTTATACCAGTTTAATTTTATAGTATATGCTAAACCAACTTGACCTGCCAATCAAAAAAATTACCTCACCTGCCCTTATGAAAATGAGTCTGTAGGGACTATAACCTTTGAGCTTAATAAAAAGGTAAAATTAAAATAGAAGGATTCTCTCTTATACAAGTTTTGATGCTAAATAAAATTAGATCCCCCTCACGGGGATCTCCCCACGCTACGCAGGGGAAGATCTATGGAAGACTATATATTTTAAGTATAATTAATTTAGTCCTACCCCTATACAGGGGCCAATACTATCACTTTAGAGTTGGATTATAACCAACACAGCTTAAAAATTAAAAAACTGTCTCCTAGCAAATGTTCTCTCTTTTTTATAAGAACTTCTCTTAGCAATTCTAAGTATTTTTTCCGGGTTGGGTTTATCTCTTTCGTTCTCTTAGTCATCTAAGTAACGTTCCCCTTCTTTTATCCCTTCTCATAAATCATAGAGTCTGATGTTTATAATATATAAACCGTCAAGCTAAACATAATTTCACCTAAACCTTCTTTCTAAAACGCTTGAAGAGATAACTTAAGATCCTTTTACATTTAACTGACAACAATATAAGGTATTTAACTTATATCATTAGACAATATACATAATATTCCATAATAATACAATAAGCAAATAAAGGTATTTCACTTTTATACTATCGATTACCTTATCTTCTCAAATTTGCTGTTATTATACTCAATAATTAGTAACAGTAAAGCTGCATAGGGTCTGTAGAGATAGGTCATTTTATTACTAAAACTTCCCCCTCGTGGAACCGTACGTGCAACTTTCATCGCATACGGCTCGAGCATTAAAATTTTCTTAATTATCATAATTTATACATATATTTCTGCCCCCTTAACATACTTATGGGGATCAGCAAGCTCCTGTTGCAGCTAAGGCAAATAAAAATCATTTCTATAATTAAGAGTATAAATAAGAATTATTATTCTTTTCTACCCTTATTCATAGATACCTTTATATCCTTCATTTTTTGTATACCTTCAGGAGTATCTTGAGCTCTTTCAGCCTTTAGATTAATTAACTTCTTTCAATCTAAATAATCCAAACGTTTACGTGTAAATAAAGGATACTTATCAAAAAATTCCGTAACAACTGCATGCTGGTTAATAACAAATCTATTCACAATTCGTGAATTTTTTGCTTCATTAATATTTTTAATATTATATTTAGGTTTAATATAACCACAACCAAAAAATTGAATTAAAGCATCTAACACTCATACATCATGATTACTTTGTGCTACTTCTAACGTATGAGCCAAAGCTGTATAAGGCTTTCCTCTATTAACCGTATTTAAAATACCAAACTGAAAGCAACCTTCACCGTCTATAAATGCTTGAACTCACTCATTAGTTAATCTAATTGGTCCTATACTTTGGAAATAGTTTCATCTTTCCTCAAAAGTACGTAAACTATTCATATTATTTTTAATTAATAATATCTCATTTTGTACTTCTGAGTTTAAATGTAACTTATCTTTCATAAGTAAGGCTACTCTTCTAAAATCAGCATAGTCCAAATTTTTAGATGTAACTAGAGGATATTTGTCTAAATGTGGTATAATTTTGTATAATATATCATCTACTTTATTTACACTAAATTTATACGCATTTTCTTTTTTATTATCAAGATATATATTTCCGCAACCAAAGTATTTTTGTAAAGCTAAAAGAATTCCTTTAGAATGTTCTTTTTGTGTTACCTTTAAAGTTAAAGAAATTTTATATCCTTTTGATGTTTTTTGAGTTACAATAGAAAAATTTCCTTCTGAATCGATTATACCCGTAACTCATCAAGGAGTTAGGTTAATATGTATATCTGATCTAAAATCGAATTCAATCACTGAGTTACTTTGAATTTTTAGTACCTCAGAAGCTTCCTTGGAAACGTGAGTTCCCAAAGAAACAGTTGTAGAATAATTACGGCACCTAAAGAGCCCTAATACTAATAGCGGTACTTTAGGCTTAGTAAGCAATATTCTACTTATAGTTAATGTTGAGACATTAAGGTTCAAAACCTTGGGTTGATTAGTAAATAATATATTTTTATTAAATTTTTTCATGGCTTTTATTTTATATTTTATTGCAAACCTAATATATTTATTAAGATCTCCAACTACTCATCGCATTGCACTACTTTATTTCCTTCCTACAAGTTAAACGTATCCCCAGTGTTTCCACCTTTCAACATACAGTGGTTATAGTTACATTCGCTGTTAGTTTATAACATGACAACAAATAAAAGGTTGGTTACTAATCTTTTTCATGGCAGTTTTCCACACGTATCTTACTTAAATACTAATTTAAATCAGATATTATAGCAATAAATTACGTCTCAAATAATTTATTACTAGTATGCCTCTACCCCTCGCAAGGGTAGGCGGTACACCTTACGCTTTCTTCAAATTTCTTTAATAAATATATTATAAATATACAGATAAAAAAGGGAATATTAATTCATGCTACCTGCACTTATTACGACACCACTCGACAGCACAAGCTCGTCCGTGCTTGTTTTAAACATATGTATATCTTATGATTATTTATTATTAACGCCTGCTCTAAGTCTGCATTCTTTCGAATTAGATCATTTATCGATCCTATCCTTGTTATTACCACAAAGCGTTCGCTTTTTAGAGCATCCTTTACCCACTGTTATATATTTAGCCTCACGACTAAACTTCCATCAAATTGAAACCTCAAAATAAAAGATCAATCACGATGGGTAACATTGGGCTTACCTAGTTTACTTGATAACACCTTAATAATTACCTTAGGATCCCACTATACGTATATTGATATTAGACCCATAAAGAAAAGAACGAGAACTCTTTTCTACAATCAATAAATATATTTAATAGCGAAGCTGTGCTTGCGTCATAAATATCTAGTTTTACGCTTCAAACGTGGATTCGTATTTACTATCCTTAGTAATTTAACTCACCAGCCTAGCTACCATCTTATACTTTAAACATAAAATAGAGAAAGGTTGGACAATCTTATGATTGTTATTTAACGGGCTTCACACAAAAGAATTACTTCGAATGCATGCCGTATGAGTTCAAATAACGGGTTATTTGGTGGGTTTTCGCCACATTGCTATCAAGCACTTTACTAGTCGCACTCTCGTCTAACTAGAGGTAAACTGTATCTGCACAGTTATTCCAATTTCACAGAGTCAATCATAGAGACAGCTGTTGTATCGTTACACCATTCCGTTACACAAATTTAACCATAGTTTTATTAAAGCGCATGCTCTAAATAAAACATTAGGTTAGGCTATTGTGTATATACTTTAAGCTTAACTTACTAAATTCGGTTAAGCGCCAATTTACCGGTGACTAGAGCACACCTTACAATATTAATAAAAATATTGAAGAAGCATCTGCTCGTTGCTCTTTTACACATAATCAAAGACCAGAGGTGACTTAGATCCGCGATAACCCATTTTCTTTCGTATCATCTCCTTTATTATTACCATACCTTAATAATTACTTAAGCCATTTAAAATCTTTTAAACTTAAACTTGGTAAAAAGAGCTTTAGGGATATTCCCGGAGTTTGCTTCTTTTTTATTTGCACAATTTAGATCAACGACCTTAATGTCAATCTATTAATTTATTTTTTATTTTAAGTTTATTTTAGCCAAACACTAGCCACTAATCGAACAAAAGCAGAGACCTGAAAAATACTGCTACAAATAGCGAACACTCAAACAACGAATATAATGGAGGCGTAAGCTCGTCTATATACCTAATTAGAATTCGTTACTTACTTAAATAACTTATTCTATATTCTCCTCTGAATAATTTTTTATTTTCTAGCCCCTCAATAAATTATGGGGCTACCCAGGTCTCCGCGAGACCGAAGGGGATATAAGCTTTTATTGTTTGACCGGTAGTAACAGGATCAAACGCTAAAGCAGCTTTTCGAATAGTAAGATATTCATTTACAGTTCCTGTCGGAATATGTAATACCTTTACACCTATACTTTTATCTTTAATATGAGATGTTTGGTCGTCAGTCCATTGACAGATAAAACCATTATAAGGTTTTCCTGATTTTATATAACGGTATAAAGTTGTTTTAGAAAACTTACCTGCTGTACTTCCTTTCTCTGAATCTAATAAATGAGTAGTAGAATTTAAAAATGCAATACAATCGCTAATACTATCAAAAATTTGAACGAAATTTCCATCTTTTATGGATCTTATGGTGACTTTTCTACCTACTCTATTTTCTTCGTCTTGTTTAACTATTAACCTATCCTCCTCTAAAATAGCGAGTAATTCCGATTCGGACAGATTACTTTCCTCAGCACCTTCAACCGGTTGATCGGTGAATATATACTTCCCTTTCCCTAAATATATTGAACCAGTCATTATACTTTGGGTAAAAATAGTGTGATGAATTCTAAACTTAAATATGAAATCTTCTTGAGTACTTGAAGAGAACATTAATTTAGTAAAATCTTTAGTATACATAAATAAAGATTTAGATCTAGATCCAGAAATATTATTTACGACTCTTAACCTATTCAAATTATATTCAGAGTGTAGCAGGAAATATTGCTCAATACTTAATTCTTGTTTAGCCTTATAATCCGTTATTAATGGTATAACTTCTAAATTAAAAGCACCCACACCTTCACTTTTAATTAAAGGTATTAATTTTCCTACATCAGCGTGACTATTTTTGAAATAACCTATTAATCTACGAGCTAAAGAAGAACTAGATCCTACATATTTATCTCCAGTAGATAAATGAGTTCATATGTAAACCCCTGCAGGACATTTCTCCTTTCTTATAGTTCCTACTTGTTCTAAAAATTCAGATGAATTTAAAGTACATAGACTCAAATTTTGAAAAACTAATCTAGGTCTATTTAAAATATTATCTAAAAGATTTTGTGTAATACTAATACCCGAAAAAGCTAAAACATTGTTTACTTCCAAAGCAGTAATAGCATTAACGCTTTTTAAATATTTCATAGCTAGTTGATATGGACTAAGTGAATTACCTAAATTTTCACTTTTTTTGTTATAAATTAAAGGTCAATCCTTAGTATTAACCTTTAAATTTACCGAAGTAAGAAAATTATTTTTTCATATACTTGGGTATATGTGAGAAAGGTAAATCCCACATTCTCGTCTTAAACTGACGGCATTCGATATTATATGTTTTTTATTGTTTTTTATTTTCATGATTCTTTTTAATATTTTGGCTACAAACCATTTAATTAACTTAAAATAATAATAAATATGGTGAATTTGTAGTCATGCAAAGACCGCATTTAACGGCCAAGGTATTCCGCTACCTTAGGCAACGGGCAAGATATCACTATCCCTTGTTACCATCTTAAAAAGTAACAAGTGCCCGCTGGACCAAATCATCAATCTATTTAGATTGTTTAGCGTATGGTCTCTGAGGATTTTAGAAAAGTTTAAGCTCTATTAATGAGTAAGTTAGTGGTTCCTTACTTATTGGTTAGGATCATTTATATAATCCAAGATTTCCTCTAATGTTCTTTTTCTTTGTTTTCCCTTACCTTCAGGATTATAAGTATAAACCAATTTAATTAATTCTATAAGGTCTTCTTTGCTAGTTGCTTTACGATGATTCTCATCTAATTTATTAATAACATAGCTGAAAGTATCAAAAATTTCAGATTTATATTTACTTGAATATACTGCAACGTATTTAGCAAAGAAAGGTAACACATATTTTTTCAAATTTTTAGTACCTTTCAAAGAATAAACTAAAACATTAGCGGATCCGGATTTTTTGGTTACTGTTCCTTTATTCCCAAAAAGGATCTTGAACGAATAAAGTATTTCCATACCATTTGTATGTTGTACAACATTAAACTCAGGTTGTAAGGCAACTCTATTTGTTAACTCAGTATTCTTCACTATAGATATTACTAAAGCTCCTTCTCCCTCCACAAAACCTCCTAATCAATATTTGTAGTTCTCATCCTGAACTAACTTTTCTAATCTTTCCTGCTGATTGAATTCTAAATTACCTGTATTATTAGCCGACACCGTTAGACCAATTGACCCCTCTGATAAAAGGGGTGAACTGGTATGTAAACTTTTACCGTGTAAGCTAGCGAAAGTACCGCCAAATTTATTGCTAACTAATCCATTTTTTGTAATACAACCCCGGACTAAATTTAATAAAGGTTGTATCTTTAGTGTTCTTATATTTAATATTTTCATTTTCTATTTATAAATACTTATATTATTTTAAAAATAGAGATCGTTAAACCAATGAACTAGCGTAGAAAAATTGGCACGGCAATGAACTTCTACAATGTAAACTCTATTGTGTACTATACACACTGAAAATTCAAAATTTAATTGTTAGTCCGTTAAAACGTTAAACCATAAGCTAGCAATTGTTACTGGAAAAAAAAAAAAAAGAATGGAATAATTTGCAATAAAGCTAAAGTATAGTACTATAGCTAGCTCTTCTAAGCAAAATAATATAGTGTAATTAAAAAATTTGTTCCAGCATATAGCTAAATTTAATGAGGGCCCTAATTTATTGAAAGCCTGACCCTCAGTTATAAGGCCGCCATTAGCCGGGGTTTCCTTCTACACCAAACCTACGACAGTTTAGTTATTTCCGTTAACCAGCCGGCACCGGGCAGGTATCACACTCAGTACTTAGATTTATCATCTTTTTGCAGAGTGCTGTGTTTTAATTAAACAGTCGTACAACATCATTTTATGCTTCTTCCTTTTTACTTGTATTAATCAAGACTAATGAGCCTACCTTTTCCCGAAGTTTTGGTATCAATTTGCCGAGTTCCTTTCGACCACAAATTATATCCTACTTACGTTGTTTAAAACGCAGGACAAGGCTAATGTGGAAACTTTTATTTTAACATTTTATAATTTTGTTGTTAGGCTACACATGCCTAGCAAACGCCGCCATTAAAAAAACCTAAATACGCTTGAAATTCATACCTAATTTGATTGATCTTATTTTTTCTAAACCATCTTTAGTAAGATGCGCCTTATTTTGCATTAATTCTGCTACTTCACATCAGTCTTGGAATTCTTTTAACTTTGCTCCTTTTAAGGGATGAGCCATAAAAAATGGTATTACTTTTTCAGTAATATCTCCAAGACCTGTTACCATATAATCTAGTACTCCACCTTTAGAAGATTGATTATAAACTTTACCACAACCAAAAATACTTGAAAATAACTCAAGTACTTCCTTGTTTCTTTTATCTTGAGTTACTTTAAATACTAACTTAACTCCTTCACCTAACACACTATCTTTTCTTTTGTAAATATTCACGGTGAAACAACCTTCACCCTCTACAAATCCACTTACCCAACATGGGTCAAGAATTTCTATATTTTTTACCTCAATCCTTTTGACAGGTTTTATGTCAATAAATTTAGAAACTAAATTATTAGATAATACTCCAAAATTCATAGCTGCTTTAATATTAACTATTTCAGCTAATCCTTCTTTAGTTAAATGTTTTTGCTCTATCATTAAGTCAACAACTTGTTTAAATAATTCACAATCTGTTCGTTTTTGTGTTATTAAAGGATACTTTAATAAATGATCTAAAATTAATAATAAATCTTTAATTTGGGTAACTTGGTAATAATACACACCATCTTTACGTGCAATAACCTTACCTACACTAAAATAATCTTTTATTAAATCTAAACCCCTGCGGGGTTTCCCGTCAGGGAAACCCTAAGGGTTTCCCCTGCGTAGCGTGGGGAAAGAGCTTTATCTTTTTCGTGCAAAGAAATTTGAAAAATTACTCTTACACTTTGACCAATTTTTAGATTTTTATGGTCAACAATAGAAACATGAAAACAGCCCTCTGCGTCTATAAAACCGGAAATAAAACCGGGACTAATTAAATTTGAGTTGTACATTTTTGTAGCTTTATTTTTTTAATTCATTGAGTCACTAAGTGGGAGCCAAGATAATAGGTAACTCCATTAATAAAATTATTCTTTTTACAGACCGTGTAGTGTAATTCACTACATTACCCTTTGGACCATGTTTAGGTTCAATTAAACGCAGATACAACGAAAGGCCTTTTATCTCTCACTGTATCCCTCACTTACTTCCTTCATTCCTACTTTTAACTTGATGAGTAAGGTACGGACACATAAGTCGGAGTAGATCTTGTGAATCTATCATGTTTAGGGGCGGACAATAAATAAGTATAATTTTTTTTAATTTCATATTTATTATCTAAGGTTTAACTTTAAAGACTCCCAAACCAACAGGTTATGACTAATTCGTCCCTCGGAGCAATAACAATGGGACGCTAACCCAGCTTGCATTACTTAATTGCGTGACAATTCGCCGTCTGAACTAAAATTAGAACACCTGCGGTGGTAGTGTTTATTGCACATAGAAAATCCTATATAGCTGCATACCTTGTACTTTTATAAAATGTTAAAAACCAGGTTTCCCTGGCGACTAGAGTACACCTTACAATACATCAAATATTGAAGAACCGTCTACTCGTTGCTCTTTTACAGTAGAGTAATCACTAGTTAAGATGAATAACACTAGTCTCATTACTACTGATTTAGATCCGCGATAACCCTTATCTATTACTAGAATTTCTAATGATTTTACCATACCCTGAACCATTAATCAGGCCAGTAGTAAAGTTTCCTCTACTACCTTGGTTATTAGAGTTTTAGGGTTTCCCCGGAATTTGGCTCTTTATCACAATGTGGGAGCCTAACCCCAACTTTATGATTGTTATCTCTTACGCCTTCGTATTCTCTACTAGCTTCCTTGTGTGGTAGTCTCCAGGTACGGTATCTATCTGCTCTATTTCCGATCCTCTCATCTATTTAGTTTATTAAGAATCGTACAATCTTCTCATCTACTTAGTTTATTGAAGAAACCAGTTACCCTTACTTTTATTTAAGGTTCCTGGACAAAAATAGGAATTACTTTTTTCCAGCACACTTTACACTTAACAATCATAGACAAAGTGTTGTTTTTAGTAATTATCTCATCGTATTAACCTTCAGGTTATAAACTTAGAGGCCGTTTGACTGGTAACCTTAAGCTTTAGGCGAGTTCTGAATATAGTTTCTTTTCCTCATCTTTTTAGTTTGTCGGAACTTACTCCCCAATAATATTAGATCTTTTCGTTACTCATGTCACCATTATCAATTGAGTTTATTATTATTATGATTTAAAAAAATCAAAATCTAATATAACCCAACGTTCTGCTACCCCTGCATTAACCCTATATTATTCAAAAAATTTAGACCCATCGATCCACCACTTCTGGCTGCAAATTCTGCATGCGTTATGGCTCTGTAATTTTTTTATTATTTTAATTTAACCTTTCGGTCCAGACCCTAATGGCCTCCGCAGATTTTAAGTCTGCGAAGCCTGGATAAGTAATAAAAAAAGTATCGAAGGTAGTGTTAAAAATCCTATATTAAATAAAGTATATAGTGTTAAATGAGGACAAAGTTTCGGTATATTGTTTAGATCCGTTAAATTGTCGATGCCTTTAAAGATTTAACAAGCGCTCTGTTACGAGTTCTTCAAATTATGGCTGCTTCTAAGCCCATCTCCTTGTCGACTCAATAAAAAACCTTCTTGTTTTTCACTGAACAATAATTTTGGAACCTTAACTTTTGTTCTGGGCTGTTTCCCTTTTGACATACACAAATCTACCTTTTTATTTAACATATATAATGTATATAGTTAAACTAAAAGGTACTTCTCCCTAAATAGTTTGTGATATATTTGATTAGTAGTAATCAATCATCAACAGGGACTATCCATTTAGACAACTAGTTCTGATCAGAACCAGGTTTCAGGTAATTATGGCCTAACGAGGCCCAGGACTAATGTCCAAAGAGACGAGCTTGCTAATTTATTTAGCCAAAGAGCGATGTAAACTCTTTTTATACTGAAACTAAAGTAATTTTAATTTTCGTTTTCTTGATTTTATATTTTTTATTTATTAAAGAGGGTTATTAGTTTAAGCGATATCGCACATAAAAAATATCATTAAGATAGCGTGAGCTGTAATGATACTATTATATAATTGGTTATCTGCAATATATTGAACACCAAAATTAAAATTACTTTATTGCCATTGCATTCTTTCGAATGAGGCTTGACTATATCTTAAGCTATAATTTTTATAGCCAACCAACATTTAGTCGATGAACTGCATACCAAATAATTTATACTTGGTACTTGGCTGCAGATTACCCATTTTACAACTGTAAATCAATCTTGATTTTACTATATCGCGAGTCATTACCTGCGCCCCAAGATATATTACTATACTTGGTTAGTTAAGATTGCTTTAGGGCTTTCCCGCAATTTGATGGTTTATAGCAGAAGGTTCACTTCTACAAAAAGGCTGCATTCAACCTTATCATTCTATGTCTGATCATTCAAGATCCATATAAGCCATTCCGAGTCTACATACTCACCGATAAAGCTTTCTACGGCCCCCCGATATGTACCAGCGAACAATGTATTTTCATATCCTAATGAATATGAAATATGTACATCTGGTCTGAGATTAAATTCTGTACCTGCTATAATGTTACTTAAATTGCCTACTATTATAGGTTTCGCAGAAACAAATCTACTTCTTCTACCCATAAGGTAAAGCTGAAGTCCTTCTCCCTAAATAATAAGTATACCTATATATACTTTATTATCCATTTAACAAATAATAAATACTACTTAGCTTTAATCATGTAAATCTTTTGTATTAATTTACCGTTTTTTAAAACTCTAGTCACAGCTGTTCTACTTACATTAATGTACTTAGCTGCGCTAGTGAAACTATCAAAGGATAGTTTTTCATTTGTTTCGATATTAAAAACATCGACTTTTACACCTATAAGGTCGCTAGCTGACTTAGAAATCTTTGCACGTGTTTCTTCTGAAAGTTTTATACCTTTACGTTTTTCAGAGATTTTCTCTCTAACTTCTTCAGTTAAAATTCTTACAGTAGCTGCAATAGATAAGTTGTTTCTAGCTTCCTCACTAAGTACACGTTCTTTAAAAACCTTTAAGGTTTCTTCTGTATGTTTATACCCTAAGGCTGAACCAGCTATTACCAGCACATTATAATCAGGATCTAATAAATCTAAATAATATTGTTCTTTATTTATAATTTCACCTTTGTCTGCAACAAATTCCAATATAGCTAAAGAAAAATTACTGTATCCATACTTTAAGATAGCATTGTGAATAGGTGTTTTACGCATAGTTAAATGCTTAAGACTACAATATTTATAAAATCTTTCGGTAAGATTCACAGAACTACCTACATAAAATTTATCGTTAATATTATTGATTCAACAATAAATACCTGCTTTATTTCTACTATCATTTAGTATTTTTACTTTATCTAAATCACAATCATTATAAATAATTGTGGGTGTTATATTTAATTGTTTTATTATTTTCATTTTTTATATTTTTTTGCGTTAGCGCGCCCGACTTCCTCTTAATCTAAATTTGTAGTATTTATTATTTTGTATCCTTTCAGATAAGGTTTGACTATATCTTAAGCTATAATTTTTATAGCCAACCAACATTTAGTCGATGAACTGCACACCTTTAATTATATAGAGGTAATTCTTCGGATTATCCCTTATACCATACGCTCTCGGTTTATAAAGGTGCTTGGCTGCGGATTACCCATTAACTTACGTTAATCAATCTATATTTTACCATACCACGAGTCATTACCTGTGCCACAAACATGTTACCACATCTGCTTGGTTTAGATTGCTTTAGGGCTTCCCCGTCAATTTGATGATTTATTGCAGAAAGTTCATTTCTACACACTGGCCATTTAAAGACTGCTTACATCTTTTCTTTACCAGCTATCCTAGTCAGAATTGTCTTTCACTAAGCTTACCACAGTTCATCGGATATTTTTGCAACAATACAGAATACCTCTTTAACCTTACTAATTCATCGCTATATGGCTAAGAATTAAAAGGTATAGCTAAGGTATTTCTCCCTAAACAGTTTAACTATTTTAGTTTAAACTATCCATTTAACGGATAATATTTTTTTTTATGTTTATATATGAAAACGCAAGTTACAGCGAACAGATTGTTTTATTAGCCTAAACCTAATCTCACGGAGCTTACACCCCACTAAAAAGGTAAGACGAGCTTGCGCCCCAAATAAATTAAGTTATAGAGTATAGATGACAAATGAAACTTTTATTAACAATACTTTTGTTCTTTATTGCTTTCACTATAGTGGTCTTATGAACACCTAACGCTTTACTTGCTTCAGTCATAGAAAGATATTCTTTTTTCTCTAGTGTGTTTATATTTTCGACTACAACTTTTACTCTACTAGAAGCACCAGCCTTCTTTTCTTCTTGACTAAGATTAGCTAGACGAATTTCCTCGGCAATTACCTCCTTTTCACTAGTGGCACAAACAATGAAATTTTTTTGTATAACTCTTTTATTTTTCATTGCGTTACCTATGTTGTTTCGATGGACACCTAAAGCTTCTCCAGCTTCAGTCATAGAAAGATATTCTTTCTTTTCTAAAGTTTTTATATTAACAACTACAACTTTCACTCTATTAGCCTCACCAGCCTTGGCTACTGACTGAAGCTTAACTTTACGAACTTCCTCGGAAAGTTGAAAATTTCTCATTTTTGCTTTACTAAGATCTGTATGTTTGTAACCTAAAGTAGAGCCTGCTTTTTCAACAATATTATATACAGGTTTGAAAAAATCAATATAATATTGCTCACGTTCAATTACATTTTCTTTTGTGCAGTATTCCAATATTTCAAATGAAAAATTAGAATAACCGTATTTTAAAAGAGCTCTATCTATAATTCTTGAACTTTGACTCAAAGAACCCAGACTATAATAAGTATACAACCTTATTCTAAGGTTAGTAGAACTACCCACATAAATATCTCCATTTATTTTATTCACTCAACGGTAGACACAGATTGTATTTAAATTCTCAGCTAAAATTCGAGATTTATCTAAATCAGCATCAGGGTATATAACCACTGGTATAATATCCTTGCTATTATTTTTAGAACTAGCACCTGAAGAATCAGCAACATAAAAACGACAGAATTGCGTGCGCAAGCTAGAAGCCATAAAAGACATTCTTTTTAAGGCGCAAGCTCTCGGCACAAACTCTGAATAAAATTTTAGATTAAAGTTGAAATTTTGGAAGACTTCTTTTTATATTAATAAACGAGTAATAATCTGACGATTGTTCTAGGTGTAACTCTAAATATGTACACTACTACGATAAACTTTGTCACCCGTTTTAGCTCTTGGTTATTCAACTAAACCGTTTCTCTAGGTTAAAGAGTTTGTCTGAAGGCCTTTTATCTCCAGAGGGAAGCATTTCAGCTCGCTTACAATAATATTCGTATAACCAACAATTGATGTAACCTTTATAATCAGTTGCGTTTCGCTATACAAATCACTTTATTGCCTTGTGACGCAGTAAATTTTCTTAGTTTGGTTCTTCTTCATATACCTAGGTAATGGTAAACCACTACTCGCGGAGATCCACCACAATTAATAAGAAAGGTCTGCCCCCAACAGCAGCAGGGGTGTCAGCCCGACTGAGTCGTTTTACCTTTCGAAGATTAGGACCTACAGAATGTTCCCCTTCTTATTATATGTGTGATGGTAGAAGTGTAAATTTTTAAATCTAATTAACACTTCATACTAATAATTAGATTATCATGCATCTTTCTCTCACATTCAAGTAAAGCTATCTTTACTTAAAAATATACCTTAAATGTATGCGAGATTAGTGTACTACAACCAAGACACGCGCCATGAAATAGCTACCTGTGTTAAATTAAAAATTGTATATATATATAAAACATAAAATAATATTATCCTGCAATGTTTCCATTGAGGCTTGACTATATCTTAAGCAATCTTTTCCAGATATCATGCAAAAATATAAGAGCTTGCGCCTAAATATACCTTAAATGAACACGAAAAAAGAATGCCGACCTCCTTATAGTCGATGAACCTTCTTCATTACTATAATAATGAAGCTTGGATGCGGATTTCCCATTATACTTACGTACATCAATCTTGATTTTACTATGCCGCGAGTCATTACCTGCGCCCCAAGTTATATTACTATACTTGGTTAGTTAAGATTACTTTAAGGCCTTCCCGCAATTTGAAAAGTCTATAGCATAAGGTTCACTTACACTTGGGCTATTTACAAGAGCTAATCCTTGTTTTAACCCGTTCGAGCCTTTATAGCCCTGACTATAGTAAGATCACTAGGCTTCGGGTCTAACTTTAGACACTTATTATTTTCTCTTACATTATCATCGTTTTAACTACGCGCGAACCGCTTTCATTGGGATCCACCTTAGTAGACCCCTAGATTACTTTAACCATCCTTGGATAAAAAAGGTATTATTCTTCAATATATCGTAGGACTTAATAACCTTAGTGCCCACCTCACACTTCCCGTAGGAATACACCCCTCGTTAGCTCACCAAATAGTGGGCAGAAGCAGACAAGTGGACTATCTAATCTTCCCGCCTCGCCGGGAGATTGACACCAGCCATGGAGCTCAGTTTGACGAGGTACTACTCACAGTTTTTCGCTCGCATCTAATGTTAACTTGGTGACCCATTATGCAAAAGGTACGCTCTCGTTTTAGAAAAACAATTCGAGCTGCTTATAAAACTACTATTTCAATAATTCCCTTACGGTACTTATTCTCTGATGCTCATGTATTATATTTAGCCTTTGAGGTAGGTTCCCCAAGTTCAAACAGTTTTTAGACCATTCTAATTGTTTATCGGCTATTTTATTTTCGTTCACACTACTCATAAAATCTCTTTTGATTTCTTTTCCTGAAGCTACTAGGATATTTCAATTCGCTTCGTTTATCAAGTAATTTATCTTAGAGTTTATATGTATTTACATAAAATCATAAGCTACTCTTTAATACATGGCTTTATATCTCCATAATAATCTCTTTTCATACTAATAAAAATAATTATATCCTTTTCATTTCTTACCTTATTATATATAAGATTCTTCGGATTGCTAGGACTTGAACCTAGAATTTCTCTGGCCCTGACAGAGCGCCTTACCATTCGGCTACGAATCCGTGATTGTTAACATAACAATTATTAATCAATTGATTAATTAGAGCTATATTAACATAGTTTTAATTTTTTATTTTACTATTTATATTATCTATAGTTTTAGCATTATAAAAAAAATAATTTTTTTTATATAATTTACCTAATTTTATGTAATCACTTAATGTAGAAGACGATATATGATATTTTTTTACTACTTCTTTTGCACTATCTAATATTTCGATTAATTTTAAACTCGAATCATAAATTCTTATTTTAGTATCTTTTATTTCGAATTTATATATTAAATCATCATAGGATACACCAGAGGAGTTTTATAAATATTACTAATAGTTTTATGAGTAACACCAAAATAGTTTGCTGCACTAGTAATAGTAGAAAATTCATTGATTAAATTTCCTAATTTATCAAAAACTTTTACACTTATACCTTTATTTCTTAATGATATTTTTAATCTAGCTTCGTTTGTAATAATTCTTGTTTTTATATTTGTTGTATATTTATTTTTTTTCTTTCCTTTTCTATCTTTACTTAAATTTATCCTAAAAATATCAGCACGTTTTACACCTAAAGGCGAACTTGCTATTTTACAAATATTTAAAGAAGGATTTATAGAATCTAAATAATACTGTTCCCTTTCTAATAATTTTATTTTTATTATTTTTTTGTCAGTAATATTAGAGAAATCTAAATATTCTAAGACACCAAACTTAAATTTTTCTCAACCATCCTTCAAAACTGATCTATAAAAAATAGGAGATCCTATTTTTTGATAATTTTCTTTGTTCCAATTAATTGCCAAAAATCTATGTGAGATCACACGATTATTTAAATTAAAACTAGAACCTACATAAAAAGATACATCATCTTTAGATAAACATCTCATATAAATATATATTCCTGCCCCTTTATAATTTAAGGGTTTTTTTAAAAAACCTTTTTTATCTATTCCATACCAATTTATTTTTTTTAGTAAATTTTTTTTGTTTTTCATATTTTTATTTATTTTTATTGTAAAAAGAGACGACATTCCCTAAGATTAGTTATTAATTTAAAATTCTATAAAAAAAATGTCTAATTTTAAGGCGCAGCCACCTCATTCTATTCACTTGTATACAAAAGTAAAGATACTACTTAAAATTTAGATTTAGTTTTATTCTAGTAGCTGACGGCGCAAGCTCGTATGCATGCAAGCTCTATTTTGAAAATTCTTATAAGAATTTTAGACTAATTCAGAAAGTATAGGATTCGAACCTATATAAACATATAATATTTATAATAAATTTATATTATACTTAAAGCCAGCTTACTTTCTTTTGCTTATAAAAATAAAATTTTCTTTTTATAAGCAATATTATTAATAATATTTATATTACTTATCAAAATAAAGTAAATAACGTTCCTTACCCAAATAGTTAAACGCATTTAAATTATTAATATAAGTATAATTAAAATTGAACATAGCCATCAAATAAGCGGATAATCTAAAATCTAACGGACTTAAAATATGACTTTTTTGACTACCCCCTCTACCAACATTAGTTTGGAAACCCTCAATTCCAGTAAATAGTTTTTTTACATGAATATAGTTAGAACTTCTTAAAATAAATAAAGAATTTTTATTATATTTTAAAAACTGATCTCTCAGGTTATTTAGTAAAATATCAAAACTCTTTACATCTAATTTCCTAAAAAAAAACCGATTTCTATCACTGTTTAATAAGCACATTTCAGAATCTCCATCTATTAAAAACAAAATAAATTTATTAATATTAAATAATTCTACATTTCTCTCAATATCATTTAAATCTATTTGCGTAATTTCATTAATCATAAAAGCCTTTACTATTAATGGTGTAATATTTTTTTTATATGGGACACTATTTATAGTTAAAGCAAATAATATATCATTAGGATATAATGTAATTATTGCACCATTTTTGTTAATATATCCCTCGAAGTGGTCAACAACATTTGTACTATAATTCCTTACTCGGCGGTTTTACTCCATATACTTTATTCATTATATTTATTTTTCTCATTTTCTTTTTTTTATAAACCTTAAAAAGAGACTATTTCTCTAAATCCAACTACTATGCGGCTACTAAAGCTCGGATACTTAATATATTTAATTATATCTTAAAAGAGTAACTGCCAAGGTAATGTCAAGAAAGCCTTTATAAAATAACTGCAATGAAAAACCAATAAAGAAACTAGGAATCGAACCTAGATCATATAATACACAATTATTATATTATGTTTACCAAATTACATAATTTCTTTTTATACCCTGAAAATTTTCAGGGTATATCTATAGTTATATTCGAATACTAAAATATTTAAAGTTAATAATAATATAAACGAATCGCTTACGCAAGAAATTTTATTGCGCACAAAGTTTATTTTCCTATACATCCCTTTAATATTTCTAATATATCTGCTGATAATAATGAATGTCCATAACACAAACAATAGTAAGGAATTTTATAATTCCTTACCATTTTATTAATATACTCTAATGATTCCTCATCATAATTTTTAAATTCCTGACTATACTTAATGTAGTCGTTTTTTACAAAATAAGATTTAAAGTCGTGACTAGATTTGTTTGTAAATAAATCTAATCATTTACAATTAGTATTACTATTAACTACAATTTTATCCCCTAAAAGGATATCTTTATTATTACTAATAACAATACTGTTACCATTATTTTTTAAAATATCAACATTATTTTCTAAGATATCAACATTAGCACAATTACAATAATACATTAGTATTAATAAGATTATTACAATAAATAATCCGACCATTAATAATTTTTTATTATTAAAAATTTTCATTAGATTCAAAAAAAAATTTTAAAAAGAGAATTTGTCCTCTTAAGTGATTTTATCACTATTTTCTACGGCGAAACCTTACTTAAAAATAGCAGCCCTTCTGTTATAGATTATCTACCTATACTAGTATACGTTTTCGGATAAATTGCATTAGATCTTCCCCTGCGTAGCGTGGGGAGATCCCCGTGAGGGGGATCTAGCTCCTAATATACGAAGGTTATCTTTTCTATCCATTCTTTTATTATAGTCCTTTTGGAGATTCTCATCTAATTTTCGGACTATACCTTTAAACTTATCTTTATAAGCAGAAAGTTTGCAAGTATTAGCGTCTTTAAAATTACTTGTACGTTGGGGTAATACAGTACGATGAACACTACTACTTACATAATAGTATCCATTATCTTCTATCTGAGATCTAGTAGGTTCAATAACTTCCTTGTTATAAGAAGAATGGTAGTGAGAAGGATGCCCAACACGGTAATATTCGCGAGGGTTATAATTATAAATTCTTCTTCCTCCCTGTTCTTCAAAATGTTTACCATCTAATTCGTAAACAGGGTTACTATCCAATTCAATTTTATATCCCTGACTAGTTGCAACATAATTAGGATTATAAGGTGTATAACGTCTACCTACAAATTCATTTAATTCGCCATCTACCCCATCTAAAAGAATATCATTTGTATATTTATAATACAAAAATTGTAGTACAGAAATAACTAAATATAATAATAATCTATCATCTAGAATTTTTCAAATTGTAAACTTTAAAAGCATAAAAATCATTTTGATTAGTAAAAAAAAAAATTAAAAAGGATCCTTATTATTTCCTATAGAAATTGAGCACTATTGTTTATTTTAATAATAAATATAGTAACTTAAGAGCTTGCGCCCTAAAATAAAGAGTACCTTTCTACTCAATATTTATTTTAGGGCGCAAGCTCAGGTTAAGAGCTTGCGCCCCACTGTATTTGTGCCAAATAAGATTATAAGAATTTATAGCTCCTACGTGGCGGTAAAACAGGTTTTATTTCTATTATAACAACATTATTATTAATTTTTGAGTAAATATGTTTAACAACATTTATAGGAAATGAAACTATATCATTATTATACTCAAAACTAGTAAAAGAACTTTTTTTATCATAAATAGTAATAACAAATTTTAATGAGGCGGCGTAACCGCCGCCATTAGACTTGCTATTAAGTAAATGAGTTTTTACATATAAAAACTGACAAATAACTTGTAATATTTTAGATACGAATTCTTCTGAAGAACTTATATTTACGTTAAAATACGTAACAATTTTAGAATTTTTTAAATCAATTAAATAAATTTTCATAATTTTTAATATATATAAATAAAAGAGTACTAAATTACTCAAGCTTAAACAAATAGTTAACTTATTAAATTTAAGTTAGAACTTATAGGATTCGAACCTATACATTATATTATATAATAGTATTACGACATATGCTCCGTAAAGTTATATTATAAATTGAATTATACACCACTGTAATAAAGTTCTTATATATAAATAATAAAATAATTTTAACCTTTTAAATTAGAGAAAAATATATGACTACGCCGTAATATTTCTTCTATTTCTTAAAAAATTATACAACAGCTCCGCCCCCGAACATAACTATTCGCTCTCCCAAAGAACGCGCCTAACCGCCTGGCTCTAATCCGTATAAAAATTCATTGTATAATCAGGAAAAAATGTTGATTAACCATTGGTTAGTTGCACTTTATAAATACAGTACAGCTATCTTATTAATTGTAAAAAATAAGGCTAGATAGAAAAATTAGCCTACTGGGCGCAGCGCCCATAAATTATGAAGCCACAAGCAAATATTATAAATTAAGCACTATAGGGCATAGCCTCCATAAACACTTTTAATGCTTCAGGACTAATAAAAAAAAAATACGAGCTATAAAAAAAAAATACCTTTTTTATAGCCTTTTTTTATTATGTCGACTGTATGCAACAAACCCCTATACTTAAAACAGAGAATATCCTCCTTATTTCACCCTAATCTTTATGCATAATAATTATCCCCCCTTACCTAATGTTACAAGGTATAATCGATAATCACAGACTAGTAATAATATAAATATAAAACTAGCTTGATGCTTGCGCGACCATAAAAAATCATTACCTTTTGAGCAATCAGAAGATATCAGATTCGAACTGATGTGATTAATAATAACCAAATAAGACTCAAGCTTACCACCTTAAACCACTCGGTCAATCTTCTTTAATTTTTGCTAACCATGTATAGCGTGATTGTTATATAAATCATATGCTATTGGTTTATTTAGTAGGCATACTTCGTGAGCAAGCAAGCTCGGTAGGAAACACATACTAAACACTACAATGCTTCACAATACAGCCTCTGCTACATAACTACGAATTAATTCGGAGTCTGCCTTATTTTTAAGTCTTTAACTATACTTAATAGGATTAAAGATGAATATTTTAATATTCAAGAGGGGTGTGAATAATGACGGCTTGCTTCGCAGCCGAAATAATATTAACCGTCTATATATCCTACTTAACCACACCCCTCTTTTTAATTATAAAAACCAAAAACCAACAAATAACGCTACGTACTAAGATTAAAAGAAAGTAAAACCACAATACACACGCCTACGTAATACAGAAAGCTTGCATAGTAAAAATCCAGACAACAAAGACTATAACACTCCCCATAAATAAAAATCCTATAAACCTTTTATACAAAGTAAAGTTCGCTACCTAGGAGTACTACTTCATTTTTCGTTATAAGCGGCACCTTCCCTTATTCATTCCTGCCTTTAATTTACAAATCAGATCTAGCCCTTCCTGAGTAAGATGTCCCTTAACTTTCATGATTTCACTAGCCTTGGACCAGTCTTCGAAGTCCAAGGTTTTAATACCTAAGATTGCATTACTACGAAAGAGTGGTATTATTTTCTCAACGTTATCGGTGAAATTCAATACTGAGAATTCCACCGCTTGACGTGTATTATTATTACGCAGATAAACCTTTCCACATTCTAGATAAGAAGCTAACCTTAAAAATAATCTCTCATCACGTAGGTGTTGAGACAATTGAAAACGTAACTGTGGAGTTTTCCCAAGTCTTCCCTCTTTTTTTAAACTTATCATAAAATTTCCCTCTCCTGATGTAAAACCTGCGACCCATTGAGGATTTAAGGGTAATTCTTCATTACCTAACTTGGCTTTATATTCAGCTGCTGCCTCTTCTTCTATGTATGTAATGTTAAACTCTCTTCTTAGTTTATCACTTAAACCCAAATTTAGAGCAGACTTAAGCTTTATAATATATCTAACCCCTTCATATGTTTGATGCTCTTTACGCATCATCAATTGAACCACCTCCCTTCAAATTAAAAAATCCTGACGCTTTTTCGTCAGTAGTGGATATTTATCAAAATGTTCTATTATTATGGCCAATTCCCTCAGTGAAGATACCCTCAAGAAACATTTGTTTTTATCCAGCTGTATTCTTCCTACTTTACCTGAAGATGTAATCGAATTAGCTTTACTATCCTCAAAGCTAGCTTTTATAAGGTGCAATAATTCTACATCCTTAATGTTTAACCCTATTTGAAATTCTGCTTCAACTCCGACTTTTGCTCAGTTATTACTTTTACTTATATCCACGTCGGTATTATTGCTAGAAATACTCAAGGATCTCCGCCTGAGAATAGAAATACTGAAACAACTTTCTGCGTCACTAAATCCTGTTACAAATCAAGGGTGAAGTTTAGGCACTTCACCTAGTAAATCCGAACTAAACACTGCTACATTAGTCTGGGAAGAAGAATTTAAATTTATTTTTTTATCTTTTTTCATTTTAGTTGTTATTATTTTGTGCTGCATACAGCTTACTTAACCTATAGGTATGTAAGGTTAACGGATAAGCAAGTTAGCCTATCCCCCTTACAATCGATGATTGCTAAAAAGTTAGCAATATGTTAGCAACATTGAACTGGTATAATCATAATACAAATTTACATTGAAGCCACTGGAAGAGTCCGCAACGGTAGGTAACTCATAAATTGCACATTATTCAGATTAAAGTCGAGAAAATATATAATATATTCCTGCTCTTTAAATAAAAAGAGTGTTTAATCAGAAGGGATTTTCTTCCTTCCTATATCGTCAATGACAGAGCCTTATTACACATTACTGACAACCTTCCGGGTTGCCTTGGTATAAAAGGTAGTAATCATTCTAGCCCAGACTTCTGACCTAGGCTCTCATTTATTAAAGGACCGATCTCATGTAATAATGTATTTAATCATATCAACCAAAAGGGAAGCATCCAGGGACTCCAACCTTCCTACACTAATACTAAAAACGAGATCTCAGGTATCCTACATAAAGATTAGGACTATTAGCCTGTTTTACATATTAAGCAGTCGTGAACTCCATGCCATCTGACCTAAGTTTTTAGTATGTAAGAAGGCCAGTCATTTTTAATTCAATCCACGCGCAAGCATACCCATATTGCTATTACTGCTTTTACTCGCATGCCCTGCATATGCAAGCTTACATTTAAATTTATTGTAATATATTGAGCTAATATTATTTGAAAAAGATACTAATTGAAAAAATACTCAATATATTTCTTATGTTGTTATACCGTTTCGAATATATTTGTGTAAACGTGCTTCCCTATACCTACAAGGTAACGGGCGTGGCTACTTAATTCACCGGTAGATTCGAACGGATGTGATTAATAATAACCAAATAAGACTCAAGCTTACCACCTTAGACCACTCGGTCAATTCTCTTTAATTATGATATGTACCTAACATATAACTAAGGTGTACATTAAGCAGCACTACGGATAATTCAAGCGTAATCCTAGTTTACACTACATTCATTTACCACTCTCCACTTACGTACTGAAGAAACTCAATAAGTGGAGATAAACGGCTTTTTAAATCTTTTTTTTTTATCCCTAGAGATTCTTTTAGTTATTTTTCACATTAGAGCTTGTATGCATATTTTGGCTGCCCATGAAGTATGCATGCCTTCTGGTTTCGCCGAAAATTAACTAAAAGAATAAAAAATTACAGGGTTAGGGTCCTGATATTTTAGTACTGGGACGGAAGGTTAAAATTAAAATTTTAAAAAAGGGAAAAATATACCGAAACATAGTCATAATTCCTCAGCGACTCGAACGCTGATATTATTCTTATCAAAAATACACTTTAACCTGTTAAGTTAAGGAATCCTTTAATTACCTTTATACTAGTAATTATTAAGAAATAGGTGACTCGAACACCCAACCTTCCGTGTGTAAAACGGTTACTCTACCAATTGAGCTAATTTCTTTTTTATTTCTTAGTAACTAAGTTACTAAAAAATAAAAGTTGAACAAGCTTTCTCAAAAAAAAAAATCTATATATTAACATATAATAAATACTCATTTTGGCTAAAATTTTCCTGGTACAATTATAAACTAATAGATATAGTTTACCATAAATTAATAACGGTTTAATGTAACAGAACTAGGAGGAAAAATACTTCTTTTGTAGATTAGTATTATTAGTTTGATAGTCATTGTTACATAAATGATCTTGTAATAGGATCAGTATTAATGTTCTTTTGTATTAGGGCACAACCCAATAAGACTCTTTTCAATTATTCCACTATTATTTCCCTAGCTAATTGTCTTTTATTTATAGATATAATAGTATTATAAACTATACTAAATAATAGTATGGTTAAAAATAAAACAGATACTACAGAGTTTTTACTAATAACCAAAACGCCGCAAAATATTGAAAATAAAGATATTATATTTAATATAATTATCATTCATTTTCTTTACTGCCTATAAACCCCCTATCGATTTATAAGCAGTAATAATTAAAAACTGAGCTAACAATACATTAGATAAAGGCTACGACTAGTCGAAATCGAATCAAGACTCTCTATTTAGAAAACAGATATATTACCTTTAAAGTATAGCCATGGTTGATTAAATGGCAAAGCTTTACCACCCAAATAAAGCCAAAAAAAATAAAACTTGTGATTACTAATAACATATTGTTATTTGTATACAACCGAAATTTGATTAAATATCCCACTTTATTCATACAACATACTTTAATCTAAACTGAAATAAATAAACGTTCTTGATTCATTATAGCTTTAATTTGCCCAATTAAATTAAAACCTTATTATCTTGTATGAGACATATATTAATTCAGCAACCTCACAATAAACCCGTAAGTCTTTAGCCCTATTACCTAAAATAAGGTATTTTTCGAAAAATAGTATAATTTCTTGGCTAATATCTTATATATTAAAAACATTTAAGTGTACTGCTCATTGATATTTTTTAGTATTATCATAATCTAGCCCTTTGGGGCTTGGGCTGGGGATTGTCTTCGGGGGGACTTTTCCCCCCCCTAATCAAGGGTAGGTAAATACCTTTATTAGTATAGGACCTAATTAATATAATTTTATTTTACCTGCTCTCGCCCGAGAGCCCCTTATGGCTCCTTGGAGCCATAAGGATGCTATACTTAAGTGTTCTTTATTCTTAATTAACTCGAACGCTTACTTAAACAATAAAAAATTTGCGTCTTTATTTGAAAATATAGGATAAAAATCTAGCGATGACTTCACTTTCTGGTTTTGCTAAAATAGAATTATATATTTTTGAGGTATAATTACATTTTTTTGAGGTATAATTACCAGTACCTGTAGTGCTTCGCGGAGATAACACCCTTTATAGGATAATAGGGTGCCCTATTTAAAGATAGGGCACCCTTAAAAGTATTTTTGATAAGAATTATCTGTTTTTAAAGTGATAACAATACAACCAACCATAGCTAAAAGAAGAATGAAACTAGCTATTAAAAGTCACATATTATAGTTAGTGTACATAATATTACCTATACTTGTTATATGCCCTGTTTCGGCTAAATTACCATCTCACATATCACTAGTAACAAAAGATAAATTACTATTATAGATACTTCCATCCAAGTTATTAAAATAATTAGAATTATATTTAAATAAATATATATCATATAATAGATTATTCATATAATAATTATTACTTAATATAGCTACATCATATGGTAATAAATTAAATAAAGGATAATTTAACCCTATTGCTATAGTAATAGCTAAAGGTATAGTATTTCGAGTATTACTTTGTAATTCACTTATTCTAATATTAATCAACATTAAAATAAATAAAAACAATATAGATCAATTCTAAAAAAGAGAAAAATTAAATGTACCCTAATGATACTTATATGCAATTAATTTTTTCTTTAGGAGTTTACTATCACAGATATAAAATGATTATTCTAAGCGAAGCTTACTAAGCCAATATATTCCCTAAGCTATAAGGGCCTATTTAAAAACATCTCTTAAAGAGGCCCATCGATTTAGAATTATCCTTCCTCCTGACGAGTCTTTATGGTGGCGGCTACTTAGAGGTGAAACCTCCCCGTCCTCGTTTTAGAATCCGACTGTACATTTGACAGACATTTCAGCCTAGCCCTGGTGATCCAGTCTGTAGCGACATTTACAACTGCCGACGGTCTTCAACCAGGATGTTGTTAACCGTTTTCACCTAATATTTCTATGGTACAATGATAATAGTACAATTGTAATTTTCTTTCTAAATCAATTTTCTTTTATTATTATGTTTTTCTTTAATCGTATAAACTAAGGTGCTCTCTATACACTAAAACATTTAATATATTAGGGAGTAATTAGGATGCGCTATTTTGACTGTGAAACTTACTATAAGGATAAAACACTGGAACTCTTCTTACTTTTTTATCCTTAATATTTAAAAAACCTTCATTTAAAGCATCTAGTTCTTTAGAGTCTAAATGTCTTTTTACCGTTCTAGCATCTATATTTAAATTACCAGCTGCTTCATTTAAAGTTGAAGCTAATTTTATTTCTCCTGAACTATTAACTAATTCATATACATAATTAGTTCAATTACGGTTAACTTCTTTTTTAGTTATACTATCAACTTGACGACCATCACTTAAATGTATAATAGTCGGTTTAGCATTTATTATTTTATTTAAATCATTCTCTGAAAAACCTTTTATATCTTTTAAAGCGGCTACCTCTCCCTCCTGATGAGAATGATCTAAATTAGCAGTATAAGAAGACAATCTATAGTTATTCATAGTATAAGATAATTTTATTATTAATGACTTAATTTCATCAATTCTGTGTGTTCCATTATATAAAGAATTACTTATAATTTTGAAATCCTCAAAATCCTTACCTTTTTTAGATAGAAATTTAAAATTATTTAAATAAGGTATTAAATAATTATTTAAAACATTAGTATTTCTAACAGTAAGTCTTACAAAGGGTTTACTATTTTCTTTTCCACTACTACTAGTACTTATTGAAATACAGGAAGAATTTTTTAATTTAAACATTGAATATTTATCAAAAGGAAGACTATTTTCTAAAAATTCCTTTATTTTTTCTAACACTGGTAATTGTATTTCTCCTAGTGCTATTAAAAAACCAGCTCTTAATGCCTTTCTTTCTATAAAAAAGGAACCCTCACCTTCAATAAAACCTAATAATCAATAGTCTGAGATTAATACTTTATGATCACTAGGGAAATTAAAATTAGTACGATTACTATTCATACCATTTTTGATATTTAATATATGATCAATTAATTTAGTTTTATCCTTTCCTTTATTTTCATTATAAAAAATAAAAGCTTGTTTAAAATCCAAATAATCTAAATATTTAGTAGTGTTTAAATGAAATTTATCAAATATTGATATTAACTTATAAATATCCTTCCGATGAACAACCGTAAATTTGCAACTATTTCCATAAACAGCTATATTTGTACCAATATTCAATTTTCTTTTTATATAATTTAACACTTCTATATCATCAACATGTAATTCAATAGTAAATCTAAAAGTTGCACTAAGAATATTCCCATCCGAATTTTTATATAAAACAATAGTAAAATTAGATTCCCCATCTGCAAATCCAACAAATCAATTTAAAAAATTCTCATCCTCCTTGTTAAACTCCTCACTTAAATATATCGGCGCAGCCCTATTACTTTCCTCTCCCCTAAGTTGCTGCTTCATACTACGAGATATTATTGAAAAATATCTTTTATTATTGCTCATTAAATACTTGCGTACCACTCGCTTCCTTAATATATTATGACTAATAGATCATCCCCCATACACATTAGTAGAAAGTTCTTTACCAGGCGTAATCGCCTGGTAAAGTTTTACTATACTACTTCCTTTACTTAATACGATTTGAAAATTTTGAATAATAATTAAAAGTACCCCATAGAGTTGGATTTGAACCAACGCAACAACCTTATGTCAAATTAATTTGACTATACCTTTTTTTATTGCTCCTACGTACACTACTAAATAAACTAAACCTATAAAACCTAAACCTATCAAAATTAAATAAACAGAAATATTACCAAATAACCCGATTAAAAATAAAACAGATACTACAGGGTTTTTACTTACAAATAGGGTGGAATCGAAGGTAATCAGGAATCGGCCCGATATACCCCTAAGCCCCCTCCGAACCCTGCGAGATAGTTACCCATCACAAGGCTCTCCAACGTCTACCTAGTCTTTGCAAAAATATCTCTACTTGTCTGAGTGGGTGTGTGAGGAAGTAGGTGCAGGGTTTGCCCTTACTTTTAGCCTCTTTCCTCATGGATGTGGTGCTGGGTTTATCCATACTTTTAGCCTTTTTCCTTCATTCAGTCGGTTTTGATATCTCCCTGTTTCTGTATCAACTTCTTGATATTCATTGCAGGGTTTCGCCAATTATAATTATGAGCCTGCAAATGATGTGTTCTGCATAATGGCACTTGTTTTCGTGTAATGGCCCGTTCCTTATCCTTCAACATGTCTTTCAGTGGTTTAAGTAATTTTAAACTTTTAACGTGATGCATTTCTATGTTCACTGTAGACCCACATATTAGACAGGGTTCGTCCAGTACCCTTATACCTTTGCTCATTCTTCATCCTGCTAGAGAAAGTGGGTTTTTCTCTTTGGATGTTAATTCACCCTTTTGCATCCTATCTATCAGATTTTTAATACCATTTTCTGTGCTTAATTCCCTTTCGAAATCGGGAGTTCAATTTTCGGTTAGTTTGTTCCCTGTTGGTCCAGGGATCCGATGGTAGGATGTGTACAATATAGGTTGAATTTGTCGTTTCGTATCATTTGCTTGGTCACAGCTCTTATCACTCTTTGATCATTTTTCGATTCTCTCATCAGTGATCCCTATGACTGCTCTCTTGTGTGCTGAGAGCGGTTTACTTAAATCTTTTCCTCCTTTTTTAAAGACCTGGGCGATACTATCTAGTTTGAATTTAGCTGCATATAGTTTAGCGGTTGAATAGCTCAGGATATAACTGATCCTAGCGATAGCCCTTTTTCGATTTCCTGCGATACTCCATCAGTTGGCTATACCTCGTAATATGCTATTGATCCTGCTGTTTATTTCTGATTGAGGTAAAACCAGTAGGCTAAAATTAGGTTTTGATTTTCCTGAGTTATCACAGAAACCACTTGCGGCTAAATTCTTAACCATTTTATTTATATTAGCATCCAATGTAGGGAAAACTGCTCTCAACGGTGTTACCTTACCGTAACGTTTTCTTTCCGTGATTATTGTTTTTCTACCTATTATGTATCCTAAGAATGGAATCCCTTGTGCTATGCTTGTGATCTTTGTCTTCTCCATGTGTAATTCTAATGCTCTGTGCTCTTTCATATGGTTCCTGATTTTCTCTCTAATTTCTACGGCTAGTAATTGAGAACCAGCTACCCCTACTACAAAGTCATCCGCATATCTGATATATCTGATATGTTGGAAACCCTTGTCGAATGGGTCAGTTCTACTTGCTTTTAATCTTCGAAAGAGTTTAGGGTCATATTCCTTTGATTGATTACTCATGAGTCTTGTGTATAAGGGATTCACTCTGGCGGATTTCTTGGGTCCTTTATACTTAATGATTAGCTCTTCCATAAAGTTGTCGAAGTCGTCTAGGTAAATATTAGAAAGTAGCGGAGATAAGATCCCCCCCTGTGGTGTTCCACTGAGGTTTTCTCTTACTTCTCTTTTTTCCATTATATTCGCTTTAAGTCCTTTTTCAATTAGGTCGAGTATTAGATTGTCTTTGATCTTTCTTCTTAGTATGTGCATAAGTATGTTATGATTTATGGTTGGGAAATATTGAGTAATGTCTCCTTCTATTACTCACGACACTTGTTTGAAGTGTGTGTTTATATACTTCAACGCTGTGTGACAGCTTCTACCTGGACGGAACCCATGGCTGTACTTAGAGAACGTTGGATCATAGATTGGTTCTAGTATAGTTTTTAAGACATCCTGTACTATTCTGTCTTCTAGAGTGGGTATTCCGAGAGGTCTGGTTTTACCGTTTCCCTTTGGTATCATTACTCTTTTGATATTACTCCATTGGAATTCTCTCTTCATTACTTTGTCTCGAAGTTGGTCTAACTTTCCCTTAGTTGTCCCGTCTAGTGTCTGTAAATCCACACCTGGCGTTTCGCTTCCTTTACTGGCTCGTACTTTTACATAGCTCGCATATCATATCTCCTTCATGTTCATAATTCCTTTAAGATTTTTGTAAACTTTGTCATGGTCATTATAATTTGCTATTCACAACTTCGCGATCTTTTCAAACGCTAGGGAAAGGTTTTCTTCTTTCCCTTCAGGACTTAGAGTCTGCGCGGCATTTGAATTCTCTCGAAGGGTAGAGTGTGCCCGAATCTGTGCTATTCGAGATTTAGACTCCTTCAGTTTTTTATTTTTTCCTACTATGAATCCTCTGACTTCCATTCCGAAGAATGGATCTCTCCGGTAACTTTTATGACAGGTGTCTAATCAATTTGCTCCCTGGCGCTTTGATTTCGACATGCCATATTTGGTTGTGTTTTCGTTTCCTGTCCCCAGTACTCATGGGTAATTATTAGGCTGTAGATCGAGACTTCCGGTGGTTATCGCCGGTTGATAACCTAATACTCCGCGTCTGTTTAGCTCATTATAACGGATTGTCGTGTTGCACAAAAAGAAACTCACATTTCACAATTCAGCGTCAACCAAATATTGCCCTTGAGTCGGAATGTTTTCTTGGGTTACTGTGTTTCCACAGTAGCTAAAGATACCATCATACATCCATTTGACATAACATGCTATGTTCCCCCCCCACATTACTGTGTACTTGGTTATTAACCCAAGCATAGGGTAAGTTATGCACTCTTCACTCCTTTCTACTAGAGTGGGATTTCTCCAATTTCATAAAAATCCGAACGGACGCCCTAACCAAAACACCGCATAATATTGAAAATAAAGATATTATATTTAATATATTAGCTAGATAACCATTTGTAAACGTTTCATTAACTAAAAACAAATTGTTCATTTTAATAATAAATTTTTATATACCTCTCCGAGGAAAATGGTACCTACTGTACTTACATTAATTACTCCTATGCTAAGAATAAACCCTTACAACATACCTTACTAAAAATATAGGAATAATTTACCTATAATTCACGAACACCTTTCTTATCTATTGAAACTACCTTTTATTCCCTGCTTATATATCCATATGGATATATAAGCAGTAGCAATTAAAAATTGAGCTAATAATACATTAGATAAAGGATACGGCTAGTCGGAATCGAACCGACACACTCTGTTTGGAAGACATACATCCTACCATTAAATGATAGCCGTTTTAAAATTATTTAACTTTCTACTACACTTGGTGGTATAATAGCAATAATAATATTAGATTTTAGCCCCTAAGCTTAGGAGCTCCTTCTAATTATAATTATAATTATTCAAGTCGCAATAAGCAAGGGGGTAAATAAATAATTTATAGTGTATCTATTAGAGCAAAATTTAATAAGGTATTAGCTACCTGATCTAAAATCCCCTAATAACCAATGGTAATTTTATCGTTAGCAAGGCTCCGCCGGAAAAGAGGTGAATCGAACACCCAAGTGTTAATACACAATATTTAGCAAATATCTCGCCCTACCTTTAGCAACTTTTCCTACCCTCCCGTGCAATTTTTGAATCTTTCTAATTTTTTTTTACCCACGCTTATGAAATATGAAATATGAAATATGAAATATGAAATATAAAATATGAAATATGAAATATAAAATATGAAATATGAAATATGCACGGCTATTTTTTTTTTCAGCTGCATAGCGCGTAGTACGTAGTGCATAGTGCGTAGTACGTAGTGCATAGTGCGTAGCATGCCTGAAAAAATAAAGCAAGCTCCCCAGAACGACCTTATGCCGTCCTGTGCTTTAGGCCTGGGTAAAAGGTTATTTTTATTTTTAAATAAGACTTTTTTTTTAGCAAAACGCTAAAAAAAATTAACGAGAACGCCTACAACGGTACCATAACCCTAAGGCTTTCCTAGAAAAATTTTTAATATAACACACACGTTTGCGTAGAGCTACAAATATATATAATTATTAATAATTTTAAAGTTCTTATTATTAAGGCTTCGCAGATCCTGAGTCTTAGACTCAGGGTCTTTAAAATTTTGTTAGTTATTTAGTTTTTCAGTTAAGATGAAGAATAAAATAACTAAAAAAAGAATCTCGAATAGTCAAAATAAGTTTATTGTGACGGCATAATAAATTACCCTTCCCTTTAACATTGTGACGACCGTTATGCCGCCATAATTTTAAGAAGCAGCAGAGATACGAATTAGATCGGATTCGAACCGACATCTACTTCCGTGACAAGGAAGTTCTTGACCAATTAAGTTACTAATTCAGGACTCACACAATTATTTTTAGTTTAACGGTCATTAGAAATACTATATTATAACTAGCTACCAAATGTACCCTTGTGTTATATAAGTTCCGCTAACAAGTTTCTTGCTTTTTAATAAACACATGTTCATAAAAAGTAATAAGCCAACTCAACTTTTCGGCGACGCTTAAATTAAGGCTGTCCGATATTAAAGAATTGTATAAGTTTTTAACTGCAAGCTTGCTTTCTTTATAGTTTATACTATCCTTGAGGATAATTTCACATCTAGCTACCATGAAATATATTTATGAAAAGATTACTGTCGTATAAAACTACGACCGTGTTTATAGGCTTTGCCGGATTCGAACCGGCATCTTAATGATTAAAAGTCACATGTATTAACCATTATACTAAAAGCCCTTAGAAGGCATATACCTGCCGGCCATTGCCCGGGTTGGTCATTCGTACCCCGAGCTTAGGCCGGGGTACGAATGACCTTTTAACTAAAATATTAAGTAGCCCTATACCAAAAAGATTTATTCTAATGTTTGTTACCAACCAAATCTTTAAGTCTTTTTATACCAATAAATTACAAGAGCTAAAACCCCTAGTCGCCACAATTTTCTAAACATTCACTCCTACTGGTTAGCAAATGTAGGGCGGTTTCACCACCCGCATCTAATATGAAAAAGTCAAGAGCACTCAGATTTGAACTGAGAACCGGAAGGTTGAAGCTTCTTATTTTACCATTAAACTATACTCTTTAAGGTGGGGTGCATAGTATTTTAATACTATGCACCCTACCATATTATTTACTATTACATACATCTTTATAGAAAATACCCTAAGTAAATCTAATACTTACCCCGAGCTTGCGCCGGGGACCCTATTGGTCCCATATGGGATCCCGCGGGGGAAGATAATAATAAATTATTTCATCCTAAGCATATAAAAGATATTTTTTATATTATTCACCTCTATATAAATCATTTAAAGGTGTGCATTCAAACCCTTCATTCACAATTTCAGTATAATCCTGTTTAATTTTTTTTTCAGGATAAGTAGTAAAATCATCATAATTTTTAGCTAAACTAGCTTTCCTTGAATATACCCCTTAAGTTGCTCTAAACATTCCTTAGTAGTGCTTTCACTATCTTCAGTGAAAAAGCCAGGATAATTTTTTTTTAATTCTTCTGCCTCAGCATTAAATCCTTTTAGACTTTGAGGCAATTTTTATCTAACTATAGAGCTTTTTCTATATCATTAAAATCTTGCCCTTAATCACCTAATTTTTTTTTTCAGTATTTTCTTTCGAATTTTACTACTATAATACTCAACCTATTCTTCACTTTCATCTAAACGTTCACATTTTTTCATGAAGCGTAGAAAAATATTGAATTTGAAATTATGAACCTCAGTAATATATAGATACATACAAAAAAAGTCATACAACATCAACAAAATGTCAGTAAAGAATACCACCTTCAAAACCGAGATGATGATTGTCAGTTAAATGGTATGCAAAAATTCTTCATAAAGCTACTGATAAGAAAAGAGTTCCAATTATAACGTGCAATCCGTGGAACCCTGTACCGAAGAAAAAACATGTACCGAAAGCACCATCACTTATAGTAAAAGATGATACACTATATTCTATAGCTTGGAAGCCTGTGAATATTACAGCTAATAATATTGTAGCTACTGAACCATATAATGCACCAGTTCTATCTCCTTGTATTAAAGAGTGGTGAGCTCATGTCACCGTTGCTCCACTTGACAGTAAAATTACTGTGTTTAATAAAGGTAGTTCAAAAGGGTTTACTGGTTCAATCCCAATAGGTGGTCATTGAGCTCCTAATTCTACAGTAGGAGTTAAAGCGCTATGAAAAAACGCTCAAAATATCGCCACAAAGAATAAAGCCTCTGATACTATAAAAAGTATAACTCCTAAATTCAGTCCTTTTTGGACAGCGAGGGTATGATCACCTAAATAAGTCAATATTTTAAACAATGCTACTTCTAAATATATATAATAAATAAGCTTATATAATAAGAAGTAGGGTCACTAACCTAGAAAAATAAAGTGTAAACACTTTTTATAAGTATTTTTAAACATAGAAATCCTTTAAATGATCTCAAGTATACTCTGTACGTTTATTATTCATGGAATTTTTAATATTACGTACCTCAAGTATTTCTTCCCTAGTTAACCGTTTACCTAAATAATTCAACCCTTTAAAAAAAGCTAAATAATTTAGATGTTTACTAGTCATCAATGGGAATTTAGTTAAGTACGAAACAATTATAAAATGCTTTCTATCAGATTGAGCGAAAAATACAATCTTCTTAGCTGGCTCTTTAAAAGTAGATGAATTTTCTGTTTTATAATTTAGATTAACTTGAAAAAATTCTGCTAACTTAGTCATGAAATCAACGTTAGACTCTTTAGTTACTCTGTTTACCTCGCTCTGGTTAAGAGAGAATACACACTGGACTCTACCACGAATATCCGAATCATCCGAGCTATAACAACCACTTAATTTTATAGAAAAGTGACCATCACAGTCAATAAACCCGGCTAATCACGCATTAGAATCTAAGTTACTATTATCTAAAGGTAATTTTGATAAGTTAGCATTTCGCCACATATTAAGATTATCTATAGCTTTATACAAAGCTATAATCTTTGGTGTACGAAATTTTCCATTAACCATATTAATTAAATTTATAACTGCATCTGCGTTAGTAATACTATATCTACATATTCCGGTTTTTTCTGTATTAATTGATCCTGTATTAAGAATACTTTGTAATCTTTCATACATTCTCATTTCATTTTTACCGAAAGTAAAAACGATTTTGGGTGAAGTTTTTTCTCTATTCCCTTTTCTAAGTATAATAGAACCATCTCCTTCAATTAAACCAGCTAAATAATAAGATAATTGATTAGTTCTCTCCGTATGATATCTTTGTAAAGATACTCCTGTATTATTTTTGCTATAACTTTTAATCTTTAATGGAGAGAAGCCATTATATAATATACATTTCGATTTAACCTTAAAATTACTTGATTTAAGTATACAGCTTTTTTTCGTGTGGTCACCTAAGTAAGTCATGAATTATTAATCAATATATCACTATATTGTTTGGACTAGATCTTAACAAATGGGTTATAAAAATAACGCATAAGCTTTTCACGCATAGTCTCTGAGGATCCAGCCAGGATAATTATCCGTCCCATAGTTTCCTGCTGATTGTCTTATAATTATAAGAATTTCCAGCATTCAGTAAAATTTAAAGAGACCACTAATAACTAGGTGTATAAAAGGATTGTTTATATACTTGCTATTTAACTTAAGCTATTAAAGATTTAATTTTTAATTTACCTTCCAATGTAAGATGCTCTTTGGCCATTATCATATCATAAACAATTCTTCACTTCATATAGTTATTGAGTTTTTCCCCTATTACTGGGTATTTATCAAAATAGTTTACTAAAGGTTCTAATTTACCTATTGCGGATACAGTTAAAGACAATACTTCTGACTGTCTTTTATTTACATAAGTTTTTACAGGACAATCTAAAAATATTGCTAACTTTTCCATAAAAGGTAACATAGATAAAGATGTAGGTTTATCATACGCACGCTGATCTAATCTATATTTAAGAGTAACGTGCTCACTACGAGCTCTTTTCATATCCTCTGATTTAGGTTTACCTTCAACATATTTGATTCCAAAATGACCATCAGAATCAGTAAACCCAGTTAGTCAGCTATTATTTCGAAAATCAGAATTATCTAATAAACTTTCTGGTATATTTAAAGAACACTTAACATTCATAATTTTAATTAAATTATTAAAAGTTTGATTTTTAGGAGTTCTAAATTTACCATGCATTAAATTTATCAATAATTGAATACCTTTTAAATCTCCTATAACATAACGAATAGTATTCCCCGCAGTCAATTGAAAACGACCTATATTACCTAACTCAGACTGAATAAAAGCATATAAACCTAAATTATTTATATGAGACGTAAAAACTATTCTAGGATTAAATACTCTAGTGGATTTAGAGTTTTTAAATAAAGCCGGAATAGAAATATGACCATCACCTTCCAATAAACCAGCTAAATAATACCCAAAATTCTCTGAATTGTTTTCATAGATTTTATATGAATTAGAATTTAATTTTAAAATACTTAATGATTGACTTACATCTTCATCTGTAATAGCTCTAGCTGTAGCTAAATAATAAAAATATTCTTTGTTGGCATATTTGCCAATAATTGTGGTAGCCTCTGATATAATATCTCTAAATCAAAATGACATAGCTGAAACAACTAATAGTAGAGCTATGTAAAAGAAATAGTAACTATTGCTAAAATTATGCATTGATAATGCAGCACTAGTTGTTAAATTTAATAAACAAATACTTGTAAATAAAGGTCAAGGAGATGGACTTACTAAATGAAATGGATGATCTTGAAAGTTACTTCTTATTAAGTTTGTCATCTTCTTAATAGTAAATACAGTTAGTTTGATTTATAGTTATCTTAGCATTTTTATTACCAAGCCTAAAAAAAAAAAATGGAAGTAAAAGCAATAATCGTTTGTTTACTCTTTTTACAACTAAACTATCATTAGCCTCTAAGATGAATCGAACATCTATCCCGATATTAACAGTATCATGCTCTACCGTTGAGCTATAGGGGCTGCTGTAAGGAAAAACAATAAAAATAGGGGGTTAAATAACACCCTCCCCCCTAATTTCGTACATCACAAATTCCTAGGGTCTAAGAACCCTAAACGACCATGTCTACTACAGCTTACTTCCGTCACAAGCGCACGCCTGGACTCTTCACCCTCCTACCACTAAACAACCTATCGGCCCGCACAGACAAGATCGGGTAAACCAATAATGATCTAGGTCAAATAAAAAAAAATGGGGGATAAAAAATTATACAGGTTTCGCAGACCCAGATACAGACTTATGTCTGTACCAAGGATAAAAATAATTTTTCTCTGGTATCATTTCGTATGTACGCATAAAAATATGCCCATCTTCCAATAGTTTATCATAGCCGCTCTTTTCTAAATACTATGCATCAAGTTATATAACATCCCTACGTAACCTGCCACACTTAAATAAAAAATTAATAAACCCCTCCCTTCACTCAATGAGTGAAGGGAGGGGTTGATGGTTACTTCGGGCGCAAGCTCGCCACATATATGAGCAAACTTATTAATAAAAATCCTATTTTAGATCTTCCCCTGCGTAGCGTGGGGAGATCCCCGTGAGGGGGATCTAACCACTACCCATTTTTTGGCTGCAAAATTAGCCATCAGCTAAAACACCGCAAACTAGGAAACAAGAGATTCGAACTCTTAAAAGCATTAGCTACTGAGTTTACAGCTCAGCCCTTCTTACCAATAAAGGAAGTTTCCTTAAAGGAAACTTCTTACCCCACCCTTTCAATCTAGTTTATTTTATTTGAACGACGCTTCACTGCGAAAATGAAATAAACTAGTTTTTTCTTAATTATCGTCTTTCGAGATTTTTTTACTTATTTTATTATTTTCGGCTGCTCACGGAGTATGCATGCCTCCTGGCTCCGCCGAAAAATGCACGCAAGCATGAATGTGAGAATAACTAAAAGAATAAAAAAATTACAAGTACCCAGAGGACGAGCTTACGCTGTTCTGGCCTGAGGGGGGGGGTGGGATAAAATAAACTTGTTTTTCCCTTTTTTTTCGACCCTAACTCATACTCAAAAAAAAAATTTTTTTAAATCTTGTAATTTGAGATTATTTTGAATTTTTAGCTATAATAGCAAATTCAAAATAGAGTTTAATGCTTGCGCAACCTAAAAATACCGAAAGGTTCAAAAAAAAAGTTTTTCCCTTTATTATTTGAATAAAGGAAGGGGAACCATTTATGGCGGTGTAAACTCGCGATAATAATTCCCCTATTATTAAATCAACTTTTGAAATAATGCGCCCAGTAAAGGGCAAGTTTAAACCCTTACCACACGACTTCCTATACTGCTACGTCACTATCTATCATAGATAACGTGTATATATTTCTCTCCCGAGTCGGCACATATACAGCATATTTATTGTTAATGGCTAATCAATCCCGTGCAACTTCCACTACAAAATATCCTACATTTATTTACCTTGAACTTATTGATATAAAATTCATATTTAATTTGAAAAACCTGCTTTACTGATTACATATCTACCTTTGTACGGCTTAGTATTCTTACCTTTTAATTTATTCATAATAGTAGAATTACTAGCATTCAATGCCAAAGCAGCATTTCGCGCAGAAGGGTACCTGATGGTTATTCCTGAATTTAAGTCTAAAACTGCGACAGGTTCTGCTGTTAAAGTTGCTTGGAGTTTTTTGAAACGAGTAAGATCTGATTGTTTAAATACAGATTTTTCAAATACAGATTTTAGTTCTTTCTGTAATTTGACCAATTTTAACTCTAACTTATCAACCTTCATAGTTAAGTATTCCACAATAAACTCATCTAGATTTAAATTTTTATTACTTCTTTTATGTAATAAAACCATTCTAGCCATTCTTAATTTAAAACGTGTAGTATCAGTTGTTAAGCGACCTAACGATGAACCTGCTTTTGTACAAATATTATAAAAAGGGCTTAATGTATCAATATAATACTGTTCTCGATTAATACATTCAGATTTTTCGCAATACTCTAAAATGTCTAACCTAAAATTAAGATATCCATATTTCAACAAAGCTCTATATATTACACTCTTATTTCTTTGGAGCTCCTTTTTTAATCAACCGGATGAAAAATAATCTCTTAGTCTACGTGATAAATCCGTAGAACTTCCTATATATGTCTTACCATTTAGTAAATTAACAAACCGATAAACACCGGATTTTCCCTTATTATCTTTAAGAACAGATTTTGGATTATCCAAATTCAAATACGTTCTTACACCTGTGAATCTTGAATTTATTGGCGAAAATGTTACATATTTACGAACTAAACTTATCTTACTAGAAGCTAAACTAAAAAAAGTAAATCTTAGTTCAGTAAAAGTATATGAAAATATAGTCATTTATTATAATAATATATTACAGTTAGTTTGATTTATAGTTATCCACAACTCCTCTACTGTCTTGAGAGAGGTTCATTGTAGCAAAGCATGGAAAGGATTAAAAGATAATACACATATTAACATAAAGCTACTCTTTATATTTATAACCTAATTTGCATTTCTTGAGCTCCTTAGGTGAGTCGAACACCTCAGCTGTAACTGTATTTAAGCTACCACAACTCGCCACCGAGAAAGAGTTTAGGGTGCTTAGCACCCCGTACCATAGCCTTTTACGCTAAATAATAAATAATTTAAATAACGTGTATATGCTTCTCTAAGTAAAAGAGCCTGGACATATACAGCTTATACTATGTTAATGGTTAATCAACCCCGGGCAACTTCCACTACCCGAACCATATTTCGACTTAACACTAATTAGAGTCACGCATACGAAGAATCCTATTAAAAAAATGTAATCCTATCATTACTATGGATTTAAAATAAGAAAGCAAACTTATTGCGCATACTCCTTTCAGCATGTGACGAGTGGTTAGTACCAATCCAAGGTTTTATTCACCGTGACATGGTGATTCACGATTACTAGCAATTTCTTATTCATGCAGCCGAGTTTCAGGCTACAATCCATATATTTTTTACCCTCTTTTTTGAGATTAGCTCAATATCGCTATTTCGCATCTCTTTGTTAAGGAATATGTGGCACGTCTTTAGCCCACAATATTACATAGCGATCAAATTTATCGTACAAACAAATAAAATAATTAAATATACTCAATCCTAATAATTATTTATTCATTCTAGCTTTAATATCCAAAATTTCCTGAAAACCTTCTGATGTTAAATGATTTTTACTTTTAATAATATCAGCTACCTTTTTGAAATAAATATAATCTAAATTTTTTTTACCTTGTATTAAATAATTATCAAAAAAAGGAATTATTTTATCTGTTATATCTGAAAATTTAACAACTTCAAATCTAGCAGAATTTACATTAAAATAAATATTTTTTAAATTAGCACTCAAATCAAAGTAAGCAACTAAATATTGAATTAAAGCCTTTTCTCTAATATTTAAACCTATTCCAAATCTTAATTGAACTCTTTTATCTAATAAACTAGTAGGAGAGTTACTTATTTTTACATTAAAGCTACTATCACCACTAGCAAATCCCGCTATCCAATTAGGATCAAGAATACCCTTAAAAACATAACTAGGTCTATCTATTTGTAACTCTTCTCAATTAGGAAAGGCTTCTTTTAAAGAACCATTAAGACCTAAATTAAGTGAAGCTTTAATACCTACTAATTTCAATAAACCTTTTTGAGATAAATGTTCTTTAAGTAGAATTATATCCAAAGCTTTCTTAAATAAAGTATAATCAGCTCATTTAGCAGTTACCAGTGGATAATTTTCAAAGTGGTTTATAATCACTTCTAATTCTTTAGGAGAATCTACACGAAACTGTATAGAATCTTTACCGTGAATATGAATTTTTCCTACACCTAAATAAGATTGAATACCTTTTAATAGCTCTAGATCTTTTTTATGAAGACCAATAGCAAATACAGGTTTAATTCTTCAACCTGTACTATACTTACTATTAGCCTGAATTAATATAGAAAAAGAACATTCCGCATCAGAAAATCCTGTTATAAATCAAGGATTAAAAATAGAAGAAGTATTCGTTGGCTTGTGGGTTGTGATTGAAGTATACCTTCTTAAATTATTTATTTGGTTAGAAAGGATTTTGACTTGATAATTTCTTTCGAAACCCATTAGAATACACCTTAAACGCAATAAATTATTATTGCATCAACTACCGTCTACTCGTTGCTCTTTTACAACTATAAAATTTTGGCTTGCGGGTTTATAATTTATAATTGATTTAGATCCGCGATAATCCATTGCTCTTTCGATTATCTTTTGATTTATTACCGTACATGAATAATTAGTTCATCCACCAATATATTTTCATATATGGTTTGGTACCAAAAGTTTTAGGATGTTCCCGGAGTTTGATAGTCTCACCCACAAAGATGAATTCCTAATTCATCCAGCAGGCCATGATGACTTGTCTTAGTCCCTGTTATCAAATCCAATATAGCAGATGATGTAGCTTTATCAAAATAATATATTCACAAATAAAGCTCAGGTTTACGTTAATTCCATGGCTTTTGCCACAGTTTCACAACATTAACTGGAAACAGCCGTGCAACACTTGTATGAATAAACTTTCTAAAACATCCAAGGATCAAATATTCCCTTTCTAATAACTATGAACGAACACTTTAGATATCATCCTTACTAAAAAAATAATATTTGGTAAACTCTTGGGTTTTTATTACTCTATTCTATTCAAATTGTGGTAAGATTTTTCGTGGGTCATCGAATTAAACAGTTGAGATAGGTAGGTCCTCTCGAACTTTCCCCCTCTAAGAACCGTACGTGCGACTTTCATCGCATACGGCTCAAACATAAATTTACTACAGGAGCCATCGCCCCAAGCAAAAAAGATTAAATCTTAACATACTTAATAATCCTCTTTGCCAATTTATGCCGAATGTTAAGTCAGCTATATTAAGATATAATTTCATCTTAATAAATGTAAATTTTGATTATTGATGGCACAAACTCATCAAACTTATTAGATACTAAATATAACACATTACTATTTCTAAGCTAGCTCATATTGCGTCAGCGTAGCCTTATTAAAGAACTAGCTTATGAAATAAGTCCTGTGATACAATTTTAAATTCTAGCTGTATTCATACAAGCTCTAATTTGTTTTATAGTAGCTAAGCCTTCTTCTGTTAAATGTTTTCTTGTATCCATTAACTCAAAAACTTTTACAAAATCAATATAATTTAAACTTTTTGTACCAAGAAGAGGATATTTACTAAAAAAAGGAATAACTTTATTTTTAAAGTCTTTAATAGAATTAATTGCTAAATCACAAGCACCCCCACTTGAACGTTCCTCAACTCTCCCACATTCTAAAAATTGAGCTATAACCTTTAATAACTCTTTATCTCTAGAATGTTGAGTTATTCTAAATACTAATTGTACAGCTAAACCTAATTTAGATTTAACTGATTTATAAATACTAATATAAAAACAAGATTCACCTTCAGCAAATCCGGCTAATCAATGAGGATCTGGGATACTTGATACATTAAAAACAGGTCTAACTGCAGGTAAAGCTTCAGGAAAATAAGCTTTTAACTTATCGCTCAAACCTAAATTTAATGAAGCCTTAAGATTAACTATTTCTTGTAAACCTTTAAGATTTAGGTGATCTCCACCTACCATTATTTCTACAACACGACTAAATAATTCAAAATCACTTCGTTTCTTAGTTAACAAAAAATATTGTTTAAAGTGTGGAATAATTACATTACTCAAAGCATCTAAACTTGACACTTTGAATTTACAGGTGTTATCAAAAGAATTATAAAATATATTACCTGCACCAAAATAATTTTGCATTGCAACTAAAATATCTCGATCTTTTTCATTAACAGCTATTTCAAAATAAACTAAAACAAAATAACCTAAACTTTTTCCAGCATCTTTAATAATATTTACTGCAAAACTACCTTCCGCATCAACAAACCCCGTGATAAATCACGGATTTAAATTAAATTCTTTCTTATTATTTTCAGGAGAATGGACAACCTCAGGAACTACATAATTTTTATTTTTTTGATTTTTTAAATTTGAAGATATCATAAACAACCCCCTTAGTTTTTCTATATAAACATTAAGACAACATAATACACAGCGAAGACCCCTAATATACTTTATTATAACCTAATACACAGCACAATATTCCTAAATATAACCTATTAAAAAGCAAACATACTAAGCTAAAGTAAGAAAGAAAGTCGGTTTTTAATAAGAACTTGCTTATTTAATAAACTAAATAAGCACGACTTTAACATATATTTAAAAATATTATTACTACTAATTAATAAAATAAACTTAAAGACAAATCATAATTAATTATGATAAGATCACGTCCAGGTATCCTTCGTAGCTTATTGTCTTTATTAGATTTCGTCCTAGGTATCTATCGTAGCTTGAGTATATTTAACTAATTAACTTTATTTAATTAATACCCTCATAAACTTTTTATCAATAAGAGCTTACGCCCAAATTTACATCTTTATCTATAACTTAGATCTACTTCAATTGAAATCTAAGTCAAGCATTTGCTTTTTAACTTCTCCTCTCTCCTTTATTCGTTATAACAATTTCGACTTATATCTTATATGTTACCTCTTTAATGAATTTCTTCATTACTGAAAATAAAGGAGTTACCAAGTTCAAATATTAGTACAAATAACATAAGACTTAGGAAAGTAGCTTTACTTCGCCGGAAATTCGGTTTCTCTAATAGATTAGTATGTAAAACCTATTACCTTCCAATTTAACTAGTACTACGAAGCGTCATTGCTACTTTAACTTTCGCTTTCCATATCTTACTTACACTAGCTCCTGAAGATTTTTATTATCTGCATTGCCTTTTAAGGCAGGCTACATTGTCCCTACAGCTTCACACAAACCATTACTGCTTTGCATGTGTAGGTAGTGTCAGGTAGAGAAAATACCTGGTGGAATCTCACCACATTACTAATATTCACTTCTTGTCGCACACATACTTCACTGCTGGTGTCAGAAACGGTCTAGTGATTCAATCCTGATTAACTAGGAGTTATTGCCAGCGTGTACCTGGCTATCTAACGTGCATGATAAAGATAAACCTTCCTCCTTACGATATTGCACTCGTTACAGAATCCGACTGTACATTTGGACAGACATTTCAGCCTAACCCCGGTGAACCAGTCTGTAGCGACATTTACAACTGCCGACGGTCTAGAGTAGAGGTTACCTTTGACCGTTTTCACCTAATTTCTATAAGTATAGAACTATTTGATTGTAATCTTGCTTAGCTCCTCATTTTAATTAATTCATCCTTCGACCCAGGTCCATGGCCCTGTGTCTGGACCGAAGGGCTGAAAACAGGGATTCTTTTACGGCGGCTGCTCATTAAAATTAGCGTGCCGCCATAACTAAAACACACCTTATAGAGTAGGATTCGAACCCACACTGAATATTTCATACACGAAACAAAAAAAAATCTTTATTATTCCGACTCTCAAAAAATATATAAGAAAACTCAGCTTGGCCCCTTGTTCATATATTCCCATATGATTAAGAAATATATGAAGTCGGTGGAGAGCACTCTAGCTTTATTATAAATTTCATTAGGAATTAATTACCACTGTGAGCAATGGCGCCTTTTAAGCTATCCTTCTTCCTTACGGGTTAGAGCACTTCCCGTTAGAGAGTTCGACTGTACATTTGGACAGACATTTCAGCCTAACCCCGGTGATCCAGTCTGTAGCGACATTTACAACTGCCGACGGTCTTAGGTTAGGATACCTTTGACCGTTTTCACCATTAGCTATAAACCTAATTATCTATTCGAATGTAATCTTACCTAGATACATTTATTTTTACTACTTATATTTTTATTTATTATTTACTCCAGAAACACGGCTACCCTTCTTATTATATAACCCCTGAATTCAGTTGCATCCCCTAATGTATCTTCATTTACATGTCTTTTAAGTGTTCTAAAACCAACACCTAATATATTTAATACATCATTAAATGAATCTAAAATTAAAATTTCTCCGTCTGGTCTAATTACTTCATATACACACAAGGATCTATTTATAGTGACTTGTCCTGTCTCAACATCTCGTAATCTTCCATCTTCCAGGTGCTCTATGGTAGGTAGAGCTTCACGCACCGTATTTCTTTCTATTTCAGTAAGAGACTCTATTGACCCTTTAGCTAAATTAGTTGACAAACGGTAACTATTCATAGTATAAGATAATCTTAGTATTAACGCTCTAATAGACTCCTTTTTATGAGAACCCTTGTAAACGGCTTCACAAATAAGTTTTCAATCCAAAAAATCTTTACCTTTTTTAGAGTTAAACACCATAGTATTAAAATAAGGAACTAAATAGTTATTTAATACACGAATATTTTTTACTATAAAAATAACACTAGGCTTTTCTTTCTGCTCGTTAACAGCAAATATGTTAAAGGTTGAGCTTTTTAATCTATGGATAGAATATTTATCAAACCCTAAACTATCTATTAAAAATTCTTTTATGGCTTCCAATAAAAATAATTGAGTTTTAGAAAGTTCAATTGAAAAACTAGGTTCTATATCTGTTCGGGAAATGAAAAATGACCCTTCAGCTTCTATAAACCCTAATAGTCAGCTTTTGGTTATAGCCAATTTATTTCCACGCGGTGAAACCCTAAACATATCAAAAAAAGTACGCTGACTATTCATTCCATTCTTTAGCTCAACTATTTGATCTTTTATTTTATTTTTATCCTTATTGTATTCCTTAACATCTCTTTCATGATATAAAAGAAAAGCCTTTCTAAAATCCTGGTAATCAAGATATTTAGTAGTATTAAGGTTATATTTATCAAAAATAGATAATAACTCATAAAGCCCTTCCTTATTAGTAACTGTAAACACACAAACATCTCCACTTCTTTTAACTACAATATTCCCTATCCCTAATTTATCCTTAATAAATTGAAGTATAGCTAAATCATCAACATGTAAAGCAATTGTAAATGAAAAATTGATTCCTCTCACTATTGTTTTACTAGCATCTGTATATCTAACTTGAATTTGGAAGCTAGATTCTCCATCTGAAAATCCTACGAATCATTGATAAAACTCTGATAAACTAGCATCAAGGTTATTACGACTATTTATAACTTTAGCTGTGCTATACTTTCTATTGTGTATTCTTGCGGCATTAACTAAGTAGGCTGGTTTCCTTGAGGAAGATACACCCATGAGCCCTTGCCCAACACGGCCAAAGGATTTAGATGTAGGTAATGGTACTTCTTTAAATAATTTAGATCATTGCGCACACAATAGGTAGAAAACCATTATACAACGCTTTAAAATACGGCTGCGCCTAAAAAAAGTACGGCTGCGCCTTAAAAGATTTGTAAATTTTTGAATAAAAATATTCATAGTAAAAACGGTTCATAACGTGGGATTCAAACCCACTAGGCAAATTCCTCACAACTTACCAATAATTTTTTTTTTATCATTTTTCAGTTCCTGCGTTGCCGCATTACTCTTGAGGTGGAATGCTTACACTTTCATTTATAGACCAAGAATTAACCTAATCTATGGCACTCATCATTTTCTGCAAAGACTACTAGGGTCCCTAGTTGGGATAGGTAGGTCCTCTCAGACTTTCCCCCCCTCAGAACCGTACGTGCCACTTTCATGGCATACGGCTCAAACATTAACTGCGTCAAATTACTTATACTAATTACTTATTAAATCACGTCTGCTTTCACTCAGTATACTGCATTAACTTATGACCTGCTAAAGGAACAACACGCTCACAATCCAAAAGTTCAATTAGACTTTCTATATCCTTTTTACTTGAGACTATTAACATATAAGTAGGTTTTATATTTTTTCCTACATCACGTGCTCTAGGAGATCTTGCTACAATTTTAGGGCTAAATGCTAATCTTTTTTTAATTATTTCTAAAGCTTGTAAATCCGTATGTTCTATAAAAAAATTACATCTACCTTTATTTAAATAAAAACAACCTTCTCCGTTAATAAGTCCAACTATTCAACTATCAAGTAAACCAGAATTTATTTGACTTTCTAAACCAGATAGCACTTTTGAAGACAAATCAATATTATCTAAGCATTTATCCTTAAATATATTAAATTCATCTAAGGTCTTAAATTCTTTAATATCATTTACCAAATATTCTTTTAATAAACAATATCTAGTATACTGGTGAATTGTTACCAAAGGAAATAAACTAAAAACATCAACTATTACTCTTAAACCTGTACGATCGTTAACTGCTATTCTAGCCTCATTTCTGTTTTTAAACTCATAAAAAACTCCTACATGATTTAATTTCTCATGTATATCATGTAAAAGTTCTGAATCACGGCTATGCAAAGAAAGATGAAATCCTAACCCTACATTATATTTGCTAACCACACCTGATTTTAATACACGCTTTTTAGGGTACACTTGGAAATTACCTTCCGCATCGCAAAAACCTGTAAATCACCTTATTCAATTGTTATCTAAATTTTTCATATTATTAGTTTTAATCAAATTATTTCCAAAATATCCCAAAGAAAAATAAGCATCTACGGATATTTCCGTGATGGAAAAGGTTTATTCCATAGCTACTTTTCATCTAACATAAAGCCTACATCTACGTCCTTAGGCTAGTATATCAGAAAAAACCTTTATGAAGGTGTAGCCTAAATAAACAAAAATATCAGAATATTTTTATAGACAATCTCCCCTATTGAGTCAGTGAAGGCTAAACCCAAGATTAAAAATTATCTAAATTAATGGCAATATTCGTAGAAATATCTTGATTATGTTGGTGAAATGGTACATTTTTGCAAATGTAATAGCTAACAAAAATTGCTCAAAAGACGATTTTTAATTTATTTAGTATTTTTATATCTAGCCCCTCAATAAATTATGGGGCTACCCAGGTCTCCGCGAGACCGAAGGGGACTTTAAAATTTTAATTTATATGTAGTAGATAAAAGGTGTACTGGAACCAATAATATGAATATATTTATTAGAAATGATAACAAGCTCAGGATTTTTAAATTAATTAGTATATTTTTAAATAAGCACAGAAAACATCCATAAGTAAGTCAGCACTCTTTCAAGTCGGGTATATCCCTATCAACTCCATTATAGAATCGCATTCGCTTTTTACTTTGTCCCTTCACCTCTAATCGATAGCTTACTTTACAATAAGCCCTGCAAGACGCACTCCTGCAAATTATAGGTGTTACTCTTTTCCTTGATTAGAACAACTCTTCCTTAGGTTCCAACTTTATTTTACTAACTACACGTTCGTTTTCATTTAACCAAGGACTCGTTAAATGCCAGTTCACTATATACACTATAATGTATCTTTTAAGGATAAGCAAAATTTTAATTACATTGATTCGATTTCTCTAACCATAGAAGAAAGCCAATATTCTATAAAGAATACTTTCTCTAGAGCTTTATACAAAACGGTTACCCATAATGCATATCCAGATAGACTAATGTAAAACGAAATACATTGTTGAATTTAGATAAAAAAAAATATTCATTTACAAGGTACTGCACAACATATCAATAATTACCCTACCCTTAATATCTACTTTTTATAATTATCTTGTCAACAGTTCTAATCAAAGACTACAGATCGCACATCCTTTTCGTGACGCAATGCCTTCGTTCCTCAACGTCAGTTTTTACATAAGAGGTTGCCTTCGCCTTTATCCGTCCTCCAGGTATCAAAGAATTTAAACTCTCCACTCAAAAGTACGACCTCTTCACATAAAACTCTAGCTAACTAGTTACCTTTTAAAGGTGGCATTAGCCGTCTAGGAACCCTTTAAACCTATTTAAGATGAATAACACTAGTCCCATACGTATTACCGCGACTGCTGGCACGTAATTGGTCAGGACATAATATATATATTGTCATTATCAAACATATATTTAGAACTTTACTCCTAAAAAAGATCTCCTGCACTCTTACCCTACTAGTTACATAAAAAAGAATAATTATGTAACCTTTGGGTAAGAGTCGGTCCGTTCATCCAAGTTGCCAGTTCAGCCGTTAGGCCATTGACCAAAATTCCTCACTGCTGTACAATTATGCCTTGGGATTTTTTCATTCCCAATGTGGTCGATCAACCATTTCAGCTTCGACTCCGAGAATTATTGGCTAGTTAAGCCATTACCTTAACTACTACCTATCCCGACAGATACCTTTTCCTCTTAAAGCGGCTTTACACCCTTTACCCAAAAACAGCTGTCAAAAACTATTTTATTTATGAGGTATTTATTTTCCCTCTCTTCAAGGTCGGCCGAATATCTTACACTCACCTGTACACCACTTTTAATAAACCTTCAATATATTGTTCCCTTCTGGTCCTTCCGTTAGGAGGGGACCAAAGGGGATAAAATATTACACCACTACCTAAAATAATGGAGCTCAGATACTAATATCCGAAAAGCTATAAATTAAACGTACGATTAGCATGTGTCAAGCATTTGGACAGCGTTCAATCAGAGCCATCACCAAACTCACCTATCAGCGTAACTAACATTTTTAATTAAAGAAAGTTAAAACTTTTATTATTCAGAGTTTGCCCCATAAATATCAATTTTGTTTGTTTAATCCAAATTTCGTTTCATCGTTTAATATCAATTTACTTGACTTTTTTTTATCTAATAATAGACTTGTTTAAATTATTTTATTTTAATAATTTCATATTTGTTTATTTGATCTAATAATTTTATGCTTCTTTAATAATTTTATGCTTCTTTAATTAGTTTAATAATTCTATGCTTTTTTTGTGATTAGATAAATCCAAAATTGTTATCAATCACTCTTCTTAAGAAATTATACTTTTCGAGTTAAGAGTAATTCACAATTTTGATTATCTATCACTCTTCTTAGAAATTTATGCTAGAATGATTTCACAATTTACTATTAATAAAATCACCCCCTATTAATTTATGCATTTTAAAGAGCTCCTTCTTATCTAGTTAAATAAATTAGGCATAAGAAGTATATACCTTCAAATAACCCACCTAAATAAATTAAGACGGCTCATTTTCCTGCGTACCGTAGCAGTCATGCTGCCTTAAAATTATGCCATTCTTGCTAAAAAAAAATGGTTTATCAAAATTATGTCAGCCGACCTTAATATTAATACAGTTGACTCATAAATTATGTATTTAGGAATAATTTAAGCTATATCTTGTAATAATTTCTTACTAAAAAAAGACTTTACATGAGCTTGATTTTCCAAAATAAGTTATTTCATTTTATTTCCCACTTTCCACAGTTATGTCTAGCGCAAGCGCAGTTTATATATATTATATATAAACTGCATTGCAAAATTCAAAGAGTGGGATAAGGGTAGCAGAAGACCAAAAGCTTAAGCCATAACAATATTTATTAACTCATTTATATTCTCTATTAAAAACCTTAACTTACATTTAAATATTATATATAAATTATTAAATTATAGACTTTCCTTGAAAATTTTATTTTCATCCTATTGCTTATCACTAAATATTTTATCATAACTTTTGGCTAACAAAAAAAGTACATTCTTTTATTAGACAAACATAAGCATACAAAGTAGCTACTATAATTATAAGGGGGGAGTAAGGGCTACTACTTCACCACTCTTAAAAATCCAAGAGAGGATTTATTATTTAACCACAATACCAAATAACCATATATAGTTCGGTGGTCAGCCTAACCGACATACTAAAACAACTACGGCGATCAAAGAAACGTCTATAAAAAGCAATTATATATAAATGTCAGCGAAACCGAAATTAAAACTAAGAAAAAGATCATCATAAAAATTACTAAAGTTCACCTTAAAAAAAAATTATTATCTTTTTAATCATTTAATTAAATCATCCGTTTGATCTTTTAATTTTTTATACTCAGTTATTTTATTTGACGTTCTGTAATAGGCCTATCTACATCCATTAAAGCATCCTGGACTATTTTAAAAGCATCCTGGACTATTTTAACAGCAGTATCTTTCAAGTTATCAAATGCTTCATTTAAATATTATTTTGGCCTATTATGATTTTAAGCTAACTATAATTTATTTTGTTATAGTCATGGAGTCGGTACACCTTCTCTTATGATGTACCGTTTAAATTATTACCACCTAAACCACCCTATAATGGATTCAACCTTCCCGTACAAGCTCGGGGGGGGGGGTTGAACTATTAAAACCATCCTCTTTTATATAAATAATATTATCATTCTATATAAAATAATCTATATTTGCAATTAACCAAAATATCCTTATTAATAAAATAAAAATATTAGGATGGCAAATAAATATCTATATTAATCTAATCGAGATTTTAACCATTTAATTAAATATGGTAAAAATATTAAGATAAGGGCTGATTTATTACGAACATTCAGCCCTCAACTACTAAATTTAAGGCTACGTAGTATGCCGTAAATTTTGAGTAATAATTAATGAAGATCTAAACTATCTTTTATATACCCAGAAGATAAAACTACAAAAACTTGCACCTGGATAAAGGCAATTTTTAACTATAATCCTGAGAAAGCAATTATAAAAGCTAAAGGTATTAATACTAAAAAAAGATTAAACTACTAGTCATAATATTATAAGTGAAACCTACTAAAATATTTAATAACATGTGACTCCTTGATCAGGTAAAACAGAACAATTCATTAGTAAGGATAATAATTTCCAATACGCTTAATTGCAATTTCATTACATATACTGCTACCCATTATATTAGATCCTAAAACAGTTCTAATCATTTTTACTTCCTCTTTTGTCGGAGATCTCCTAGTGAAATCGATACCTAACTCACCAAAAGTAGTAGATTTACTATTACTACCAAATCTAACACGCTCTTCTATTAGTGCATTACGTTTTTCTTGTAAAGATTCCGCTAATTTTTTATATTCCTGGTGATCATAAGGATCAGAGGGTAATAAACCATCTTTGTCTGAATTATGGTTATTTCCCTTCGGGGCCGACCCTGAATCAGGCGGGGTTTCACCCGGAGGTCGATTAGATGGGCCAGATATATCATTATTATCTTGATTAAGTAGATCCGATATTTTCATAAAATCAATAAAATCAATATCATTCAAATCCCCCAAGAGCATTTTTATAATATAAAATATAATATAAATTATTCCGTAACATATATAGAAATAGAATATAAATTTTTCTTTATTAATAATAAACATAAAATAAAATTTTAAATTTATCAGGCGAACATATATAAAGTTAATTAGTTCTGACATGCAAATTTTTAAGTTATTTATCATTAGTGTAAGTCAAGACCGTCTTTTATATATCCAGATGACAAAACTACAAAAACTTGTGCCTGGATGAAAGCAATTCCTAATTCTAACCCTGAGAAAGCAATTATAAAAGCTAAAGGTATTAATCCTAAGAAGAAGAAAATTAAACCACTAGTCATAATATTATAAGTGAAACCTGCTAAAATGTTTAATAGCATGTGACCTGATAATCGTGCCACAAATTTATCCTTTATATGTAAATGGACAAGTAATCAAGTTTGATAACAACCTTAAATTAATTTAAACAAATATTTACCTTTAAAAGGATTACTTCTATTTTCTTTTAAGTATAAAGAAATACTCGGTTGACGGCTAACCAAATTAAGAGCTTGCGCTTATAAAAATAAAAAAAGAAAGATATTATATTAACTTTGCGCACTTTTTGTCCGAATAATGAAGAATAAGATAAATTAAATAAATTTAAATAGATATTTATTTCTATATGGAGTAGTACGTTTTCGGTTAAAATAAGTAGAAATACTAGACTGAGGTATATATAGAGCTTTGGCTGCTGAACTCACCGAAGAATATCTAGTAACTTCATTTGTATCGATATTAATAACTTCTATCGCCTTAGAATTACCTTTAACTCCGTCAAAAGAATCTATCTTGGAGATAATATACCCCTTTATAGTGCTAATTTTTCCGTTTGTAGACGAAGACTCGTTATTTTTAAAATAGTTATATAAACGTTTACTAGATATTTCCAAATATTGACAAGCGGCTTTAATTGTAGAAAATTTTTGGGTTACACCCGAAGCTTTATTGGTTAATAAAACAGCTTGTTTTTCATTTGTAGGGCCAGATCCGGAAGGTAAATCTAAACCTGAATTTACTTTAGTAATTACATAGCCTTTGCAAGGTTTAGAACTATTTAAATATGTCTTAACCGTAGTCATATGTACCCCTAAGAACAGGGCAGCCTGCGTCATAGAAGTGAATTGTTGGCTATCACCTGTTTGACTATTATATAGAACAACAGGCTGTCTAAAAGGATTATTTAGAGCCATATTTTCTAAATGAGTTTTAGATAATTCTCGGCCTAACATGGCTTCTCTTTTAGATTTAAGGAAATCCTCCAATTGATTTCTACTTTTCGACGCGGCACTCATAAGTTTAAGAGAAGCTACGCTATGTTTGTATCCTAAATTTGACCCTGCTATTTTTAATATATTATATTCAGGTTTAAATTTATCCAAATAAAATTGCTCTCTAGCCAATACTTCCTTATTTGAGCAATATTCTAAAATTTCCAATCTAAATCCTACATAACCATATTTTAATAGTGCCTTACAAATAAGAGAAGCTCCCCGCCTACTACTTGATAAATAACTACAATTAAAATACCGTCTAAATCTATCACTAAGATTAGCCGAGGAACCTATATAACTTTTTCCAGATTCTATATGCACTCAACGATAAACACCCGATTGTCCTTTATTCTCTGCAAGGATTACATTGCTTTCCTTATCAAGAAAAAGATAAGTTCTAACAAGGTTTTTACCTGATGTATTTATAGTTCTCATACTATTATTTAAGCGTAGATATGGTTTACTTACAATACCTAACATAACAAAAGATAATGGACAACCTGCAGAAACAAATTGTTTGAGAGAAAATTTTAAATCAAAATTTCGCATAATAATATAATTATTTTTTTTCTATATAAACCTTTATACAAATCAGTGCACAACGAAAAACTAGAGGTAGGCTTCGCCGTAAACTACCCAGCCCCTAAGTGTAAAAATTAAAGATACCTAATATTTCGGCATACTAGTATATCTTCTGATCATTTTATATCTTTCTTTCTTTTTTATTTTTATATGCTCTAGCTGCGGCACCTATAGAAGGATATATTGTTACCTCCTTAGTTTCAATATTAGTTACCTCCACTTTTTTAGAAGTTTTTTGAACTTTAACTACATCACCGTCTACCCCCCTTAAATTTGAATTTTCTTTTACAGAGTCGAGTAAATTAAAAGTATATCTACCTAAAACAGGTTTATCTTGATTCAAGAAAACGTAATGTTCAATATATCTTTTATCAATACCTAAAGCTTGAGCAGCTGCTTTAATGGCGTGATAAATAGTAGTAGTATTAGTTTCTATATCAGTTACCTCAACTTTGATACTTTTAGATTGAGCTACTGACAATTTAGCTAAAGTTTCAGGAGATCTTTTATAAGCAGCATTACGCATATTTTCTATTGTAGCTTCTGAATGTTTTCACCCAGACCCACGAGAAGGACTTCCAGGAGTTTTTAATATATTATACTCTGGAGAGTACACTTCAAAAAAGTATTTTTCTCTAGACATAAGACTATCTGTTTCACAAATTTCTAAAATAGTAAGGCTAAAATTATGATAACCATATTTTAGTAATGCAACATTAATAGGCATACTATCTTCATTTAATAATCTATTAATATTAAAATATTCTAATAATCTACGTCTTATGTCTACAGAGCTACCCACATACTTTTTATCATTCAATTTATTAGTTCACATATAAATTCCCGATTTACCCTTAACAAAATTAAGGATATCTAGTTTGTCTTTGTCAGCATCAGAGAAAATAACTAAATCGGAAGAGTCTGTATAAGAACAACCATCCTTTCAAACCGAGCTTGAAGTTGAAAATGCCCTAACATTTTTTTGGGTAGCGTAGCCACCAAAACAGGAGAATTTCTCTTTAGAATAATATAATAATCTACGAGATTTTACATTGTTTAAATTAAAGCTATAAGGTATGGCAGATCTAGTAATAAAATTTATTACTATAAATAATATAAATCGTCCACAACTTTATCCTTTCTTTAAAGGCATATATAAAATAAACTTTCTTATTTTCTAACCCTTGCGGATTATCTATAAGGAACCTTAAGGTTCCCCAATAGAGGAAGATGTTTAGAATATAAATTTTAACCTTTCTTTAAAGGTATACGTAGCATGATTGCGCTCAAGATTAACTTTTCTATTTATGGTATAACTAAATAGAATATATAATAATAATATAATTCACCTCACTTTTAGATAAAAAACAAGGAGAAATATTATAAAGTAAGGATAGGCTATTGTGGTATCTTTAATCTAGGATTACTTAATTTCTTCCTAGAACCAATTTACTGGCGACTAGAGTATACCTTATAATTATTAATACTAATTACCTTGCTATTGCTAAATAGATTAACAAATAAATTTTAGTTTATACAAAGTAGTTAGAAATAACTAAAGAACCGTCTACTCGTTGCTCTTTTACAGCAATAAAAATTATAGTTCCTATAGCTCATGTTTTACTTTTAATATCCATCTTGATAAGATGGGTAATTTATAAAAGCTCAGGGCTAATATTACTGATTTAGATCCGCGATCACCTATTCCTATTACTAGAATCTCTAATGATATTACTATATCCTCAGTCATTAATGAGACCCGATAAAAAGTTTCCCTTTTATAATTAGTTATTAGAGCTTTAAGGATTCCCCGGAATTTGACTCTTAAACACAAGAAGAATGAGACACCTACTCTCACCTTTATATGTTAGCAGCTAATCTTAATCCTAATGAAATATTTCTTGCTAAGTAAGAACGACTGCATTAGTTTTATTTTTAGATATTAATACTTAGACCTATTGAATTCATAAGTGTATTTAAACTAATTTTAAATTATATTTATTTTTATAAGGGTTAGTACGTTTCTTTGCAAAATATCCTGATAAACTAGACTGAGGTACACCTAAAGCTTCGGCAGCTAAAGTAAACGAAGGATATATATTTACTTCATTTGTTTCAATATTAGTAACTTCCAATTTTTTTGTTTTTCTGTTAGCTTTAGATTGAGAATCCGTTATTTTGGATATTGTATAACCTTTTAAGGTTTCATTACCAGTATTAACCGTTTTACTAAAAAAGTATCACAACCGCCCCCGAGATACCTCCAAGTATTCGGCTGCATCTGTTATAGATGTAAATTCCTTAGAAACACCAGTTATCTTATTAGTTAATAAGACAGGCTGTTGCTGAATAGATTTAGAAGAAAGCGATAACTCCACGGTTTCGTTATCCTTTGAAGGAGCTTTAGTTATTATATAACCCTTGCAACTAAGATTACTTAATAAATATTTTTTTACGGAAACCCGAGATATACCTAAATATACACCTGCATCAGTCATAGAAGAAAATTCCTTGATATCTCCAGTTTCCGAATTAGTTAGCAGTACAGACTGTCTTAACTTATTACTTAAGCTCATCTTTTCTAAATGCTCCTTATCAAATTTTTTACCCAATAAGGCATCTCTTTTAAGATCACGGCTAGATTCTGATACCTTTCTATTCTTAGAAGCTATACTTATTAGTTTTTTAGCAGCTTCGCTATGTCTATAACCTAAAGGTGATCCCGCAACTTTTAATATATTGTAATCAGGACTAAACTTATCGAAGTAGTATTGTTCTCTTTGAAGTAATACCTCAGGAGAGGGAGAGCAATATTCTAAAATTTCTAATCTAAAGCCAGCATAGCCATGTTTTAATAACGCCTTATAAATAATCAAATTCCGTTTAGGATATGATATATGATTATAATTAAAATATTGTTTAAACCTCACATTCAATTTAATCGATGAACCTATATAACTTTTTCCCGATTCTATGTGCACCCAACGATAAATACCTGTTCGTCCCTTATTTTCATTTACGATTAATTCCTTTTCCTTATCAGGATTAATATAAACTCTAACAGGTACAGGTTCAGACGTAGTAGACATAGTTCTTTTAGCGTTTAAAGTGCAAGTTGTAATTAAGGCAAAAGCTGGCCGACCTAATAAAATAGATTTAGACCGACTTTTACTCTTTATTACATCAGAATCACAGTTATTAGGTATAAAACCGATAAAAGTAATAAAAATGTTAAGTAAACAAACCCGTATATCTAGATTAAAAACTAATACAGAAACTTTTATTTTGAGTTACTTGATTCTACTCAAAAACCACTTTAATGGTGACTAGAGTACACCTTACAATACTTCAAGTATTGAAGAACCGTCTACTCGTTGCTCTTTTACAGTAGAGTAATCACTAGTTAAGATGAATAACACTAGTCTCATTACTACTGATTTAGATCCGCGATTACCCATTTCTCTTACGATCATCTCAAGGGTTATTACTATACATGAATAATTACTTCACCCACTCACAACTTTTTAATTGTGGCTTAGTACCTAGAGCTTTAGGATTTCCCCGGAGTTTGATTCTTATTCACAATTTGAAGTTACTTAACCTTCATTCATGAATTCAATTAATACTAATAAAGGTAATAATGCTAATGGACAACCTGCAGGAACTAATAAAGAGAAAAACTCCAAACCATGTTTTTGGAATCCTAATATTGTAGCACCTAAAACAATTGTAAAACTAAGAGAAAAAGTTAATACAAAGTGACTTGTAGATGCAAAACTGTAAGGAACCATTCCTACTAAATTATTTATTAATATAACTATAAATAAAGTGTAAATAAATGGGAAGTACAATTGACCACTTTTCCCATTTATTTGATTTGTTACTATACTATGTATAGTAGCATATAAAGATTCTTGGCTTATTGACCAGTTATTACTAACTAATTTATTATAATTTGTACTTAATAGATTCATAACTAATATAAATAGACCTGCAATAGTTAAATAAAATCCAATATTAGTTATAGAAATATGTAAGTTTCCAAATATCAAGGCATAAAATTTACCACCTAATTATTTCACATATTTAACGCCAACTAGGCTACGCTTTCACGTAATTTAGTTAGCGTTAAAAAACAATAATCAACCATAACCTAGATAATACTAAAACCCTGACCACGAACTTGCATTGTCCCTCGCGCAGCTAGCGAGGGACAAGTAAAATTATTGTACAAATCCTTTATTTAGCCTCTCTTCCGAAATTCATACCTCTCTTAATTTCACCTATTTGATTAAACCCCTCATCAGTAAGATGACCCTTTGATTTAACAATCTCACATACTTTACATATATCTTTTAAGTCCTCAGATTTTAGGCCTAAAATAGGAAAATTATTAAAAAACGGCAAGATTTTTTCGGATATATCTGTAAATCTTGAACAAGTATAATAAGCTGCTTCTTTTGATAATGAAAATCTTCCACATCCTAAATAATCCACTAAACTTTCTATTAAGTTTTTATCTCGGGAATGCTGAGATATTGAAAATATCAATTCAACTATCTTATTTTCCAGCTTTTTCCCCTTACGCTGCTTAATATGGAAACAACCTTCGGCTGAGGCAAACCCTGCTAGTCAATTCGGATCTTTAATTTCGGATAACTCGATTACGGGTCTAGATATATTTTCAACATTAAGAAAAGCTTCTTTTAATATTGGGCTCATACCAGATAAACCTTTATTCATACATGCTTTAATATTAAAAATATCTTGTAAACCCTCATGAGTAAGATGTCCTTTTATATTCATAATATTAACTACACGTTTAAATAATTCAAAATCAGCTCTTTTTTGAGTAAGAAGTGGGTAATTTTCAAAATGCGGAATAATCACATTGGTTATTTGATCTAAAGATACAACTCGTAACTGAATTAAATCCTTATTATTTTTAGGGTGAATGTTCCCTACTCCACCTAAAGAAGATTGAATATTTTTAATTAAAGCTAAATCTTTTTTATGTGAAGTTAAAACATATCAGGCTTGAACTTTTCAACCCTGACGAAGGGCAGGATATTTTAGCATACTAACCATAAACGATCCTTCTCCGTCAGTAAACCCTGTAATAAAGAAAGGAGAAATTGGTCTCTTAGATATCTTATTAGTTGAATATTGTCTATTTGTAAATAATTGGTAAGAAGGGATTTTTATTTGATAGTTTCTTTCGAAACCCTTTAGAGTACACCTTAATCGTACACCATGTATACGACAACTACCGTCTACTCGTTGCTCTTTTACAGTAGTATTATTATATACTACTGACTTAGATCCGCGATAACCCACGTTCTTTTCAGAAGCCTCCTGCCTTATTACCATACATGAGTGATTAGTTCATCCACTTATAGCCTTTCGACTATAGCTTGGTAGCAGAAGTTCTAGGGCGTCCCCGGAATTTGGCAGTTTAACCCACATTGTGTTTAGTTTCCCAGACAACACAGCAGGTGCATCAATACTCAATAAATCTCTTATTTCAAATTGTTCTAATGGACTAAGTATTTCTCGGTATAAATTATTATTAAAGCTAAAAGTACCCATATTGTACATTAATAGCTTATATTTTATATAAACCTTTAAAGATATGAATACACAAAGAATATTCTTTTCCCATACTATAATTTTGGGCTGCCCCCAACTATAATATGTCTAAAAAACATTCATTATTTAACCCCCCCCCCCTCAACTAGCGAAAACACCTGCATATGACGACATAATAAAAAAGGGTCTTTTTTTGCCATGTTTTTATACATAAATAACTCATATAAATTTTCTGTTACAAAGCAACATAGGAGGTAAAAAAAAAGGTTTTTTGTCTTCCCTCTTAATTTATTTATGCGATGGTTATTTTAGGCATAAAAATGACGCCATATGTAGACAAATTTCCTAATTCCCTTAAGGATAAGCCTGCAGGTGGCTCCTTATGCGAAGCTATGGCTAATGCTATACAAAGTAACCGCAAGTAACTTTTTTACACAAAATCTGCATAGCATAGATAATAATTTATTATTTTTCTGCGTTAGCATGAAGTTTTGAAATAAAAGTACGTGATAAGAATAAACGTACAAATCTTGGTAAAATATACTTTGATAACATATATACTGTAATAGCTATAATGGCAAAAGTAAATGTTACTTCATTTATAAAATAAAAAGGTACTAATTGGGGCATATTTTTGAAAAATTATAAGATTCAATACTTGATTAATTTAGAGTATTCGCCTTAAGTATTTAAGGAAAAGATATAAATTGTAGCACACCGTCCAGACTTATGGAATGAATTATGGTGCAATTCCAATTAACGGAATTGCACCATAATTCACGTTCCCTTAACTATAAATAATCTCTTTTTATGTAAACCCTAAATTATCGATTCCGCAGAAAATAAAAATCTTCATATTCGCAAATTTTTGCTTACCTTGTTCCGTGCATAGTCTACAAATAATAAAGAAAACTTATCTTGCTTAATATATAAGTAACTAAAAAACTATAATAATATAAAAAACCATTTTTAGCATTATCCCTACATTAAAATAAAAAAGTAAAAAAAAATAATAAAGATAAATAATATACAAATAAACCTATCCCTAATGGTAACCCTAAATTTGATTAACAATAAATATTGTCTTTATTATAAGAAAATGTACTAAAAAAATGGGGAGTTCCCTCTACATTTAGGGGGTCTCATAAATGTGTATTAAAATCTGAGTTATGCAAATCACTAAAATCCGGAGAATTGAAAGGAAGTTTACAATAAATACCATTGCCAAATTCAAAATAAAGTGGACAATTCTCGTGTAATGGATTTGCTGGTTGATATGATAACTTAAATTGCTCCGACTCAGGCTGTACTAAATTTTCTCCATCTATAAACAAGTTATATTCACCTATATTTAAAATAGAATCATAAGTAGGCATGATTCTATTTTCTTTAAATATATAAGCCTCTCAAGTATTAGAATTTCGACCTCCTATTTTTCCACCTACTCAATGTGAATTATTCCCTCCAAACGAATTTACGGCTTGCATCATGCTATCTTTATCTGAATATACTCCCAATTTAGTATAAAGTGAAATATTAGGATAATAATTAAATTTTACCTTATTAAATGATATAACTTCAAGAATAGTAGGAGCATCGGGTTTTTTAAAGAAAAATGTATCAATAGAATCATCCTCTATATATAAAGAGGAAAATTGAATTAATAAAGCTTTTTTATTGTAATTAATAGGTTTATCCAAAAAATCCAAAATCTGCTCATTATCTGGTTTATCGAATAAATTAAGGAATCTTTCGCTCATAGATTGCTCAGCCTTACAACGAGCTAAAAATTCTCCAAACGATTCTTCTGGACCAAATATAGGTTCAGGTGGAAATATAAGAGGAATCCCACTTCCATATACACGAGATCCCCCTCCTAATCGTTTATTATTTCAATTAAATAAAAACAACTTTTCCATAATAGGAGAGCTCCATATTTTGTTCCATCTAATTTCAGCTATAGTTTTACATTCTACTATAAGAGATAGAGAATTAGGTTGAAATCTATACAATAATTTAGGATAACTATTATAATTATCTACAATGTAAAAGAATATTCCGAAAATATTGGCAAAATTTTTATTTAATTGATTATTATTATATTCTTTTTTATTCTCGAACAATATATCTCAGATATAAATCTTCACTACAGAAGGTAGTAGCGGAGAACCTTTATTTATTACTTTATTCACTAAATTAATAGCATCAATATACTGAGGATTTCCACCTAAATGTATATGATAAACTATCGTTGTTAAATTTAATATAGCAAATAATATATCTATATTACAAGTTGAACTTAATATTATTATAAATATATTAGTAAAAACCATATTTATGCTTACAATTACAAAAGTTCTAAATATAGGTAAAGTTTGATCTGTCAATATAAATATTAAACTAACAATTACCATTAATCATCATCTATATGTAAATAATTTAATTACCAAATAAAAACTTGTTTCAAATGAAATATCAAATATTAAATATAAATAAATATAGATAATAATTCCAAGTACTATAATATTACATATAAAGATTATGTAATCTAATATTATAGTTAGTACATAGGCTTTAAATAACAAATACCCTCTTATTAAGTAAAAACTACTAATTATTAACAATAAAATATCAATTGTATTTAAATGTAAAATATAATTAATAATATCTCCAGTTATTATACAATTAATAAAAGGATAAAATATAAGCATAATAAAAAAAAAATATAATATGATCAAAAAATTACTACGATTACTTAACAATAAATAATTATTAATATTAAAGCTATTTAGTGCTACCTCTTTATTAAAGTATCAATTATGTACAAAAAAAATTGTCATTAAAGACAACAATATTTCTTGTTTTAAACTAAATAAATATGTAGGTAAAACAATAATATAATCTAATAAATATAATCACGTAATAAGAATTAAGTAAAAAATAGAAAAAATTGTTACTAATATAACAATTATTCTTGGAATGACATTATAAACATCAGGTGATCAGAAGTGAAATGGAGCAGCGCTAACTTTGAATAAAAATCCTATGCTAAAGATTAAGAGAGAAAAATTTATATAATCATCATTATATAAATAAGACATAAACCCCTTGGTTAATTCTACGTTATTTAGATCACTAATACTAGTAATTACATACAAACTATCCAGATTAGTTGTACCTAAATTGGCATATAATAAACTTATACCTAATAGTATAAAACAGGAACTTAATCCATCTAATAAAAAATACATTAAACCACCTGTTGTAGACAATTCTGAATTTCTATAGATTGTACTTAATAAATACAAACCGTAACTTTGTAATTCGATAGATAAAAAGATCGAAATAAAATCATTGGTTGACATTAAAAATACTGCTTCATTTATTATAAATAATAAAATTAAAGGATATTCAATAATTTTTAAATGTTTTCCCTTTTTATTTATTATTTTAGTTCTATAATATAGAAATTTATTCATAAAAATATCTTTTAATGAAGAGTATTCATACACTCATACCTTTCTTGGATAAAAACTAGTTAAAATTAATATCAATATACTAATAAAATACAGAAAGATATGAAAAACTTCGGTGATTGTTGTAACATGAAATAAACCACCATGTAACCCTATACCACCATTATTTAAAGTGAAAAAGTTAACTAAGCTTTGTAATATAGCATATAGTAAAGCAATTATGGCAATCCGATTATAGAGAATTGCCATATCTCGTCTTAAACTGACGGCATTCGAAATTAATAAGAAAAGTGTAGAAAGTAATAACATGATTTTATAAAAAATAAATAAACGAGCAATAATACAAATTAAATGAACATTATCACTAGCTGCTATTTGCGCAGTTAGCCAGGAGAGAAAATCGAATTCTCATTATTAATGTATGAAATTAAAGTTTTAACCCATTAAACTATCCTGGCACTACCACCTGACTATCATTAAAAAAAAATAAATAATATAAATATCGAATATTCAGTTAACTAATGTTTAATATTCTTATTAATATTCTCTATACTATTTTTATAGACTAATATATCATAAATTAAATGTAGTTTATATTTTTTTAATATAGCATTATCCCTTTTAAAACCTTTATAAAGTCCAATATTAGTTAAATTTAGTATAGAATTATTACGATCTTTATATTTATGAGATATACAATCAGCTATATCTAATTTTTCACTTAATATATGACTTATTAATTTACTATAAGATCTCGGTAGGGAGTAAACTAACTTTATCGGTAGTAAACTACCTCTTTATAACCTATAAAAAAACTTGCTGTTTAAATGACAATAAATGAAACATTCTTCTTTGCCCCTTAATTTAATATAGTAAGGTAGAGGAGGAGAGGGGGGGGAAGTTACAGAATGTAAACCCCCCCCCAAAATTTTGTTTATTATCCTTTAAACTAAAAAAACTTAGTATAATTAATACTATAATTAAACTAGAGCTAATTTCTGATAAGTAAAGAATAAATATAAAAGATATAAGACCAACTAAAATATATAAAGCATAACTTGTAACTACACCAGTACTTAATTTAGTTAAGCTTTTACTTAAGTTAATTAATCCTTTTTCGAGTCCAAATGGACCTATTAATTCTATACTACCTTTATCTAGAACTTTCGTAGTTTGACCTCCTAAATAAAGTACTAAGTTTGTAACGTATTTATTATAAAACATTTCAACTAAGAACCGTTGATTAAAGAAACCAAAAATATTACGACCTAATAAAGATAATTTAAAATTAATAACTGCACCAGGTAAAAATTCCGAGATAATTATAGCTAACGCACTAAAGAAGACAGTAAAGAAGAAAGGCAATAATTTAAACAAAGTAGGAACAGCAAACTCAGTATTAATTACTAATTCATTTGTAGGATGAATAAATATACTATTATCCGTGAAAAAGCCAGAACCAAGTCCTATAAACAAATCTTTAGTTAAGTAACCAAAGAATATTGAGAAAATAGCTAATACTATTAACGGTAAACTGATAAACATGTCACTTTCATGAGCATGTTTATAAGAAGTTATAGGTCCATTAGGTGAAGCTAAAAAGGTTAGATAAAGAACTTTCACAGAATAAAGAGTAGTAAATATTGCACCTATAGTTGCTATGGTGTAAACAGCAATACTACTAAAATGATATTGTCCAAAGGCAGATTCTAGTATAAAATCTTTACTATAGAAACCAGTCATGAAAGGGAAAGCTACTAAACTTAAACTTGCAATTAAGATAACAGAATAAGTTAAAGGTAAGAATGAAATTAATCCTCCATATCTTCTGAAATCTTGGTTATCAGCTACTGCGTGAATAACTGCACCTGCTCCTAAGAATAATAATGCTTTATAAAATGCGTGATTTACTAAATGGAACAAAGCTAAATTATATGATGATAAACCTATAGCTATAACCATCATCCCTAATTGAGACATTGTGGAATAAGCTATAACTTTTTTAATATCTTGTTGGAATAAACCTACAAGAGAACTAAATACAGTAGTTATTGCTCCTAATCATAAGCATATAAGTAACACAGTACTGCTATATTCTATTAAAGGAGATGAACGCATTAATAAATATACACCAGCAGTCACCATAGTGGCAGCGTGTATTAATGCAGAAACGGGTGTAGGCTAGTATGTTGTTTTCCACTATATACATTAATGTACAAATACGGTAGAAATACTCAATAATTTACATTATTGTTCGGACTATGTCTTCAATCAAATTAAGAATTAACACATTTAGCAATAAATTTTATAATTGTTAACCCTTCACTAGTAAAATGCTTTTTATTTTTAACTAATCCATAAATTATTAACCATCTTCTATATGAAATGAGTTTTTTACTTTTTAAAGGATATTTTTTTAAATAATTAATTATTTTACCTAATTTACTAAAATTAACTACTGTATTATATCCATTATAACTTTTAATATGAACTATATAACCGTCAATTAAAGTAGCTGCCTGTTTACTAAATTCTATATCATCTTTTTGAGATATAAAATATCTTATAGTTACTATTATTTTACCTTGTTTAGAGGTTAAAACAGAAGAACTAAAACAACCTTCAGCATCTGTAAATCCAGATAATCAAGCGTTATCTAGAGTTATTTTTTGATTGCATTCTGATAGTTTAACATCCATGTTATATTTTTTATTAAAACCATCTATTCATACTTTAAATTGATTAATTTTATATTTAGTTAAAATATTACCATTAAATATTTGAATTAATTTTAATATGTTATTTTTATCTCTAACTCTAAAATGATGAGTTTTATTTTTTTTATCTTGCACAGAAACAGACCCAAAACCTAAATTCTTCTTTATATAAAATAATATTTGAGCATCAACACTAGATTGTGTTATTTTGAATTCTAAATATCCATCCTTATTTAAAATAAAAGATCCATCTCCTTCTGCAAAACCTATAAACCATCATTTAAATGTATTATTTAATTTGATTGCTTCACATATAGTCTCTGAGGATCCTTTATTAAACGTAAAGTTTCCCGCTGATTGTCCCTCTTCTTGGATTTTTCCGAAGTTGACTGGAGTAACAGAGGACCAAGAATTAAAAACGGGATATTCCAGCTTACAGTAAAGTTTAAAGAGAGCCCTATTTACAAAACCCTCCATCGCCATAGGAAGTCAAACGTGAAGTCCAACTTGTGAACTTTTAGCCATCGCTCCAATAACTAAACAAATTCCAATTATACTAATAACATTTTCATTAATATAAGGAGCTAATGAAAATACTGTAGCATAATCAAGATTACCTAAAGATCATAATATAGCAAACATACCTATAGTTAAAAAGCAATCACCTACTCTATTTGTTAAGAAAGCAGAAATAGAACTTTGATTTGCAGCTATCCGAGTAAATCAGAAACTTACTAGAAGATATGAACAAACACCAACCAACTATTAAGTATAGCTATTTTTGTAGTAACTAATACCCCTGTACTTTAAAACCTAATAGGATTTATATAAAGCCCTAGTATATTACTAATCCCCCCTCCCTGGGAGCTTCGCCTTAATATTTTAAGACCAAACTCTTGTAATATAAATAGTCTGACTATACATTAAGCACCATTGCAGGCACCCACCTTTGCTCTAGTCAATCGCGATCTAAAATAAAACCGACGATCTAAAAGTTTAATAACTTCTTTGATCGTTTTCAAAGGTATTGCTAGTGATATATTAAACTCTCATTTAAGGTAAGGCGACCATTACATCTTGACGGCACCTCGGATTTAATTTATTTATTCTATTGATTTAGACTTTGCAGACCTAGCATAGCTAGTACTGCTCAAAAAGCTAAAAATCAAGTTCCAATATATTTGAAACTATTTTTATTACTAAATATAATATCACTAACTATAGACAGTTATCTTAAATAGGTGAATATAATATACATTTAAGGGGGGGCTTATGTCCCCCCTTAAATGTATAATTTTTATTAAATTTTATATAACATACTTTTATGTATAAAAGGTCCCACAATATCTTTAAGTTTAATTTTCTGTCTTACTGGAATGTATATAACTCACTGATTTTCTTTCTTTTCTTCTAATCTCGTTATAAGATAAAAATTTTCTAATAAAACAGATTGAATATATTTTACATCTTCTAATTTAAAAGATCTAGTGTGTAATATAGTTTGATTGTGTAAAGATTTCCCACCATCATCCATACCCTTCTACCTAACCTAACTATTCTCGTATTATAGTTATTTGGTAATACTTCTTAAACAGTTTAATCTCACCTTTCTCTTTTTGCACCCTCTCATTATACTGTAGCGATTTAAAATCAGTACTTAATCCCTCGGCTGCTTTACGCATTGAAGTATAGCTTGTAGTTATTTGTGTCCTAATATCAGTAACATCAACCTTTATACCTTTATTTTTATTTATTGCTATCATACGCTCTCGGGCTTTAATTCGCTGTTCTTCACTAGCATTGTGCTTAGTTAAATGCTCTTGAAGTTTGGCTGTTTGTTCAGAAGTACGAGATCGAGCCTTAAATTTAGCAATAGTCTCTTCAGTGTGAGAATAACCTAAAGATGAACCAGCTATCTTTAATAAATTATATTCAGGTTTTAAAGTATCTATATAATATTGCTCTCTCTCAATCACCATCGACTGTTCGCAATACTCTAAGATTTTAAGACTAAATCCGCTATACCCAAATTAATCTAGAATCAAATATAAGATTCCGCAAATGAAGAAAAAGATATGGAACTGGGACCACGGTTGACACAAGAAATAAAATTAGATTTAGTTGCGCGAAATAAAGGAATCCTAGTTTTTATCATTACTAGGTTTATAGTAAGAAAACTTATACTTATTTTTATAAGACTCACCTAATCGTAAATATTTCTGAATAGTAGAATGTGCTATACCTATTGCTAAAGCTGCAGAACGAATAGAAGAATAAACAATAGTTGTTTTAGTTATAATGTCAAAAACTTCCACTTTATGTGATTGGCGTAAATGAAGTTCTTTTAAATGTTCTTTATGTTCTTTACTGTTACTAAGAATTTTCATTCTTTCTCGAGATCGTTCTGTCTGTTCTTGACTTGTATTTAACTCTATTAAATGTTCTCTACGTTGAGCTTTACGTTCTAGGGTTCAATTTTTAGTTTTAGATTCTTCAGAATGTTGGGAACCATAACTGGACCCTGCAATTTTTAGGATGTTATACTCAGGTTGCAATAAATCCAAATAATATTGTTCCCTTTCTATTGCTTTATCAGGAGCACAATATTCAAGAATACCCAGCGAAAAGTTAGAGTAACCGTATTTCCATAAAGCAGCATAAATCTTGCTTCTACCCCTTTTATTGTGTGTTTCCAAGAAAGATGCCGTAAAATAATCTCCCAATCTACGACCTATGTTGATACTACTTCCAATATAACACTGCCCAGAAGGTAAATAAATCCATATATAAACACCAGCACGCTTGCGATTTTCTTTTATAATTTGTGCCTTTTGGGTATCTGCATTTTCATATATCTTTACCGGTTGCGAAGCAGCTAATGAAGATGGAGTGTCAGTTGAAGTAGAATAAGCTCTATAAACAGCCGCTTTGTATTTTAAAAGAGCTCGACTAATATAAGTAAAATTTTTAACTTTGAGTTGATTTTCTAAACTATAATAAAAACTAAATCTTCGGGAAAGATTTACACTACTACCTATATAGCATTTATTGTTACTTAAATTTTCTCAACAATAAACTCCACATTTATTTTTATTATCTTTATAAATTAAGAGCTTATCTTTATCAGCATTTAAATAAATCTTCACCCCCTCCCTGTTTTTAGAGTTTGAACCTGGCACATTACATTTATTGGAAAATTCAGACATATTTTTTTTTATTCAAAAATTCAATACTTTATTAATTTAGAGTATTCGCCTCAAGTATTTAAGGAAAAGATTTAAAGAATTAAGATCTCACTTAATAAGTGGTATACTATTTAATTTATTATACAATCCAGAAAAATCTCTTCTACCTCCCGCTAAACCTCTTGCTGTTAACAAATCACCTAAATTTCTAGGTATACTTTTTACTTTGTTCTTGTAAAATAAATCATGATAATAATTTAAACAAGGCATAGCTAAAGTTTTAAAACGCATAGATTGAGTAACAGAATTATTACGTTTATCATTTCTTGTTATAATAGCAGGAGACTTAGTAACCATGGGTTCCAGAAGATCGTATAAACTTTTAACATATTGCTCCTTCTCAGGATAAGATTGTTCTATCTGCAATCTTGTATTATGAGTAGGTTTAGCCCTTTCTAAATAACCATCCCCTAATATTATACCAATACCATCAAGAAACAAACTTAGAATTACCTATACCACCACCCACCTAACTATTGTATTAGTAGAAGTATAACCAAAGGGGGGGTAATAAAATTACCCCCCCCCCCCTTTAATTAAAGTAATTCTCTACCTGTATTCATACCAGCTTTGATTTTACATATTTGATCTAAACCAGATGCGCTTAAATGAGCCTTATTCTGCATCAATTCAACTATTCTACGAAAATCCTGCAAATCTTTGGACTTAGCTCCTTGTAAAGGATACTCTTTAAATAATGCGAGTATACTAATTATATCCGTAAATTTGGTAACTAAGATTTCAATACCCGCCTCATTAATTTTATAAATACGCCCAAAACCTAAGAAGTCAACTATATTTATCATTAATTGTTCATCACGTTTATGTTGACCTATTTTAAATTTTAATTGTACAGCCTTCTTCAAAAGGGTCGTTTTAGAAGCTTTGATGCTAACCAAAAAACAACCTTCTCCTTCCACAAACCCAGCAAATCAATTAGGGTTAATCGAAGAAACTGATATTGGTATTTTATATCGGTTTACTGGAACAATACCCGGAAAGTTCACTTTCAACTCATCAGATAGACCATTATTCATTGAAGCTTTAATAGCTAAAATTTTCCGTAATCCTTCCATTGTAAGATGTTCTTTATTATCAATTAAATCAATAACATTTTTAAATAAAAGATAATCACCTTGTTTTTGTGAAATTAGTGGATATTTATCAAAATGTTGGAAAAGAACTTTTAAATCTTTAACGGCTTGAACACGATATTGAATCATTTTGGACCCACAATTATTTAAATAACCCACACCAAAAAAATTTTGAATTTTTTTTAATAAATCTAAATCTTTCTCATGCAAATTAATTTGAAAAGACCTTTGTTTAACCGATCATCCTAAATTCGAGTTGTTTTTAATGATACTAATAGTAAAACAACCCTCACCGTCACATAAACCTGATACAAAAAAGGGATTAAGTAAACTTTCAGAGAGGGGAAGAGCTTCTCTTTGTTCTAAACTTAATTTATACTCTTTTTTGTACTCATTGGTATTCTTAATAGACATAAAATCTTGTTTTGTACAGAGATTTCTTTTAGAAGGGTAAACACCAAACAAATTTAATTTAAGTAATGGCTTATTTAATAAGTAATATTGTGAATGTAATAAATGAGGTTTTACCAATATAGAAAAAGCAGATTTGTCTTTAATATTCAATGACCCCCCGGCATGGCCGTATAAACAACTAGTATAACTAGACTCCGTTACATTTTCTATATTAAATTTGTTTTTTAAAATAAGCGAAAAATAATTTAAATCATCCTTTGATAATAAATAAGTGCCTAATACAGATTTTTTACTTAATATCGCTTTTTCACTATTACACCTTGAAAGTATAAATAAAGTTGCTAACGCTAACGGGGTTAAATATTTATCTAAATTACTTGGTAAAATTTTAACTGAACAGCCATTTTTATAAAACATGTCAAATAATCACATAAAACTTGAAAAACTATAACTTTTAAAACAAGCAATAAACAACACTTTATTTTCCTTACTAACTAATTTAAATAATTTAGGCTTTCTATAACTACAATAACCTGCTTTAGCTATAATTGAATGAAACCCCATTAAATATTCCATATTATTATTACATATTATAAATATAATCCGAACGCCTAAACCATTACTTCTTTTTTCCATATAAGAATTACTTAATAAGGAACCTACTATTAACGATATTATACTTAAACTATGAGGACCTATCCGCTCTGTCGATTTAAAATTATTTGAAAAAAAAAATCTCTTTTGCACAGCTTTGTGGGGGCCTCCAATCATTGCAAGCATAATACTTAATTCACTATTGTCTGAAAAACTAGCCCATTTAAGGCAATTTAAGTTACCTTCTCACCCAACAAACATTAACAAATAATTATTACCTGTTACTAATATTATCATCATAAAAGTAAACAAGCTTAAATAACTAAAGAATCTTTGATTGTGAGGATCACCACTCATATAACCTATAGAATAAATATGAACTAAAGAACTTATTATTAAAACTGGGATTAACATTGAACAACCCTAGTTAATCTGACCTTGATGTCACCTCTAATATAAGAGGAATAGACATTAAGAGTAGTTTATCTACTCAGGAGTTTATTACCTTTGTGGTAAGGCTATCCACTATGCGTAGTGTTTCTTGATAAATATTTCCTCCCTACGATATCGCACTCGTTCTAGGGTCCGACTGTACATTTGGACAGACATTTCAGCCTAGCCCTGGTGATCCAGTCTGTAGCGACATTTATAACTGCCGACGGTCTTTAAGTATACTCTCATTAACCGTTAATTCACCTTTTTGTAAAAGTATAGAATTGTTTGATTATAATCTTGCTCAATTCCTATTATAATTATTAGAAAAAAAAATTTTGGACGCAAGCTCCGGGCTAATAAAATTAAAGCTCCCTAATGAATATTAATTTAACTTCTTTGGAGGGGGAGGGTAGGAGGGGAGGGGACCCTTTTGGCCCCCACGGGTATAATTTCTTAATTTACCTCGAAATTATTATTATTTTTATCCTACTTTACCGTCTTATAAAATACACCTACTCTTCTAATTTTTGAATTTTTAATTTCAACAAAAGCATCTTCAGAATTTAATATTTCAATATCTAAATATTTACTTAAAGTATCAGGATATAAACCTACAATAGAAGCAGCTTCACTTAAAGAAACAGCTAATACAACTTCACCATCTTCTTTAAAAATTTCGTACACACAACTAACTTGTCTAGATAAGAATTTTTTTGTTACATTATCCCTAACTCTTCCATCTATAAGCCGCTCAATTGTAGCTGGTGCTGTTATTAATTTGGTCATTTCATCTGGATTTAAAAGTTGAACTACTTCCTTATAAGTAGATAATCTAAAATTATTCATAGTATTTGATAATTTTAAGATTAAATATTTAATATCTTCATTTCTATGGGCTCCCTCGTAAACAGCTTTACAAATAATTTTAAAATCCTGAAAGTCTTTTCCCTTCTTAGTTAAAAATTCTGCATCTGAAAAAAAAGGTATTAAATATTTATATAGAACATTAATGTTGTTTATAGTAAGAAAACAACTACTTTTACCATTAACACTTCTAGCTTTTACTGTTGTTATTAATATAATAGATGAATTTATAATTTTATATAAAGAATACCTATCAAAATCGAGAGAACTTTCTAAATATTCTTTAATATTAAGTAAAACCGGAAGCTGTACTCCAGTATTTTCTACAGAAAAAGTAGGTGTTATATTATCTCTTCTTAGAAAAAAAGATCCATCTCCTTCGATAAATCCTAATAATCAAAATTTAGTAATTACAATTTTAGAGTTTTCTGGTCTATCAAAGTTTACACGACTAGTATTCATATTACTTTTTAGTTCTAGAATTTTAGTTTTTACCTTTGCTATCACAGCATTATCATCTAAATTATTCTCTCGGTTAATATAATGAAAGAAAGCTTCTTTAAAGTCTAAATAATCTAAATATTTTGAAGTATTTAGATTATATTTATCAAATATCGAAATTAATAAGAGTATACCCTTTTTATCTGTAACACTAAAGATACACTCATCTTTATAAAGACGAACCCCTCCTACTGATAATTTCGCACTAATATATCTTAAAACCTTTTCATCATCTTTATGTAAAGCAATTTTAAACATAAATGAAAATCTAGAAATAGTTAATCTATCCTTGTTAAGTCTGGGATAAATAATAAAACACCCTTCAGCATCTGTAAATCCTGCAAATCATTCTAAAAAATTCGACGAAGCCTCCTCCGAATGCTTTGAACTCTTTAAGTTAACATCACTAAAAACCGAATAACTCCTTATTTGTGGCACAAGCTCTAAATTACCCCTACGCTTTAAAGAACTCAAATATTGGTTAGAGGCAACGTAACCAAAACAGGTGGTGTGTTTTAATATTTTATTTCTAGAATCTTTTAAAGAATTTAAAACATATGTTTTTGGCGACGTAGCCGCCGATAAACTAATTAAGCTATAATTAAATAACTTTATTTCCATTAGGGCCAATTCCACCCGCAAGCGTCCGGAACTAATAACTAAATTCTTATACAGTTGGATTAAAACCAACACAGCTTCTGTATCTTTGGCATAGCCTAATATACCCACAAAAAAAACTGTTAAGCTATCAAATTGAAACCCTCAAGTAATATTAAATCATTCACTATCTATTCATCTAAATAAGTTGATTGTTACTGGAATATTGTTAAAACCTACTTCAACTCAAGCTAATAAAGCCAAAATAGTTGTTACTATTACACATGAACAAGTAATTATTTGTGCTCCGCGAACCCCAACTTTTCTTCCAAAAAAGCCAGCTACTATACTTCCTAATAATGGTAAAATTATTATACTTAAATACATTATTTATACTCTATTGCCACACTTCCTCTTCGTTTTCCCCCCTTATCCATATAAATATAAATTTCTTATATTTACTTAGGAAGGCTAGGGGTATTCCATAACTTATTAAGTTATGCCTGACTATATCTTAAGCAAATAATTATTATAATATAATTATAAACCAACCTACATTTAGTCGATGAACTGCACACCTTAATCCTAAAAAAAATTAGCTATAAGGTGCTTGGCTGCGTATCATCTATTTCATTTCTTCATACAAATCGTTTTTACCATACAACGAGTCATTACCTGTTCCATTAATTACATTACTGTATTAATTTGGTAGATTTGTCTTTAAGAACTCCACGCAATTTGAAGATTTTGCCTAGGCATAAAAGGGGGAAATTTATCATCCCCCCTCTTATGCCAAAGACTAGAAGAAATTTTATTTCTCCTTTTATGATCTAATTTATTCCTTGCCTGAACCATCTTTGTGATTATTTGTAGCCTTATCTATATTAATTAAAGACATTTCACTTTTTATCCGTAAAATTTCTTCTAAACCTTTACCATTTATATTTAAATGTTCTTTATTTTTAAGTATATTAGCAGCACTATTAAAAGCTAAATAATTAAAATACTTTGAACCTACTACTGGGTATTTTGCTAAAAAAGGTATGATATTTTCAACTATGTGATCTAATTTAGTAACTACATACTCACAAACCGAACGTTTTTCGTATTTAGTCACATTATCATATAGTGTAAGGATTATAAAAAAAATTTTTTTAATTATTTAAACTACAAATAATCATAATCTATCCTGTTTTGTAAAAAAGATTCCCAATCTGTTATTTACTTAATATTCTATCCTTTGCTTACTATAAATTAAAGTAGAGGGCGCGCTCCACCAGTAAGCTATATTCTTTATTATCTAATCTTCTCTTCCTCTGTTCATCCCTCTTTTTATATTCCTAATTTCAGCCAATCCTTCTCCAGTTAGGTGAGCCTTTTTCATTAATATATCTGTAGCCCGCTTAAAATCAGCATAATCTTTACGTTTATTACCTAAAATAAGATATTTATCGAAAAAGGGTATTATTTTACCACTTAGATCAGATAGTTTACTTACAACTAAACTACCAGCCAACTTACCACCGGATCTTGCTTCATACCTACCGCACCCTAAATAAATTCCTATGTATTCCATTAATTGTTTATCTTTGGAATGTTGAGTTAATACAAATTTTAATTGAACAGAATAACCTTGAATTGTTTTAGATTTACTAATATTTATAAAAAAACAACCCTCTGCATTTGTGAAACCAGCTAATCAATAAGGATCAATCGTACCATTCAACTCAACACAAGGCCTAGCCATAGGAATAAGATTAGAAAAGTTATCAGAGAGTATCTTACTAAGACCTTTATTCATTGAGGCACGTATTTCAATAATTTTATTTAACCCTTCTAATGTGAGATGTTGTTTATTATTCATAATAGTTACCACTTGTTTAAACAAGATAAAATCCGCTCTCTTTTTAGTTAATAAAGGATATTTATCAAAAAAAGGTATAATTACACGACTTAATTCTTCTACAGAATTTACTGAATAAATAGACGACTGCTCGTTATGAGAACGAGTCCTTATATTACCTACTGAGAAAAACGAGAGTAAACTAAGTAATATAGCTAAATCTTTATTATGCAATTCTATAGAAAAAGAAGGGCGAATATGTCAACCTGTCTTTCGGTCTGCACTTTTAAAGATAGAGATAGTAAATGCCCCCTCCCCATCTATTAAACCTGTCACCCAAAAAGGATTGAGATTTTTAAGCTCATCTTGGTGATAACTATCATTAATACTATTATTAAGATTTCCAGTATTATATCATAATTTTGTTAAATGAATAATTCTCCCCATCCTACGCAAGCTAGAAGCATGATTAAAGAAAAAATTATTATTTACTCTTGGGCTAGATAGACCCCCTAGCCATAGGGCTCTAGGTCAGGATAATTTATTTAGAGAGGTAAAAGAAGGTTTACATACTATAGCACAAAGATTTTCTTTATAATCGTAGGTATTATTATTATTTTCTAGCCCCTCAATAAATTATGGGGCTACCCAGGTCTCCGCGAGACCGAAGGGGATATACGCTATTTTAATAAACCGTAAGCCTGCGGCTACGCTGGTCTGCTCAAGTCTATAAATAATGTAAAAAGGATTCACCATAATAAGGAAAGTTATAGATAAAAACATTGTTTCGGCTACACCTGAAACATACGATATTTTCGTAAATTTGCTATTAAATAGGTATACTAAAATACCTATCGAAAAAAGTACTAAGGTTAATTTCATTGTATATTTGTAAATTTAGTTAAATTATTGAGTGTATATATAACCTTAACTTATATTATCTTTTCTTAATGCTATCACACTAACAACAAATAATAGACCTAAGATTAGATAATTATGAAAAGGATGTAGAAAACTTTATAATCATATTATAAAGAATTTCTACTCTTCTTAAGAAATTATAGCAGATATTCCACACCCAATTAATCTTAGCTTTCCTTTCCTTTTTTTTTTATCCACAAAACTTTCTAGTAATAAAAGATCCCTTGAGTGCTGAGCAATAGAAAAACGCAATCATACTCCTAAACCGCTTTTAGTTTTGGATTTTTTAATTGCAATGAAAAAATTTGATTCTCCTGTAATAAAGCCTGCTACTCATTCAGGTGATAGGTTATTATACTTTACTATAGTTAAATTATTTAATATTTCTACTGGAATAATATCAGGGAAAGCTTCTTTTAATTTTAAAGGCAAACCTCGATTAAGAGATGCTCTAATGCTAACTATTTTTTGTAATCCTTCTGTATTATTATGTTCTTTATTTAACATAAGTAAAGCAATTTGTTTAAATAAAATATAATCGGTAGATTTTTTAGTAATTAAAGGATAATTATCAAAATGTGGAATTATTATATTAATAATATCATTTAAAGTACTAACCCTAAATTCTACCATAGCCCTATTATTAGGATTAGATACATTCATGGCAGCTCAAATTTACCATACTAATAAATAAACATACTTTAAGTTATTCTTCCTGTGTTCATACCATCTTTTATTTTTAATATAACATCTCTTCCTTCTGCTGTTAAATGGCCCTTATCTTTCATTATGTTTGCAACTTTACAAAAGTCCTTATAGTCTAATGATTTTGATCCTACGATAGGATATTTTGCAAAAAATGGAATAATTTTTTGTTCAATATCTGTAAATTTTGCAAACACTAACTCATAAGTTTCTCTATTTTTATATATTTTCCCACATTTAAAATATGCTACCAAACTTCTTAGTAAATCCTCATCTCTATAATGTTGAGCAAGAGAAAATTTTAATTTAAATGAATATCCTGTATTAAAAGCTGAACGTTTTTGAGCCACAACATAAAAACAACCCTCTCCAGTAGCGAACCCAGCGAATCAATTTGGATTAGGTATTTCTTGTACTTGCTCTGCTACTACAGGTTTATCCGCACATATTACATCTGGAAAAGCAACTTTTAGATCAGGAGATAGCCCCAAGTTAAGTGAACCTTTGATGGCTACTAATTTGTGTAGACCCTCCTGTGTTAGATGTTCTTTACGAATTATTATATTATATGCTAACTTGAATAGAGAATAGTCTACAAATTTTTTTGTTATTAAAGAATATTTGTCCAAATGATTAAAGATTACTTGCAAATCTTTGATGGAAGATACACGTAAAATAATCGACTGAGAACCGTGTTTATGTATTCTTCCTACACCAAAAAAGTTTCTTATTTGCTCCAATAATTCATTGTCCTTTTGATGTAGGGCAATTTGAAAAAAGAGTTGAACACTTCAACCAGTTTTACTGTCATTATTTTTAGAAATTCCTAAAGTAAAACACCCCTCAGCGTCCACGAATCCAGTTAAAAATCAAGGGTCCATTATTAAATTAGGTTCTTCACATTGTTGAACAGGTTTAGAAGAATAATATCTTATTGTATTTCTATTTATTAGGTTAGAAGGGATTTTGAGTTGATAATTTCTTTTGAAATCCATTAGAGTACACCTTAATCGTAACCCATACCTACGATAACTACCGTCTACTCGTTGCTCTTTTACAGCAATAAAAGAATTATCCTGTATTGCTGACTTAGATCCGCGATATCCTATTTTTCTTTCGATCATCTTATGAACTATTACCGTACATAGATAATTAATCCATCCGCATATAGCTTTTCAACTACAGCTTGGTGTCATAAGCTTTAAAGAGTCCCCGGAGTTTGGTAATTGCAGGCACAATAGTGATGTCCCAAATCACATAGCACCAATAGTATAACCTATACCACCAAAAAAGTCTTGAATTGATTGAATTAAAGCTCTATCCTTTTCATGCATCTTTATTTGAATCCTTGCTTGTACATTTCACCCGGTTTTATATGTAGGATTTTTTAAAATAGTAACTACAAAAGAACCTTCCGCATCAAAAAGCCCTGAAATAAACCCAGGGGAACAAGAAGATAAAGAATTTTTAGAATAATTAGTAGCAGAATATTTTCTTACTTGATAAGTAAAAGAACTTATTGCTGCTTTTTTTCTAATATTAATATTCCTTGGCACGTATGCGCAAGGTAAAGAATAAGTTTTATTGCCACAGGATAGACAGAATGGAATTAAAGAAACGAAAAATCTGTAGAAGGCGACTAGAATACCTAAACCAATTGCTGACTCCGCCCCCGCTACTACAATTATATAGATAGCATAAGTTTGACCGATAATGTCATCAATATTTAGTGAACTTACCAATATAAGGAAAGTTATAGCCAATAACATTATTTCAATTGAAATAAGCATTAATATGATATTTTTTCTATTCAACACAAAACCTAAAATTCCAGTTAAAAAAAGTATCAGAGTTAAATTCATTATATATTTTTAAATTTTTAATTATTTTGGTTAAATAGAGCCCCAGTCACATATCGCCCTATTTAGTGACTACTACACTTCTTGGTTAATATAATCTCTTTTTCTTGTTAATATCGTTCAGTAAGAAATAAATCTAACTTATTAATCTACCTTTATTCATTCCATTTTCCTAGTCCCTCAATAAATTATGGTAGATGCAAACACGAATAAATATTAAACATCCAACACTATAACCGAAATTAGCTATTTTCTCCACCACAAATATCATAAGGCTCTCTGTATCACGGGTAACATCACTCGAATCTTGTTTGAAGCTTTTAGATGGTTGAGTACTTGAATTTTCATCCTCTTCAAACTTTCTTTTATTCGCAGAAGAAGAATCTTCACATTTATTATTTCTATTATCTTCACCCTCTTCTCAAACATCCTTGTTCGAATTATATTCAGAGTTATTATTATCACTATCACTATCACTATCAGTATCAGTATCACTAGCATACAAACCTCGATTTAAACATTCCTATCTTAATTCAGCATGACGAGTTTCAAGAAATTTAGAAAATAATTCAGTTCTCTCATCATTCTCTAAACTTCTGCTTAATTTTTCTCCTTTAATTGCCTCACGAATTTCAGAAAGAATTTCCTCATTACTCATTTTTGAAGGTTCTTGTATATCAGAATCATACTTAAAATCTGAAGGTTTAGATGGTGAAGAGACATTATCATTAGAAGGTGAAGAATCAGGACGAGAAACTTCTTGTACTTGTTGTGAAGATGATAAACTATCTCTATTATCTGAATCCACAAGGTTAATGTTATTAGAGTCCACAGAGTTAGTATTATTAGAGTCCATAGGGTTAGTATTATTAATGTTATTTCCCTCTGAACCATTATTAAAAACAAGAGGTAAATCCTCACCTTTTGGAGATAGATTATTCTCTTTTCTATCGACTAATTTATTATTAGTAGTTGAAAAAGATCTGTAAAAATTAGAACGTAACAAACTAAAAAGGTTAAGGAGCAATAATATACCAAAAGACAGTCTAAACTTAAAATAAGCAGATGATGAATATACAGATTTAATTTTGTATAAATTTGTTGAATTTAAATTCAACATTAATTTCAATATATAAATAATAAAACTTAATATTCTGAGATTTAATCAAGTTAATTTCAATTATAACCAGGAAGGACAGAGTGTAAAATAACCACTCTGTTTTGTAGTAATTAAAATAATAGGTAATAATGCCACTAAATAAAATTAATTGACACGACAAATTATCCTGCTATTACAGCTGCGTAGCATTCATTGCCGCCATATGAGATATTGAATCAATTGATAACTAAAGTCTTTTCCTTATAGAGCAGCTATATATATAGAAAGATAATACTTCATAAAAAAAATATTAAAGAATAATATATGATTAAACATAATGTGTTCAATCAAGCTACAAGAAAACTTTAGATAAAGTATTTTACGGGTGCGTACGGGTACGCAAACTCCCCTAAGCAGTCATACAAAAAGTTTACATTTCTCGGCTCACGAAGTATACTTGCGCCTTAATTAGGCAGCTCACGAAGTGTGCATGTTTGCGCCCGAAGTTGAAGTTGCCGCCCTAATTTAGTAAATCAAATCAAATATTATATTAAGGCGCAAGTTTTTAATGGTTAATTAGGTGATAAGAATATCCTTAAAGAATGAATATGGCACTAACTTAATTAGCGTGGGCACCACATTCAGAAAAAAATGCCACATTTTTATAAATTAAGCTACGTATAATAATAAGAATGCCACCCGAGATTATTACAAATAAACCAATGGCCAATAAGATAGTTTAATTCTCCTAAAAATAAACAAGAGAGAATTAGAAAGTTAAAGTTTCGAGTATTCTAAACAAACAACAGATAGTAAAGGAAAGCCGTAATACATATATTACACACCACATTCACCCTCAGAATATAACTTTAAAATTTTTAGGCACAAACACAACTTCGCTAATAATAAATTAGCTAACCTTCTATACACTTAGTTTATACATCATAGAAGAATACATATAAAGAGTAATAATAGATCTAAGTAAAGGCATACTTTTATAACTAATGTATATACGATATTGGTTCTCCCTCTTTTTTTATAAAGTACAGGTTAAACCGTAACGAATAATTAAAACATTCATTAACCTAATAACATCACATAAAACATAACAATCAGTACAAAGAGTTAAACCGTAGTATCGTGCATAACCATCACCATGATAAAATACACTAAAGCAGCTATCAGAGTTAAAATATTGTAAATTCCCTTACGAGACTCGCTCATAAGTTTTTAACAAGATCGCTATATTTTCTACCTAAAGCTTGACTACGTATTTTTTCTATACTTTCATGAATATATTTATAACCCTTAGAATTTCCTGCTTGGAGCTTAAGATTATATTCAGGTTTTAGTAAATCAATTCATTTTTGTTCACAATGTATAAGATTATCCGAAGTGCAATACTCGAGAATAACTAAAGAGAAATTATCCATACCATGTTTAGAAAGAGCTCTAACTATATATGTGCTAGTACGAGCAAGATAATACCAGTCTTGATAGTAATCACTTAATATCGCATATAATGGGTCACCACTACCAATATAATATTTACCATTTACATTATTAAATCAACAGTAAACCCCTATTTTCCCCCTTTATTATCTCTACGAATTAATTCACAAGATTCATGTCTAGCCGAATTTTCGGCTACGCTGTTCTAATACTTAATTCACTAATGTATGAAAGAGATATATCCCCCTTTACATGAAAGTTAAAGTTCTCTGAACTAAAGGATCTTTTTTTAGGTAAACCAAAAGCTATCGATGGCGCAGATAATAAAAATTTTCTTATTCGTAAATTTTTGCTTACTTTATTCGGTGCATAATCTACGTATAATAAAGAGAAGTAACAAAAACAAGAATAATATAAAATAAAGAATGTGGCACTAACAAAGTTAGTGCCACATTCAAGAAAAAAAAAACCATATTTTTATACATTAAGCAACGTATAATAATAAGAATGCCATCATTAATGCAAAACGGCCGCAATTAAAAACTTAACCAGATCCCCCTCACGGGGATCTCCCCACGCTACGCAGGGGAAGATCTCTTAAATACTATTATATATTTACCTCTATATGGCGTATTAATCCCTTTTTCTAATTGAGATTTTTCCCTACGAGATAAAGATTTTATATCCGAATTAATAGCTTTAGCTGCCTTACGAATAGATTCATAACTAGTAGTAAGTTTAGTATCAAGATCAGTGATTTCTACTTCAACACCTGGCTTTGAAAGTTTACTTCTATTTAATGCTGCATTTACCAGAGAATTTAAAGCTTCAGCCGTATGCTTTTTTCCATAGAAATTATTGTTAATACCCTTACGAGACTCGCTCATAACTTTTTTAACTTTATCTTTGTGTTTTCTACCTAAAACCTGACTACGAATTTTTTCTATGCTTTCAGGAGTATGCACATAACCTTTAGAATTTCCAGCTTAAGGGTTAAGGTTATACACAGGTTTTAATAAATCCATTCACTTTTGTTCACATAAAATAAGATCGTCTGAAGTAGTATATTCAAGTATAACCAAAGAAAAATTATCCATACCATACTTAGAAAGAGCCCTAACAATGTATGTACTAGCACGAGATAAATAGTATCAGTCCTGGTAATAATCACTTAATCTAGAATAAAGTGGATTACCACTACCAATATAATATCTACCATTTATATTATTAAATCAACAATAAACACCAATTTTTCCATTATTATCCTTACGAATAAGTTCACGAGATTCTTTGGGATTTTCGTAAGTTTTAATACCTAATTCACTAATAGATGAAATTGAGATACAATTAGTGTTATCCTTTATGGCTGCGCCGGAACCACCTAAGCTAAATGATCTTTTCTTACACAAACCAAATCTAAACGAAGAAAAACCCCTTTGTCAACGACGCAGACAATAAAAGCTAGAATTATATAAAGAGTGGGACAACACCAAATAAGGAATTTCCTTTTGAGTAGTCCCACTAAAGGAAATATTACAATCCATAAAAATTAAGCAACGTATAAAAGTAAAAATGCCATCCGTGCGGGATCTTTGTATCTTATAAGATACGAGGCGATCTTATCCCTACAACCTTTAAAGTTTATTATGAATACAAATAAAGTAACATTTAATATAGAGAATTAAAGGTTTGTATTTTCATACAGGGCCAGACTATATCTTAAGCTATAAATTTTAAAAGCTATAAATTTTAAAGCCGACTCCCGTCTAGTCGTTGAACTGCATACAGGCCTTTATCTATGTAGATAAAGACTTATGTACTTGGCTGCGGATTGCCCATTTAAATTTTATTCATATTAAGTGATTTTACCGTACCGCTAGTCATTACCTGCGCCCTATAACTATTTCTAGATATAGTTGGTTACTTAATCTTTAGGGTATTCCCGCAATTTGAGAATCTTGCTTGTATTGCTACTATGCTTATCATAACAAACAAACTAGCTTAGGGTTTATCCTAAACTTTTATTAACCTTGTAAGGGGGGCTCCTAAAACCCCTCTTTGGATTAATGCAAATAAACCAGTAGCTTGTCGCTGGTTATAAGATACCCACATTACCTAATCCTCATATTACAACTTTAAAGTTTATAATATTACATTTTGCTAGCATACCATAGAATGGAATGTTCACTGCACCTAATGAGAAATTAAGTATCATTTTTTATACCTAGTTTATACAACATAGATGAATGCATATACGGCGCTACAATAGATCTAAGTAAAGCCATACTTTTAGAACTAATGTATATACGATACTGGTTATCTCTTTTTTTTTGTAAAGTACAGGTTAAACCGTAACGAATAATTAAAACATTCATTAACCTTATAACATCATGTATAGTATAACAATCAGTACAAAGAGTTAAACCGTAATCTCGTGCAGAACCGTCCCCCATGATAAGATGCGCTAAAGCTACCGGAGTTAAAATATTGTAAATATTTAAAGGAATTATCTTTTTATCGTTAATAGTAAACATAGAATAAATTTCACTGATACAAGGTAAAGCCCTAGTATAGAACTCTAAAGCCATAGTCTCCTTACCAGCTCTTTTTCCCTTAACTAAATAAGGTAAGCTAGAACAATAGTGAGCCAAATAAGAAAACACAAACCAGACATACCCCGATTTGTCTAAAGACTGTTTAAACCGAAAATATTTATTAATACCTCGAGCTGAATATGCCAACCTTCCGTCTGATAAAACAATACCTATTATTACGCTATAACTAAAAGGGGTAAATTTAACCATATCTCTCTCCTTAATTGAAAACGCGCTACCTATTGTGCTATATAAATTACACCCTCAAACCACTAAAGCTAAACTATTAGAATACCCCGGGTTTTTAAATAAATAAAACTTACCTAACTCTGTTTTAGTTAGTATACCTTTATTTATAACTCTAAGTATATGCTGCATATTCTTGTTCTTACTTAATTCACTATCAGAAAAAATTTTACACCTATGGGGAGTTAAAGTTCGACCTAATTCAACTAAACTATCAAAAACATAAGCTAAGGTCATATCTGTATTATAAACAAAGAATTTTTTTAAAGGTAAATCTTGTACATTTAAACCTCGACCACCAATACAAGAATTAGACGGAGAATTTTCCACCTCTTCAAGTGTTATTAAATATTGCCCTTTATACAATGAAATTAATCCAATTTTAACACGAGATATAATATGACAATTAAGAGATTTTACACTCACGTTTAGAGCAATAGCTGCTTTTCGAATAGAAGGATAATTAGTAGTCATATTAGTCTTATTATCAAAAACCTTTATTACCTTCTCTTTTTTTATACGGCTGCGCCCTAAACAAGAAGATAAAAGTATACCCTCAGGGCGTAGCCATCCTGAGTCGTACGTTAAAGTAAAAAAAGAAAGTACATTGCCCACAATATTTATTATTATTGTGGACAATGTATTAATTAAATAATATTCATAATAATTAAAAAAATCTAAGCAACATATAAAAGTAAAAATGCCATCCAAACAAGGATCTTTAGCCTCACCTAAAAAAAAAGGATAGGAAATATTTTTAAGGGAGACTTAGGCGATCTTTCCCAAACTTTTATCTAAAAACCCACTTTATGCAATTTCACACAAATTAGATTTTATTTAAAAAAGTCTACTAAAGGCATAAACCTTAGAGTCAGTGTTTTCACACCAGGTTAGACTATATCTTAAGATAATATAATAAAAAGCCGATTTACGTTTAGTCGTTGAACTGCATACCTCCTTTTACCTTCGAGTAAATTAAAGGTAGGTACTTGGCTGCGGATTACCCATTTTATTTAATACATCAATTTCGATTTTACCATACCACGAGTCATTACCTGTGCCACAAGATGTGTTACCACTTTTGTTTGGTTGAAATTGTTTTAGGATGTTCCCGCAATTTGAAAATCTTGCCTATTTACACTACCATGTTGCTTAGAGAAAGTGTAAATTGACTAGCCTAGAGTTTATCTAAACTTTTATTAACCTTTAAAGGGGTTCCTAGCGCCCCTCAAGGATTAATGCAAAAAGCCCCGTAGCCTCACTGAAGGCGAACCCTAAAATTGCGTAAGAAAATAATTGTCCTGTCTGCGAGCTTGCGCCCATAGAAAGAAAACCCCTTCTTTAGCTATGTTCGCCGGCGTAAACATACTTCGTTGGGCGACCCTGGGAACTCCTCGAAATGAAGTCCCATTTATAATAAAGCGCTAAAACGATAAAAAAAAAACAAAACTAAACAATTTCTATTTTATACTTTTTTTTATATAACTTAGAACTATCTGCTGCTTTATCTTTTATCCCTTTATTATCAATCCCAATTTCACGTGTCACCTCTCTCATAGAATTGTAAATTTTAACTTCACCAGATAGTATGTCAGTTACACGAACGCTAAAACCACCTTTTTTAATCGATCCTGCTTCTTCAATTAAATCTAAAAACTCTGAAACAGATAATATATTATGCTCTGCTCCTTCAAGTTCTTGAGTGGTAAAAAGAAACAAATCTTTATATCAACCTTGAGATCTAGCTACTAAATTAGAATAGAATGATTTACCTTTTCCTACACTTAAACCCACAGCCCTAGTAGTAGGAAACTTTTGTACAAGAATCATATTATCCTCCTCTTTTCTATAAACATAAACTTGACTAGATAGTTTATCTATATGCTTTTGAGTTACCTCAGGAGTTCATAAAATACCTGGAGTAACTATTAATTTTCTATTAACAGTTGGCTTAAGTTTAATAATTAAGTATTGTTCAAGTAAAGTTATAAATTGACCTTTAGATAACCCTTCAGGTATAACAGTATCATCTCTTATTATAACTAGTTCTACTTTACCTTTATCTCTTAAAGATTTTACAAAAGCACCTGTTGCAGGATCAGATCCTCTAGCATGAATCTTAATCCTATTAACTAAATGAACACTTTGACCTACATAACTATCAAGGCTCTTTATTCCAGTAATAGGTGAGATACTAAAATTTAACCCAGTAATTATATAACAACCATTAAGTTTGTTTTTTGTACTATAATGAGTTGGTCCGACTAGTTCACTAAATTTCATTGACTCTTTAGTTCCAACTAAAGGTAACGGAAGTATAACTCGTTCCTCATATAATTTTTTTATTAATGCTAAGTGAGCTTCAGTTATAAAACTTGGTTGAGGAAAGCAAAGTACTTCTTTTAAAATTTCGAGACTTGGTCCTTTATATTCTTTAAGATGTTTAAGAATAATATTATGTTTTCTGTATTGATCTTGAAGATCTTTTTTTCAATCGCTTTTAGGAACAATTGAAATAGTACCATAATATCTCACTGAGACTAAAGATTTAATCTTAGCTTGATCTAATGAGGATAAATTCCTGTAAAACATTGACGAATTATTGGCTAACGGAACAAATAGACTAAAATTAATAAAAGCGATCGGACAAACCTTCGCAGCTATTCTTATTGTCACCTGTCACAGTAATGCGAAGGGTCAGATATAATAAGCAAGTTCGAAAAAAATAAATAAGATAAAATCACAGGTTAATAGTGATATTTTTGCAGGTATCTTATTTATTATGTAAAATTTGAAATATAATAAATACGTTGATAAAAGTTTTTTCATGTTTAAATTTAAAAAATAATAAGACTTAATCTAAAGTGCTACCTACAAATGGCAGGTAGAAATAAATATTAAGGAGTGTTTAGGAATAGAATAAATCAGGGTTTTTTTAAATAAAGTTCAATCGGGTACACATAGTATAGAAAGTTTAGTTTAATATCCAAACACACTTCAAAGCTAATTCTCACAGCTAAGAGAAATTGATAGTTAATGATTAAAGCCTGCTACAACATAATCACACTAATCGCGACAAGATAAATTAATTATATCTTAGTATATAACTAGCCCTATTTACAGCGGGTTATCTTGACTAAATCTCTGCCCTAAGTTCACAATACTGAAAGAATTCACCCCTTATCTGAAGCAGTTTAAAACGATAATAAATCAAATATATTTTGTTAAAAGCCTCCTCAACGTAAAAAAAGGCACTTTCAGAACTCCAGCTATGCCTTAATAGGTAACATTCCTAAGAATCTTAGTTTATTATCAAAAATTAATAAAATTATACTCTTAAATTCACATAATACTTATTTGGCTAAAAAACAAATCCGAGATATTAACATAATATTAAATGACGCCTTGTAAAAAAAAAATAAAGACAGGAGGGACTCCCGGCATAATAAATTATGCCGGGAGTCCCGAATCTCCTAATTATATCAAGAAAGCTAATATACCTAAATTGAAATAATGGAAAGGGGTATAATAATAATAATAATAAAACTAAAGCTACGAGCGTTCTAAGCAACATATAGTAATAGGAAAGCCATCATTAAAGCAAATAACCCCGTCGCTTCACTAAAGGCGAAACCTAAAATAGCGTATGAAAAAAGCTGTGCTCTTAATGACGGGTTTCTAGCTACACCTAAAATTAATGCCCCGAAAACAACACCGATACCTACACCGGCCCCTATTAAACCAGTAGTAGCTAGACCTGTACCTATTATTTTAGCAACTTGTATCATCTTTTTTAGGTGATAGAAATAAATCTTAATATCTAGAGACTTTCTCATATTAACTATAATTGTAACTAGGAAGGATAGAGTGATATATAACCACTCTGTTCTGTAGTAATTAAAATAATAGGTAATAATACCACTAAATAAAATTAATTGACACGACAAATTATCCTGCTATTACAGCTGCGTAGCATTCATTGCCGCCATATGAGATATTGAATCAATTGATAACCAAAGTCTTTTCCTTATCAAGCAGCTATATATAGAAAAATAATACCTAAAAAAAAAAAAAGAATAATAATAGAAAATATTATCTTATCTACTTAAAAAATTATAATAAGTGGAGTATCGCCTTATGAGGACTATCCTCCTGTCATGCTAACCAAGAATAAATCAGTGAATTAACCAACTATAATAGATATTAAGAGAACCATCAAAAAAGGATTTAATAATTTACCAAGTGCATACAAGACTCGAACTTGTACCATAACGACCGTAGCGTTAGGTTCTACCATTAAACTAATGCACTGTATGCAGCAGACTTCTGCAAAAATACTATGCAGAAGCCTGCTGCAAATAAATATATACTATAATTTAGACCCCTAATTAAATATAATAAATCAAGCTAAACATCGAAATCACCTTAATAATCAAAACTAGAACTGGTAGCTATATTCACGGCGACTACTTCGGGCGCAAGCTCTATTTATGGTTTCACCGCCCTCATCTAAATCTTGTAAAAAAACATTAAATTGAATCCTACTCTCCACTTATATATGTATAGCATAATCAAAGAGTGGACATGGGTGGCCAGAGGCCAAAAAATTATTGCTATCATTATTTGTTCATAAAGATAAATAATAATATTATTATATTTATTATAGAAATGCGGATAACTAAAAGACTAGACATAACTATATTATTATGATTAAACCTAATAGATTCAATTCTTACTATATAAATTAGCATAAAAGAAAAAATATTGTTCACCAGGTCAAGTAAGAAACTTTTCAAGTAAAATAGATTCGATAACAATAGGCATGTGAACTGCAGTTTAACTTAATAAAAATAATAATAACAACAAATTAATTATTATTTTGATTAATTTCTTCTAATCTGTCTAAAACATCTAACCTATCAGATCTAAGTTCCTGAAACTTACGTCTACTTTCTAAAATTTTTCGTGTATTTTCTTAAACTATTTCTTTATGTTCCAAACTAGCCTCAGAAAAAACCTGAAATAAAGCTACACTAGATTTAGGCACAATATACTTTATAATTTTACTAAGAATAAAATAAGTTTCTTTTAACTCAGTATTTTTTATAACTATATTATCTAATTTAGCTATTGTTTTGTCTGTTGAAGATAACTCGTTTTCTATATTATATAAACGTTTAGATAAACGTTGAGCTTCTGTTAAAGAGGTATCATTAGATCTTACAGAGTCAGAGTCAGAATTAAACGAATTTTGAGTAGATAATCCGTGCGTAGTTATATTTTGATTACCTAACGATTGCCCATTATTATCTTCTAATAGCTATAATGGCAAAAGTAAATGTTACTTCATTTATAAAATAAAAAGGTACTAATTGAAACATATTTTTGAAAATTTTCAGATTAAATACTTAATTAATTTAGAGTATTCGCCTTAAGTATTTAAGGAAAAGAAAAAAAATATAAATTAACTTACAAATATAACGCAAAAAAGAAAAGCATACACCGGGCAATATAACCAGTCAATTTTGATATAGTAGCAGTTGAACGTAAATTCACGCTAATAAGAAAGTATATATCTACAAAAAATAATCTGTACACTAAGAAAAAACAATAACATTAAGAAAAGACAATAACACTAAGAATATGAACTTGAAAATATATAACCTTTATAAAGTTTTCCTGTGTTTAAATTCTTAGCGATAGTTTGTCTAGACACTTTAATATCACTAAAAAGTGGGCGCAGCTCCAACAGTAAAGCTACTAAATTGAAAAAATTTACCTAAAGCTACCTTCTTTCACTGTTAAAGGAATCGTTAAAGAATTTACTTTTAAGAATTTTTCAGTAATGAATCTACCCTTTAATCTATTATACTTTGTTTGTTTAATTGCAATTAAACTATTTAATTCTAACCCTTTGACTACCCAGAGTTCGTTGAGACTGAAGGGGCAGGAATTATTTTTAATTTTTCAAACTACTCTAGTGTAATAGATACTCCTTAATTAGCCAAGAGATTATTTACTACTTGATAAGTAATATCCTTATAACTATCTTATGTTTTACTCCTGAGAGAACCCTATCAGGACTAAGCTACGCACCAAGAGGGAAGAAGTTGTACACAAATATCTGTACTCACTCCGTCATAAAACGAAAGTTCAGATAAGGTTTATTTAAAAGTAAACCGAAATATCGACTCTCGAAAAAAGGGTGAACTTTAACTATTTGTCTACAACTACACATTTTCACAAGAAATTTTGGTTGGGTACTTCGGGTTATCGAAGTACCCTTTAAGTGTTATAAATATATGCATAAGGCAAATATTATTTATTGTTCACTTAATCATGTTAAGAACTTTTCTAGCGAAACTGATTCAATAACAATGGGCATACTAGAATGTAAAATTCCGCAAATTTCTGAACATTGACCGTAAAAAACACCTTCTCTGTTAATAAATACAGATACTTGATTTAATCTCAAATCTACCCTTTTGCCCTGTGTACTTATAGGGACGAGTTAGGGTACTTACCCCTGAATAAAGCTAATTCAATAACGTCACATTATCCATTTAACAGATAACTTCTACCTACAACTTGTGTATTTATTATAAATAGGGAGGAAATACCCTCCCCCTTCTAAAGGAAAGCTTGCGTAGAGCTAGATCCTTATTAATTCGTAAATGTTGATGATTATGATGACGATGGACCCTTACCAGTAATAGTCCCTGTAAATTCATCTTGGTAATAAAACTCATAGCGACCTTTATATAACTTAGTAGGGTTCATGTATTTTTTTACATATCCTGTATCCGTAAGAGCGTTTCTACCTAAATACCTTGACATATCTGATACTGTATTAAAAACTAAAGCACTTTTATTTAATACATCAACTAAAACAATAGATCTAGATCCCCCTCACGGGGATCTCCCCACGCTACGCAGGGGAAGATCTACTAGATTTTTTTCGTTCACTAGGTCGAGCAGCTATCCGTCCTATTATATCCGATTTTCAATCAGGGTTCATGACAAAATAAACAGGTGTTTTATCTTGCCCCACTACCACGGGACGTTCAAGATTAATATATCTACTAATATACCTACTATCAGATTTACCATCCAGACTCTTGGCAGCTTGGCTAGGATTATCATAAATACCAAAAAGAGACTTTTTGTCTAATAAAAGAGCAAAAAGTTTACCTTTTGCCAAAGCATCTAAATCAACTCCTGTTATAGCCATCACTCGATCTGTAGTAGTATAACTAGGGGAATCTTATGATAAAGGCTTAGAAGGATCTACTAAGTAAATATCCATCTCTAAAACAGGGCTATATATTGTGAAATTTTTCAAATTAATGTACCTATCTAAAGTAGTTTTAGGAATTCCTAATGAAACAGCCGCTCTGTTCTTTGACGAAAATTTCATTAAAAATTGGGTATTATCACCCACTCTTACCTCTATAGGTTTAGAGCCATCATTCATTAGATAAGCACTTTTTTCCCAATTACTAAAAGGAAATACAACAGTATAGCTACTATTTAATTTGGGTCTAAACTCAGTTAATAAAATTTGTTCGTATAATCTAGCCTCAAATTGTGTGAATGATCGTAATATAAACAATGATTCTAAGCTTAATTCTTGTTCGGGATTTTGCTTAGTAAAGTTGTTTATATAATTATTAGTAATTATAAGAGGAATTCAAATAAAATTATGTCAGCCATGTTTTCGAACTGAAAGGTATAAAGAATTATAACCACCCCTTTCAGGTCTGCTACTGTTAACTTTATGCGCCTTATAACGAGTATTTAAACAAACAGCCGATCCTACATAGTAATCACCAGTCTTTAAACACAAAAAAGCATAACAACCTGACTTCCCTGTATACAAACTAGGATGTCCTTGTTTATCCTGACCATCTACCCCATAACCTAAAAAATCTCTTTTAGCTATTTCTGGCAGCGAAACAGCCGTATTTTTATCTAAGGACATTAAATGTAAGCAATTATTTTGTATATATAGTTTTACAACAGGATCGGTAAGACTATTATACATTCTTAATAATACTTGATAACATTCTTTGATATTAATAGTAGTGTACAAGTGTAGATTTTCAGGCAATGAAGGAAGAAAATCCAAAAGACTATCTAAATTTGACCTCTTCTGTTGTTTAAGAGAAGATGAAGATGTACTAAACACCCGTGAAAAAAAAGGCGAAAGGCTTACTGCTCCGGCTACACACCTCCTATTAATTAAAAATAAAATACCACCCCCTTGTAATATAAAAGTATCTACGCTAATACTTTTAGCTATAAAAACACCTTCTCTGTTAGGATAAACAGATACTTGATTTAATCTCAAATATATCCTTTTGCCCTATATAAGTAAATATATTTATAGGAACGAGTTAGGCTTATCCCTAAATAATAAGTGCATAAAAGAAGATAGCACAAATTATCCATTTAACGGGTAATAAACTATACTTATTTCTAAGTCTTATCTCGGGTTTATCTTTTTCACTTGAAAGCTAAAGGTAGCTATAGAGTATAATATAATATGAGCTTGCGCCCCATTTACAAACGAATTTTCAAGCTCCTCACAGGGTAAGCTTAGGTTGATAGAAATATTATCCTGTATCCTTTCGGATAGGGTCTGACTATATCTTAAATTAATTAGCAAATATTTAATATATAATGCTAAAAACCAACCGCCGTTTAGTCGATGAACTGCACACCTTAAATTAAGAGCTAGCCGTTAGGCCATTGACCAATTTTCATCACTGGCTTAATGACTGAACTTATTCTCATATATTTAGCATTAATATTAAGGTGTTTGGCTGCGGATTACCTATTTCCTTACGTGCATCTATTTCGATTTTACCATATCTCAATTCATTACGTGAGCCATAAGATATGTTAACACTCTTACTTGGTTGAAACAGCTTTAAGGCTTTCCCGCAATTTGACGATTTAGTGTAGGGAAAATAATATTATTCTCTCCCACAACCAGGCATATTAATATAATGGGATCCTCAGTCCCACTTCTACCTGGATAGGCATCACACTTAATACCTAACGAAGGACAAGCAAAAGAATGAATAACGTCCCCAGCAGTAATAATAAATCTTACATGTGTAAGCTCAGGAAGAATTACCCGGTTATCTACTTCTAACATTCTTAATCTTCCTTCTTCCAAGTCAGAGTCTGGTACTATATACGAATCGAATTCTATAAATTCATCACTTGAATCTAAGAAATCAGGGTATTGGTAACTTCAATATCATTGGTGACCCTCTGCTAAAACTGACATTGAAGGATCACTCACTTCATCCATTAAATATAATAATTTAAAAGAAGGGAAAGCAATTAACATAAGTATTACTGCTGGAGTGATAGTCCAGATTAACTCTATAAGTGTCTTTAAATTGGACTATACCTTTATTCAGCCCTGCTTTGCAGAGCCAGGTTTCACAACCTGGCCCGAAAGATTAACTGAATATTTCACGTTTAGTCTCTTGGGATAACCTACTCATAATAAAAGTGTACTAGCAAGGCAGCTAAAAAATAAGCTGCTAGCATGTATCATGAATTATTATTTTGGTTTCCTGCTAAGATTGCTCATTGTTACATCCTTTCCTTTACCGTAATTTCTGAGCTCAGCGCCAGCCGAACCAGCTTTTTTTTTTATGTAAGCCTCCTTATGGCTAGCTTGCTTAGATTTTTAAAGTAAAGGTCGCTTTTCATACAGCGAAGAGCTTTCACTGATAATCAATATTTTATACCCCGGCGCAAGCTCGAGTGGGACCTAAAAGGATCCTCAGGGAGGTTTACTTCCTTGCATTGCTACTCATACGTAACCAAGAAAGATAATTATAGTATCAAAGGCTTTAGAGGGTTCCAGCATATAGTGAAATTAAACTCTTAGTTATTCTAATATTATTTTTTTTTACTTAAGGTGGAGGCGGCTTAACCGCCTCCATCTAAAATTATAAGTCTACACAAAAAATTAGGAAGCTGCCGAAAATTTGTATCTATCTTTAAAGACAGCTCCCGAATTCATATATCGTATAATAGTACTTTTACTAATTCCTAAAAATAGACCAGCTCTTCTCGCTGAAACAAAACTACCTATTAGCTTAAACCCGTCAGATGAACACTTTTCGTAAATATTCACCGGATTACCAAGTTTAGTACTTTTTAATAATTTTGTCTCTTCGGAGAACTTTCTACCGAGCGACTTTTGTCTAATTAGCTCTTTAGTTTCTTCACTATGAAATTTACCGAATAGTGGATTAAGCTCACCTGATCTGTTAGAGCTCATTAGTTTTTTAGTTTCCTCACTCATTGTACGACCAAACCAGTAAGCTTTATTACCAGTATATACTCCTTTTAAAGCCTTACTAATTTTGTCTTTAATTTCCTGAGATCGGATTAAACCTTTAGAGCTACCACCCGCTATTTTTTGAACATTATACTCAGGATTTAGAGTATCTAAATAATATTGTTCTCTAGTATCTAAGTCTGATTTATCACAATATTCTAAAATCGAAATAGAAAAGTTTGAATATCCATATTTAATTAAAGCTCTACATATTACAAGCTCATTACGCCTTGTAATATAGCTTAAATTGAAATAATTAAGAAATCTTTTTCGTAAATCTACAGATTGTCCTACGTAAATATTACCTGTTAGTTTATTAGTTAACATATAAATACCAGTTCTACCTTTGTTATCTTTTAAGATTACCTTTTGCATTGCAAAGGCATCTTCATAAACAACAGCCGGGATTAGCTGATCATTCTTAGAATTACTATTACTTTTACTATTTGAGGCTCTTGAATCACTATCAGTAGAATAAACACGGCGATTAAAAAAATAAGAATTAGCTAGAGAAAGTTTATAAGAAAAGAAAAGACTATATTTAGGATATTTAAACATAACTTGATTAGAACACTTTAGAGCAGGCACACTTGTTGTTTCAGTACCGTGATTTAAGTATTTGTGTGAGATAGGTGATTTTGTAGCCACATAATTTCTTATTATAGATAATAAGATTCACCCTACACTAAATAATATAATAACTAAGTAATACATTATGTTGTCATGTAATTCAACCAGACCTTCCATCTGAGGTGTGGCACTATCTTGAAAATATATACCTCATGCACTAGGAGCGTCTAATTTAATATTAAAAGCATTTAAAAACAGATTCATTTTTATTTTATATTTTTGTCTATATTTATTTATTACTTGATAAATCTTTTATTACTATTATTTTATATATAGACCTTAAGGAATAACATCTTTTTTTAGCTCAGGTATGTTTAAATAAAACCATACTAAGCTATATTAAGCTAAATTACCGAGTGGAATGCTACATATCCCCTAAAAATCTTCTCTTAGCGTAGCTAAGATACATATATAATCTACCTGGTTAGGATATCATTCAATATCCCATGAAGAACGCAAAAAATTGTATAACAAATACCCGCCCGCACACCCTACCTTTACAATAATAAGAAAACTTACGGGATTAATCCTGTAAATTACTCCTACTCTACTATTAACAATCTTAATCATCCATTCACCTGGTTAGAATCTGGTACATAATATGAATATCTACACACGCAACTAAAAGGTAATCTAGTAAGGGTAAAGATCACTTAAATATCTAGAGTCAAGGACAACCGAGAAACTTGACATTAAAGAATCGCTATGCATCCTTAAAATGTAATATATACAAGAAAGAAAATTATTAAGTTAAGTAAGTATAACAATTTAACTGATGGTAAGAGGCCAGAGGTCAAAATAGCAAACAAAACAGAAATATTACATAGTTTATCTACCTCTATTCATACCTGATTTGATTTGACGAATTATTTCTAATCCTTCAGGAGTTTTATGGTCTCCTTTTTGCATCATTTCAGCTACTCTGCATCAAGCTTGAAAGTCAAAAAACTTAACACCTCGAACCAGATATTTGTGGAAAAACGGTATGATTTTTCCTTCGATATCGGTAAAACTAGTGCAATAATAATCACCACTATTTAGTTTTTCTCCCCTAGATTTGTAATAACCACACCCGAAGAAATTTACAAAACTACCCATTAATTGATCGTCACGAGAATGTTGGCTAATGTAAAAGGCAAGATACGTTTGGAACCCCACTTTGGATCTAGGAGACGCTTTTATACCTAATTTAAAACACCCTTCCCCCGAAGTAAACCCCGCTACTCATTCACAATCAGAAGCAGATAGAATACTTAAAGGTAAGTCTACTACTGTAGGTCTAATGACAGGCGTAATATTAGGGAATTCTGATCTTAATACTTCAGTTAACCCTCAATTTATCGAATAACGTAAATTAACTATACTTTGAAGTCCTGCTTCAGTAAGATGTTCACCACGCTCCATAATTAAAGCAACTTCTTTTCAAAGTAGATAATCAGCTAATTTTTTAGTTTTCAACGGATAATTGTCAAAATGAGGTAAGACTTTAAGTATAATTTCACTTAACGAACTTATTATGATAGCACACGCATCTGGTCCTTTTCGCTCTATTCTACCTACACCAAAATAATCTCTTATTGCTTCTACAAGATTTTGATCTTTTCTATGTAATTTAATTTGAAAGACGAGTTCTACATTTCAACCAACAACATACCCTTTAGTTTTTTTCTCATAATAACCATAAAAGAAGCTTCAGCATCAGTGAACCCTGTAATAAATCAAGGATCTATATGGTTATTAGTTAAAGTATTAACTTGAGTTTTGGTTGAAAACCCTCTACTACTATTGCTCTGAAGCATTCTACGAACTCCTACACTATTAATTAAAGTAGAACGGACACGAATAGAAGTAGACTTTTGTATACTTATATCTTTACTTAGTAGAAATGATAACAAGTAACAAGATAAGACAATAACTACAATAATTGTATGTACATAAAAGCTTCCTATAAATCCACCTAACATATCAAAAAGGTGACAAGTTAGAAGAGGAGTAGCACTATCTTGAAAATATATACCTCATGCACTAGGAGCGTCTAAATTAATATTTAATTTATTTAATAAATAATTCATATTTTTTTATAGGATTGTCTATATTTATTTACAACTTTGATAAATCTTTTATTACTACTATTTATATATAGACCTTAAGGAATTACATCAATTTGGGCTGCGAACCCTGCAAGCGACTCTACAGCTAAATTAATTAGGCAACTTCGGGCGCAAACATGCATACTTCGTGAGCTGCCTAATTAAGGCGCAAGCATACTTCGTGAGCCGCCCCATTAATATACTACAATTCTTCGGTTAAATAAATTTAGCTAGGTGATATAGGAGAGAAAACCAATAATATTATATTAAGCAGTTATAATCCAAAACTGATATTATTCTACCATATCTCTCCCCGTAAAGAAGGGTATTCCTGCTATTTTATATAAGAGTAATAAAGCAGCCACACTTCGTCTTCGTACTTCGTACACTTTAAAAAGATTATAAACTAAATTATTTTTTAGGTGCATTTAGTCATTCCGAGATCTTCTTCTTAAATAATAATTATCATATACAAAGGCTTTTTTAGCTACGAGATATTGTTTAAAAACTAATTGTATAAACTCAAAATTTTTGTACATTGGATCATCACGAAGCTCTTTATAAAGAAGAGGTTCGAATGTGTTGATTTCCTTAGTTGTGACATTTCTAAGTCCGTAAGTTAGCTTAAAAACTCCTTAATACAAGCTTTAAAATCACATTTGGAAGATAGTTTTTCAACATCGTCATAATATTTTTACAATATTTTCTAAATTTTTTATTCATTTGCTCCAAGGGATTACGGGAACTCCGATAAAAATAGAACTCTAATTTTAACAATAAGTTTAATTCAACTCATTCTATTCTTATTAAAAACATTCAAAACTTAAATTGATTTTTAAGAAGAATTCAAAAAAGATGTTTTTCATGATCCTTATTATCTACAAGTAAAGTTAAAAAAACTTCAGAAAACTATTTATAAAAGGGGTAACACTAAAGAATAGTTAGTTTCAAAAATTTCAATAAAGCTTTTAGCTTATTATTTACCTTAGTAACTACTGCAAGATCTATTTTAGACTTTATCAATCCAGAACCTTGAACTTTATTAGTACCTCCTTCCTCGATGTTAGGTAGTTGTATTTTACCTTCTTCTTAACAATCGCCCAACATATAACCTATAAATGCTTTGTATCCATCTATACGAAGTTTAAATTCTTCGTAGAAAAGTATAAATTATGCAATTATATATCCAAAGCCACCGCTAAAAATAGCAAATAAAGGAAAACCTATATAAATAATAAAAGTTGTTATCGTTATACTAATGGTAAAGATGCAAAGAAAATATGTTAAATTCATATCACTACCTTTATTATTTAAGTATTGAGTAGACTTTACAACTATAAATGAAATTAACCTTGATAATATAATTAGTGGAATTGTAGTTATTGTTGAATAACTTTCCGTAAGACCTTCTATCATTATATATTTAAACCTTTTAAAGAACCTGAAAACAATAATGCAAAAAATAAAGTAATAAGCAAAGAAACTAGTAATTATTTTATTATTCTTCTTTTATTTTTAGAAATTATACTAAATTTGCTTAAAAATTTTCTAGTTGAATATAATCTTTTGAAAGTACCTCCAACATATCCTACTAAAGGATAAGTGTGGAGAAGACGGATATTTTTTATTCTGTCTCCTCCATAATTACGAGTAGAAGTATACTTAAATCCTCGTACTATTTTTTTCTATGAATGATATATTAATAGTAGAGTTAGTACTGCTTGAAAAATCAGTATTCTGTTTACTCTCGATTTTAAGTGCTCCTTTTCCAAGCTCGTAAACAAATCCTAAAGTAATTAATACCAAAAAGATTAATACGACTATTAAACCGTAAATCTCATTATTAGACTGACTTACTGCAAAAGGAAATACTAAAGTAATTTCCAAATCAAAAAGCAAAAAACATAAACCAAATATAAAAAATTTTACATTAAATTGAGATCTATTTTGCCCTAAGAAACTGTGAAACCCACATTCGAAACTAGAAAATTTTTCGGCATATGGATTATGAGGAGCAAATAATAAATTTAATACTAAAAATAAAACAGCTATAATATTAACAAATAATATAAATAACGTCATTGAACTCATTTAAGAATTAAATAAAAATTGTACCAATATGGTCAAGGATATTAATAATTAATTAGTTAGTAGACGAAGTCACCTTAACTAAAATTAATCTTTCAATATATTACTATATTGTTCAGACTATGTTATCACTACTTAGTTTTAATTAACTGACGATTATTAGAGATCAGATATGATACTCACTATCAGTAATGTCATATTAATAGGTAAGTAAGTGTTGGATCTTTATATAGGATTATTGTTAATTTTACTCACCTAATAGTCGTTGAACGTATTTATCTTATATATTTAGAGTGAATACTTTTAATTATAAATCTCTTTAATAATAAAGCTAAGATAAACTTCGCTGCAAATTATCAAACAAACATCGGGGTGTTGATATTCTTGCAATTAATCCAATGTTTTTGAAAAATTTACCAATAATGGGTAAATTTTTTGGGCAATCTATTGCATCTCGGCTAAGTACTATAAATACAAATAGACCTTGACCACCTTTCTAAGTAAAGTTGGCTTCTTTCCTCCTTAAGCTGCAGCCACCTAAAATTTATCTTAATGTATTCATACCGGATTTTATATCACGAATTTTCTCAACTCCGTCTTCGGTTAGATGAGCCTTAGATTTAATTAATTCAGCTACTCTAGCTCAGTCTTCAAAATCCTCTTTTTTAACACCTCTTATCTTATGATCGTTAAAAAATGGAAGTATTTTATCTGAGATATCTGAATATTTTCTAACAACAAATACCCCCGACCCTAACTTGCTCTTTCCACTATGGTAATTGAAAAGACCACACCCAAAAAAAGGAATAAATGACCTTAACAATAACTCATCTCTCAAATGTTGAGATACCTTAAAGCTTAATGAAACCCCATCCAATTTATCTTTACCATATTTAGAGATTTGAACTAAAAAACAACCCTCACCTGAAACAAAACCAGCCATCCATTCAGGATCAGGGATAGTAATATCTTCTAACATAGGTCTAGATACAGGGATAGTATTAGGGAAAATAGTCTTCAAAGAATCAGATAAACCTAAATTTATCGCGCTACGAATATTAACAATTTCTTGTAATCCCTTAGCTGATAAATGTTCCCCTTCAACTACTTTATGGATTATTTGCTTAAATAATATGAAGTCGGATCTTTTTTTACTTATTAAAGGATAGTTATCGAAATGCAAAACGATTTTTAAGATTTCATCCAAAGATCTCACCAAAAACTTTGAATCTTTACTAGTAATATATATATTACCTATACCTCCAAAATAATCTTTAATCCCATTTAATAATAAATTATCTCTTGAGTGAACTTTTATCTGGAATAAGGGTCGGATATATCACTTACCGTTGGGATTTTTTTGAAACCCAACATTGAAACAACCTTCTGCATCTGTAAAACCCGTAATAAATCAAGGTGAGATAGGGAGAATCTTATTATGTTTCGATGAATACCTCAGTTTTTGTTGTGGAATGATTGAATATAATCGTGACGTACACACAGCACTATTTTTATAAACAAAGGCAATCAAACCACGAGTACGTAACAATCGATTATATACACCAAAGAGTTGAGAATGAAAACTAGTTAGATAAGAAGTATATGATACAGTCCAGGCGACAGCGCACCCTAAAAGCTTGCGCCCCAGGGAATTTGTATTTGATAGTAGTAATAAATTACGAGCAAAGTGCTTCTTAACACATAAGAAGAATAGGAGGATAAAGGTACCCATACTTAATCATTCTTTGTTCATAAAGATAAATAAAACTATTATTAAACTTATAATAGAAATGGTAATAGCTAAAGAAGGATTATTAGATTAGATTACCTAATAACCCCCTGAAGTCTGGTCTCCTATCAGTTTATTGAGAGAGGGGCCTCCTCCCCTTCTCCTTCAAAAGGCTAAATAAGTAATATACCCACCATCGGGGAGGTGTGAAGCAATGAAGCGAAGTTAAATCTTAATTTTCTGCTCAATAAACCAATCATTACGGCTGCTTCGCATGCCTACTAAAAACTAGTAGTGGCACCAGCTGCAACCTTGGTAGTATAATTTAACATAATTTAAAGCTTATTAATTATATATCTTCCTTTAAATGGCTTTCTATTAGTTGAACATTTATTAAGGTATTTAGGAATTGCACCGTTACTGCAATCAAGAGCTCTACTTGCTTCTAGCATTGATGAATAAATCGTAACGCTATTTGAATTTTGTATATCTGTTACTTCTATACTATTTCTCGTTATTTGTTTAGTTTCTTTTATAACCTCTACATCTTCCACAATATTCTTACTAAATACGTATCTATCTTGGTAAACTTTACCATTAAAAAGATAATTTTGAACTGAAGCAGGACTTATATTTAAGTCTAAAGCAGCCTTTCTCATCGAAGAGTAGTTAGTTTTCTCATTAGAGGTTAAATCTAATACTTCGACCCCTGTTCCGGGTTTATCTAAAGATTTAACTTTTAAAGGAAGTTCTACCGCGATCTTTTTTATAATATATTTATTTAAAAAAGGCTTATTTCTTTCTGCCCTTATATACTCACTAATTTGCGAAGGACTCTTTCCTAACGCTTTACCTGCGGCTATTATAGAATCATAAACCGTTTCCACGTTAGTTGAGATATCCGTGAAGGAGACTTTTATACGACGAGGATTGTTAAGTCTCATTTTTAGCAAAGTTTCTGCCTCAGGTCCTAAAGTAGAACCTGCTACTTTTAATGAATTATATTCAGGGTTTAAATATAATATATAATATTGCTCTAAAAATAGAACTAAACATTTTAATTTAGAAGTATCTTTATACTCGAGCATACTATCAGGCAAAATATATACATCTAAATAAAAGTTATCTAATTTTAGTTCTTTTAATATTATATCTATTTTCCTATTCTTTCTATTGTTACCTAAATAATTATTTAGTAGTCTAACAGCTATCTGAGTTGAAGAACCAACATAGCAATAGCCGTTTAATTTATTGGTAAATATATAAACTCCAGCCTTTATTGAACCTCTATTTTTATCACCTAAGGTTAGTTTAAGATCCTTAAGGGCTTCCTCGTTTAATGGAAAATTAAACCGCTTAGGTTTAATATTTCGCAAAATATCAAATTCAGCCTCCGTAGTATTAAAGTTGCCTCTTTTAGGATCACCTTGAATAGAATTAAGAAGCTCAAACGTAATATAGTTCTTAGCTGTTTCAATATAAGGATATTTTTTTAAGAAACTACTAACAATAGTAAAAGGATTTTTATCTGAAAGTTTACTATCTAATCTGGCAGATAATTCGATTTTTTTGAAGAAATCCTTTCTTTTAGAGTACAATGAGGAGTATCTCCTCATCCCTAGCCTATTTAAGGTACTAGACATGCACGTAGAAAATAGTCTAGGGTTATTAGGGTGGGCTGTGCCTAATTGGTACAGCCCACCCTGACAGCTTAAATTAGTTTTACCTTCCCCTAAATAGGAAATTGTACTATTAGTAGATTTACGACTTAAATCAGATAAGTTTTGTTTACTATCCATTTTAAGCGCACCCTTTCCAAGTTCGAAGATAAACCCTAAAGTAATTAGAATCATAAAGATTAATACAATTATTAATCCATAAAGGCCATTAGTACTTTGACTAACTGCAAATGGAAAAATTAAAGTAATCTCTAGATCAAATAACAAGAACAAAAGACCAAATATAAAAAACTTTATATTAAATTGAGATCTGTTTTGCCCCAAGAAACTATGAAATCCACATTCAAAAGAACTAAACTTCTCAGCATAGGGGTTATGCGGTGCAAATAATAAATTTAATACTAGAAATAAAACAGCTATGATATTAACAAATAATATAAACAATGTCATTGAACTCATCTAAGAATTAAATAAATAATCTACCAATATGGTAGCCATACTTAATCACTCTTTATTTGCAAATATGAACAATAATATTATTAATGTCAATACAGAAATTGTTACACTCAATGCAGAGGACATAACTATATTATTATGATTAAATCTAATAGATTCAATTCTATTTTTATTAGAAATTTTACCAGCTGCCACATAAATTCTACCTTTAAGGCCGGTGTTACCACCCTCCCCATTAGTTAATAATGGATTTAATTTATATTCTGGAGTAGCAGAGAAAAAAAAAATTTCTTTTATTATACTTAAATAGTATACTGCTCCTATTACACTAGTAAGTATAGCAATGAAAGATAAGAATATATAACCATTATCTAAAGCTGCACTTAAAACCATTTGTTTGGCAAAAAATCCAATTAAAGGTGGAATACCCACAAATGAAAAAATAGTAATTGCAAAACTTAAAGATAAGATAGGGTTTATATAAAAATACCCTTTTAATTGACTAATTAATTGGACCACTTCTTCAAATTTACCTTACAAATAAAAAATAATAAATTATAAAAAATATAAACAGCCACTAATTACCGAACCTCTACCTAAATAAACTAGGCGCACCTCCTAATGTGTGTTTCGCCGAAATAGGATTAGAAGAAAGGTTGGGGAGGACGAAACGAAATGAAACGAAAGCCTACTTCGTAATGTCTCCCCCCATACGGTATATACTTAGCGAGCAGCTGTAAACAATAGCAACAAAATTTACTTTACTCCTTTTTATCTTGATTTTTAACAAGATAACGCACTAAAAATAGACCTTTGTACAAACCACCTCTCTTCATAATATTATGGAGACTCCCTGCTGATGCTTTATACTCTGGATTTAACTCTCTAAGATAAAGAGCCACAGCATTAAGAGAAGGGAATACTTTCTCTTCCTTAGTAACAGTGTTAATAAGCTCTGTAGATTTGGAAAGCTTTTCGTCCGCAGGGAGAACAACTTCTTTGTATCTCTCTATCAGCCTTCCTTTATTCATTCCTTCTTTTATTTTACATATTTCATCTAAACCTTCGGGAGTTCGATGCTTATTATCTTTAATTAGCTCGGCAACTTTCACTCAATCATTGAAATCCGCGGATTTTACTCCAAGGATTGGATGTTTGCGAAAAAGGGGAAGAATTTTTTCATAAATAAAAGAAAAACTAGATACCTTAACATTAAGAATAGAATTTGAAGGGATCCTTTCTAGAACTCCGCTTCCTAAGTAAGATATTATCGTTTTCATTAATTCCTCATCACGTTCGTTTTGAGTGATTTGTAATACTAGAACCACTTGAAATCCGACTTTAAATGAAGATAATCTTCTTAGTTTAACTGAGAATGAACCATCACCAGAAACAAAGCCTGATAATCACTCAGGATTTTTAATTTCGGTATTTTTAACCAAAGGTCTAGGAACTGGTTTAGTATGCGGGAAAGCTTCTTTTAATAAAGGAGTCAACCCTAAATTAAGTGCAGCCCTTCTATTCATAATAGCTTGAAGACCAGGTATCGTTAAATGTTCTCTTCGCTCTATAATCATAATTACCTCTCTTCATAACAGATAATCTGCTTGTTTTTGTGAAATTAAAGGGTACTTGTCGAAATGTGGTACTATAAGGTTTAAAATTTGTTTTAGAGAACTTACTCTAAAACAAACCGCATTTTTTCCATCCTTACTTATAACACCTTTCCCGTCAAAAAAACTTTGCATAGACTCCAAAAGAGGTAAATCTCTTATATGAAGCTTAATTTGAAAAACCGGTTCAACGGATCATCCTACGTTTACTACAGCCTTTTTTCTTAAAATAAGCATGAAAGAACCTTCAGCGTCGGTGAAACCTGTAACAAAAAAAGGGTTCAAACTAACCCTTTTTTTGGTTAAATAAGAAATATAACGGGTACCTAGTTTATAATTAATTATATTTGACCGAGATACCACTTCATCAAATTTTCCAGTACAAATAAAAAAAGGTTGATACTTAAAGTAACTACTAATTAAATCGGAAGTTGGAAGGAAGTATGGAAGGAAGTTTCTTGACGATTTTTCCATTATTTGACCTCTAATTTCATTTATAAAGGCTGTCAACGCCTTTGAACTTAACAAATTATTAGAATATTCTTTTTCGCTTAAGAGCTCATCCGAGATAAAGAATCTATTTAAATAAAGTTGTTTTGGAATTAATCTCCGTTTCAACCCTAAGGCTTCAGATAAAAGAGTACGACTTTTGGCTTGAAAAATTAATTCTTTTTTTTCTGCATCATAGAGGTAAGTAATCTTTCGTGTTTTTTCAAAAACAGGTAACATTAACTCCTTCTGTATCTTATTCCCTGCTGCGGAACCTGCAACTTTTAACTTATTATACTCAGGGTTAAGCAAAAGAATGAAAATTTGCTCCATAACTAATACTAAATTTCGAATTTCCTTTTTGGCGAAACCTTCAGATAAATTCAATATATCAACTTCTACCCCACCCTCTTTAATTAGGCTTTTAGGAGAAATCTCTTCTAACTGTTCCACCGATGTAAGAGAAGAATAAAGCTCAGGGCAAATTTTATTTAAAAGTTCTTGACTAAGCACATATACTTCTAATTTAAAATTACTTAATCCATACTTCTTTATCGCTAATTCTATAGGTCTCTTTCCTAAAATTTTACCTTTCCTTAGATAATCATCATTTATTCTGCTAGCCAAAGCTCCAGATGAACCAACATAACCTTCTCCTGTAATTTTGTTTATAAATAAATATACACCTGGTTTACTATTAACCCCTCTCTTGGTTACACCCAACATATTATGGAAATAAGCCTTTCCTTCCTTAGATAAAGGAAGTTCATCGAATTTTAGAGGCTCATTCCTTGTTAACTTCATTAAATGATCAAACGCTTCCTCAGATAATTTAAAATCTTTTATATGATTACATAAAATTGTATTAATGAGTTTATAATCTATATTAGCTTTAGCTAACTCAGGATTAGGGTATTGCTTAAAAAAATTATTTACAATAAAGAAAGGATTATTAGCCGACTTATCTGAGTAAACTTTATGAAAGAAATCATCTGATTTACCTTTAGGCTTACTGCTAGTAGAATAATATGACCCTGTAGAAAAATTATATTTACCACACAAGCTCCCCGCATTAAAAGACGAATTTGGCTTGAATAATAAAGAAAAAGCTGCTAACGGACTGATCAAGCTAAACGTATTTCTTGTATAAGAAATATAAGGGGTAACTACTCCTTGAGTTACCTCTTGTTTGAATAACACTTCATCAAATTTACCATTACAAATACATGTGAAAAACCTAAGACGAAAGTAACTCCAAATCTTATTGCATCAGTCAAGGAAGGTAAGATAAGCAATTTTGTGCTTAATTTATTAGTACGAAATAGGCAAGCCTACCTTCGGTAAGTATTCAATATCAGCTTACTAGTCCTAACTAAAGGAGGACTATCCTATGGATTGATTAGATAAGCTTAAAGGTAGTTACTTCCGAACGTCGAATTTTTTTTATTTGGTTAGGTGGGATTTTGATTAATGATTTCTTTCGATAATCTAGTAAGAGTACATCTTAAATACGGCATAAAAACATTTACCGTATTAACAACCGTATACTCGTTGCTCTTTTACAGTAAAAAAAAAATAGCTCCTGTTTTTAATATCCATCTAAACAAGATGAATAATTTATTAGAACTTAAGGCTAATATTACTGACTTAGATCCGCGATAACCCATACTTCTTTCGAAGGACTCCAAGGTTATTACCTCCTTTTTATTTGATTAAACGGTTAATTTTATTATCAATCAAATAAAAAAGTATACATGAGTGATTATTTCATCCATCAACTAGGTTTCCCTGCGACTTGGTACTTGGAGTTCAAGGGTGTCCCCGGAGTTTGATTGTTATACCCAATGTGGAGAGGGTTTCCCTATGACGCCTTAGCGCCTCCCTCCCTTTCAGGTGAATTGTTTTTATCTACTAATTCCTCATTTTCTTTATTATCATTTACATAACAATACAAAGAAAATCCTATGGTTACTAAAATAATAAAGGCATTTAAATTACTTATGGAATATTGCATTAAATAAAATATAAATGCTTGAGTTGATTCAACACTTGAAATAGTAAGAGCTAATAGAATAAAACCTAAATGAGAAATAGTACTGTCGTTATTGCTTAGAAACAAACATTATTTGATGCAAATATCTATTCCCCCCCCTGTCAGTGTCCCTAAGGAATTCCAGGGGATCTCTTTGGCAAAAAATATAAAGTTAATAAATATAGAGCGAAGCGCCCCCCCCCTTCCACGCTTCACGTATAGAACTTACCTTATTAGTAAACTACTTTACTTATAATATCACGGACGGGTAAGCTAAGATTAAGAAATTTCCTCCTTTCCCTCAGGAATAAGATTAAATCTTACTGTATTCATACCTCCCTTTATTCTCAGAATTTCAGATGATCCCTCTTTAGTTAAATGATCACCCTTCTTAATTATTTCAGCAATGATTAATCAATCTAAAAAATCTTTATTTTTTACCCAATCTAACAGGGTGTTGCTTAAAGAATTCTATTATTATATCAAAATTGCCCGAAAATTTAGTACGGCTGCTTCGCATGCCGAAAATAACCCCAGTCTTCTACGGCACTAGGTTGAACATAACGCCCACAGTTAAAATAACTTACAAAACTTTGCAATAGTAATTTATTCCGTAAATATTGAGCTAGTTGAAAAACCAATTGAACACCTACGCCCACTTTATTACGACCTTTGTTAACCTTTACAAAGAAACACCTTTCTCCTGTAGTAAACCCATCCATTCATTCTGGATGTGGTATTTATTGATTTGGTTATAAACACCTAGGAACGGGTATAGTGTTAGGGAAAGCTCCTTTTAAAACATCCGATAAACCTAAATTCAATGAAGCTCTTAGCTATATAATATTTTATAAGGCAACTTCCCTCAAATGCCCCTTACTATACATAATTGTAACTATTTGTCTTCAAAGATTAAAACCGGCACCCTTTTGAGTAATTAAGGAATACTTTTCAAAGTGAAAGTGTGGGATAACTACATTCAAGATATGTTTTAGCGAAGTCACCCGAAGGCACACATACTTCTACTATTTGATTGGGCTATTACTCCCTATACCGCCAAAATAAGCTTTAATTTGATTTAGAAGTTCCAAATCTTTCTTATGAAGACCTATTTGGAAAACCAGATCAATACGTCATTTTAAACGGTAAGCTGAATCATATCTTACGTTAATACGGAAGTAGCTCTAAACAGAATCGCATCCTAAAAAAAAGAACTACTTAATACCTATTCAAATTTTCTACCTGTATTCATCCCGACTTTTATTTTTAGAATTTTCTCTAAATCAGATGAATCTATATGTTTATTTTCTTTCATCCGTTTAGCGATAATACAAAAATCCGAAAAATCTTTTGCTTTCGTACTTAAAACAGTATACTTTGTAAAGTATGGAATAATTTTGTCAGTCAAATCCGAAATTTTATGTACAGAATATTTACCCCATTCTTGATCTGTAAAAGAATAAACCTTTCCGCATTGAAAATATTCCATGAAACTTCTCAGTAGCTGTTCATCTCTTAAATGTTGAGTAAGTCGAAAACTTAATGATACACGATATACTAATAAATTTACCTTATTCTTTTTAAGATTAATATATAAACAATCCTTCCCCGCGGTAAATCCTGTAACTCACTCAGATAGAATGAGGTATTTCTTGTTTGGAAATTAGGGATCGTACCACAGGGATAGGCTGAGGGAAAACAGCTTTTAGAACTTCGGATAAACCTAAATTCAAAGAAGCTCTAAGATTTAATAGAGCTTGTAGACCATCCTACGTTAAACGTTCCTTTCCATCCATCATTATAACTATTTTTCTTCAAAGATCATAGTCTGCAAGTTTCTATGTTACTAAAGGGTAGTTATCAAAATGTGGAATAATTACCTTTAATATTTGTTTTATTGAGGTTACCTTTAAAACAATCGTATTTTTAGACATATAGATAATTCCTTACCAAAATAAGTTTTGATTAAGTTTAATAACTCGGCTTCCTTTCTATGTAGACCGTTTTGGAAAACAACTTCAACTTTTCAACCTAAACGATAATAAGAACTTTGGTTGATAGTACAAGAGAAACTTACCTCTGTATCAGTTAAACCTGTAATAAATCAAGGGTTTAAATTTTCATTTTCTAGGGAAGATGTGTCAGAAATATTAGTAATAAGAGTTTTATTATTATTAACTTTAGTCAAAGTTGAATATCTTCGAACAGATAAATTACTTTGAACGAAACTTTGCTGTTTGGATGGGAGTAGATATTTGCCTTAAAATAATCCCTCATTGCGAAGGATATAAAGTTTTTAACTTATTTAGAGTACACCTTAATTACATAGAATACGTAATCCTGTTTAATTCTTTACGATATTTTATTTAACAACTACCGTCTACTCGTTGCTCTTTTACAGCACAGTACAATACTCGTGCTGACTTAGATCCGCGATTACCTATTATACTTTCCATTATCTTACATGCTATTACCATACCTAAGTAATTAACTCAGCCACATATAACTTTTCAGTTACAGTTTGGTGATATAAACTTTAAGGCTTCCCCGGAGTTTGATAGTTTACGCACACAGTATCTAAACCCTTTTTTTATTTCCGGGTTTGTATGCGAATAATCTTTTTATTCTGAATTGAGTAAGACCTAAAACCGTTCCTACTATTAATGAAAATAAACAACTTATTAGTAAACCATAAGTTCAATTTAAATTTAGTAAATAATGATTAGTATAATAAACTAATTCTAATAAGAATATAAAGATAGATATTTTAGCTATTATTGCAACAAATGTCGTAACTATTGTTGGAATGGCATCATAAACATCAGGTGATCAGAAGTGAAATGGAGCAGCGCTAACTTTGAATAAAAATCCTATGCTAAAGATTAAGAGAGAAAAATTTATATAATCATCGTTATATCAATAAGGCATAAACCCCTCGGCTAACTCTACGTTATTTAGATCACTAATACTAGTAATTACATACAAACTATCCAGATTAGTTGTACCTGAATTGGCATATAATAAACTTGTACCTAATAGTATAAAACAGGAGCTTAATCCACCTAACAAAAAATACATTAAACCACCTGTTGTAGACAATTCTGAATTTCTGTAGATTGTACTTAATAAATACAAACCATAACTTTGTAATTCGATAGATAAAAAGATCGAAATAAAATCATTGGTTGACATTAAAAATACTGCTCCACTTATTATAAATAATAAAATTAAAGGATATTCAATAATTTTTAAATGTTCTCCCATTTTATTTATTATTTTAGTTCTATAATATAGAAATTTATTCATAAAAATATCTTTTAATGAAGAGTATTCATACACTCATACTTTTCTTGGATAAAAACTAGTTAAAATTAATATCAATATACTAATAAAATACAGAAAGATATGAAAAACTTCGGTGATTGTTGTAACATGGAATAAACCACCATGTAACCCTATACCACCATTACTTAAAATGGAAAAGTTAACTAAGCTTTGTAATATAGCATATAGTAAAGCAATTATGGCAATCCGATTATAGAGAATTGCCATATCTCGTCTTAAACTGACGGCATTCGAAATTAATAAGAAAAGTGTAGAAAGTAATAACATTATTTTATAAATAATAAATATACGAGCAATAATACAAATTAAATGAACATTATCACTAGCTGCTATTTGCGCAGTTAGCCAGGAGAGAAAATCGAATTCTCATTATTAATGTATGAAATTAAAGTTTTAACCCATTAAACTATCCTAGCAATAAACAGCATTCTAGCTGTAAACATATCTTATTTTCACTGGCATCCCTAGCCTTATTTAAATAAGTATCATACCATATTTTCGGGCGCAAGGCGCAGCTACACGAAAATGTAAGATAAAATTTAAATATCTTAAAATTTACTATAACTCTACCTCCCATCCAAATAAATAAATCCTATAGCCTTGCAGGTGAGGAAATATAATATAAATTATCAAGACGACGTAGCCGTCGAAAAAAGACAACTGCTTTTTTTTTTCTAGTTTCTTTTTATTCGAGAGCTCCCATGTCCCATAATTTATTGAGGGACTAGAAAGATAATAAAAAAAATTACAAACAAGCCCTGGGTTTTCGTAAGGAAGAACCATTCAAAAATAAAAAAAAAAAGAATTATAATAAATTTTCTTGTTTACTCGCTCAGGTAACAAATTTTCCCGCGAGGGAAACTATACAAACAAGTCCTAAAATGGACGATACGGATGGGTGGATACCCTGACTCGAACAGGGAACTTACTGTGCCACGAACAGTCGCTCTACCGATTGAACTATATCCACCTTATACACCTTTATAAACCTAATTATAATAATATCTTTAAATTTATCATAGTAGAAATAAATAAAAAAAAAGTATGAATTTAGAGTAAAATTAATAATTATCTTCTTTAAGTAATTTGCCTTCGTAAACAAACAAGCATACCTAATTTACTTAGTGCTACTAGCAGGGTCCAAACATTCTTTTAACTAACCCAAACTAGCCAAAAAATAAGAATGAGCTAATTTTCTTAACTTTAATTCTATATAATAAAAAGTCTTGAATTAAAAAAAAAAAGATTATTGTTAGTAGTACTCACCTATTAGTTGTTGAACCCTTTTTATCTTTTCCTATGACAGGTGGTTCAAGAAAGGAGGGGGAGGTATTTCCACAAATTTTGCTTCAAATTTACTTATCTAATAACTATCATAAGTAATTGTTGAAATTTACCCCTATATTTACATTAATACCCCCGCATTATTACCTAACTTTCCTTTATATAATAGTAGTACTAAATTATAAATACCGAAACTTTACCTATATAAAAGAAAGGATAAATTTATTCTTTACCTTAACTATTAATAGAATTAAACAAAAAAATTAATGAATAAAACTAATATATAGTAGAACTACCAGTCTATTATATAAAAAGCAGCATAGTGGAAATATAACAAATTAGCCTGTTCAATTTGTTATAAAAAAGGCGGCTACTTCTGCTACGCCTCCTTTATTTCGTAAGAAAGAAAGCAAGCAAGCCAGCCAGCCAGCCAGCAGCCATCATAATTATGAATTATCCATTTTTTACAAAATGGTTCAAACTATGTATTCACTTTTTTATTATATATCTATCGCTTACAATTTAAAAACCGATCTACTTAGGCTACCTAATTTGGACCATTTCCCTATAGCCACTCATCCAGGTGACCTAATTGTATAATATTATAAAAAAAGAGGGGCTGTAAAAAATTATTTACAACCCCACATATTATTTAAATTAATATTACACAAAAATTCAAATTGTACATAAATTAAGATTGGACAGGAAGACTCACAAAAGCGTGAGGTTTTGGTGGACTTATTAATGATCATTCTAAACTAGGAGAACTTCGATTTAATAAAGCTTGTAATGTATCAGTATAGAATTGTGGAGTCATTCAAGGATTTCTCACTGCTACTTTACCATCTAGTAATTGTCTATAAACAACCCACCTTACCTTTGTATACAAGCTAAGTTATTTTCTACTCTTATTCATACCATTCTTTAACTCAAGTATTTTTTTGTATCCCTCCTCAGTAAGATGCTCTTTGTTTTGTAAAATTTTTGCAGCCTTAATAAAATCGGCTAAGTCAAGCCTTTTAACACCTTGAAGAGGGTATTTTTCAAAAAAAGGTATAATAGTTTTAATAATATCTGGTAAACGGTAAACATGATATTCACAAGACAAACCATCAGTAGCTATACTATACCCACCACAATTAAAATATTTCTCCATACTCCGCATAAATACTCCATCTCTTATATCTTGAGTTAATATAAAACCTATGTTCACAGATACACCTAATTTATAAGTCGCACATTTTCGAGTTTTAATTCGAAAACATCCATCCCCATCAACGAAACCTGCTATTCAATATGGATCGATAATACCTTCGTGTTCAATACAAGGTTTAGGTAATTTTACTGTATCAGGGTATTCAACTAATAGGTCTTGGAAATGATTTCCATTATTTATAGTAGCTCTAAGATTTAGATACCGTTGAAAACCTTCCTTAGTTAAATGTTCTTTCGCTAAAACTAAATAGAATGCTTGTCTAAAAAGCTCAAAGTCTGCACGTTTTTGAGTTATTAGAGGATAAGTCTCAAAATGTTTAACAATAGCTTCCAGACCTGAGATAGTTTGAACTATATATTGACAGCTAGTAGACCTGTCCGCATAAACTTTTCCAACACCAAAAAAAAGAGATATTCTTTCTAGAAGATCTTTATCTCTGATATGAACCCCTATTTTAAATACTAGTCGTGGTCAAGCTTTACCATTTCTCCCTTTAATTCTAGATATAGTAAAGCTGGCTTCCGCATCAGAAAAACCAGTCACATAGTAAGGGGTTAAACCAGAAGTTAAACTACTTTCAGGCTTTCCAGAACAGCTAACTTCATAAAGTTTTTCTTTCCCTTTATCCATATAGGAAGAATACTTTCTATTACTATTTAGCATTGGACCATCCTTAATCCATAAGCAAGAAGATATACCGTGTAACCATAAGCTAACTGCACCAGCAATTCCAAATACAGAAAATTTTTTAATATTTAAGTTTTTCATGATTTCTTTTTTTATTTATATAGGGTAGTCTTTACCGATAAGGATAGGGTATACCCTTCATCCGCCAATGTTTCATATTCCTTACCGTCATATGTGGACAAAGTTACCTGTCCATACCTCTTCGGCTCCCTGGAGTCCTACTTCTAAGTGTCGTAGTACCGGTCCGTCTTTACCTTTCCGTTCCTCATCCCAAGGCTAATGGGGGTCAATTCGTTGCTAAATAGAAAGCGATATCAACCAATATTCCTTGTACTTTTGGTATCACTTTTCATTAAAACCATAACGTAAGTTTCTAAGCTACTAAGTTAAGACATAGTTTTGTCGCATAGGCTTTTTCAACCCTGCAGGGCATATATTTGCAGATGAATTATTCTACATACATTCTATGTTAAGAAGTTCATCAGGGATTGTTAACCACCAGTCTTTCTTTTTGTGCACAATATAGAAAGAGAGTGGTAATAGCGCTTTATAATAAAATATTCTAGTTAGCTAAAATTCCTATCGTATTAGTAAAATATTAATGAGAGCACCTAGTATCCGTCCAATATACTGAAGACTCCGGTCAAATGAAGCTGCAGGGGCTACGTTTCCAATGCAGTAGTTCATATTTCCTGTTCTTCTCCTTTGGATAGGTTCTTATTAACAGGCACTCCTATGACCTGAGAGAAACTTTTCATCAATGCTTTTTACTAATACTAAATTCACAAATAGGACTAAAATATTAGGGACTATAAAGTAAGCCTTATAGCTCCCCCCTAATCAGACCGTTCTTATCTGTAGGAGCACCAAGGGGACGTTTTTCTCTTTATTTTAATTAACAGGAACGATATTAGCATTAGGCAGCACGTCGTCAACCGTGATTATTCTAGCTAATTCAATTAATTAAAGTGTGTGTTAATTGTAACACTTCTTATGTGTTTATACTAATAAAAGATACTAAATTTAGGGTGCAGTAAAACACACTAAATCATAGATTTTTCTAATTTGGAGTAAAACCAAAGGTAGGGGCGGCTCGGTAGCCATCTTGCGTAAAATGAGCCTAGCTTCTCCTCACCGCCCCTGGTTTAATGAAATTAGTATTAATCTAATTTAATAAAGATTGCTTAGTGAATAAATTTCACGTAAAACTAAGATTGTACTGGAAGACTCACGAAAGCGTGAGGTTTTGGTGGACTTGTCAATGATCACTCTAAACTAGGTGAACTTCTATTTAACAGAGCCTGTAGAGTATCTGTGTAAAACTGTGGAGTCATTCACGGATTACGTGAAGCAACATTACCGTCTATTAATTGTCTATAGACTATAAACAAGAATAATCAAGCAGCTACCACACTTACAATAGATCCAAAACTACTAATTAAATTTCATCCTGCAAAAGCATCAGGGTAATCACTAATTCTTCTAGGCATTCCTTGTAATCCTAAGAAATGTTGCATTATACTGCAACGTACGCACTGTAAAACTATAATTTATCTTTATAACTATATATTTTACCATCATAAGAATTACCATTTTCTATTAAACTCTTTAATGTATAATAATTCACTTTAGCATATTTCAAAGCTTTAGTTATACTTTTTAATTCAACTATTAATTCATGTGAATTACTATCAAATACATAAATTGTTTTACGATAAGATATCTCTTTAGATAATAGTAAAAAGTCTTGATACTCACCTTGGGCTATAGCAGCTCTAGCTACTTTACCATCAATTTGGAAATATTTAGCCATCTCCCTAGCAGATTTAAATTCTATTACCACCTCATTGTCTTTATTATAAACAACAACGTGTTTTCGAAGTTGATTATCTCCTGTAAGTTTTTCAGAATATTCTGAAAAATTCTCTACAAATAAAGGTTCAAAAGATAATATAAGATTTGATTTAAAAAAATATTTATTGTTAACATGATTTAATAAAGTACTATGACTAATTTGTAATCCTTTCAAAGCCCTGTTTATTGAAGAATAAACAATAGGATCTTTATCTGGTGAACAAACATCATATACAAATAATAAAAAAGAATAATACTTATTATCTACATCTTCAGGCGTATAATTTAATGAATTAGCTGTTTTAAATATTTTAAGAAATGCAGCAAATCTATCATAACCTTCAGAACCTTTAGAGAATAAAGCTAACAAATTTTCAATTGTTAAAATAGCATTATCTAAATTACCCCTTTGAGGGTTTACTCTTGGAATAACTTTATAATTACTATTAATAGTTGGTTTAAGTTTAATAATAGCATATTGTTCAAAAACTAATGATGTTTGAGGAGTAGTAATATATATAAACTCTAAGCTTCAATTTAAAGCTGAAGTTTTAGATATTTCCAATTCAGAAGCAGAATTAGGATTACGCAAACCTTTAGTTAATTTATTGTATTCCTCTATTCTTCTAGATAAATTATTAGAACTACCTATATAGAAACGACTCTTATCAATTTTAGATGTTAGTTTATAAACACCTGAAACACCTAAGTATTTAAATTTAATTTGTTCACTTGCTTGTTCAAGAGAATCAAACTTAATAGATTCATATTTATCAATATTACCAACTTGAGATAACACAGGGGCTTCAACGCCATTAATAGAAGAAGTAGAGTAAAAACGTTTTGGACTTTGACCCACTGTAGCCAAATTTTGTATACGAAGACTCAAATTATAAGAACTAGATGAAAATTTTGTAGATGAATCTAGATTAGATAAATTATCAGTGCTTATTTGTCACCAATAATTATAGATCATATCACTACCCTACCTAAATATATAATAAAATATTATATTTTAAAGGTGTCGGGTACTTGGCGTATGATCGTTGAAGCGACTTTACTTAGCATAACTAAGAAAGATTGCCTGCTGATTAGACATAATAACACTAGGATTAAAATTAAACGTCTTTCCAGCAATTTGCCAAGTTTTTCAGAGAATTTAATATGGTGAAGTGACTTCACGGGCATATTTCCCTTTTACACTACATAATTTCTGATGTAGGCCCCCAACTCTCGAGGGAAGAATGTAAGGTTACACATTGTGTGGACTATATCTTAATTATTTAATTAAGAGACTTTTTTGGCTGCTGGTAAAACCTGCATGCTTAAATAAATTAGCAAGCTCCGTTTATGAAATTGGTGCATGCTACACCAAAACGAACAGCATCAAAATTAGCAACATCAAAATTAAATAATTTCCTTCGTGTAGTCTCTGAGGATCCTACTCATAACCTGGCTTGTTATTTTGGTTTCCTGCTTATTGTCTAGATATATTTAAAAATTTGAGTTGTCCCCCTTGCCAACGTAGTTGCTTTATACAGCTAGTCCAGGGGAAAAAGATAAACAAATATTTAAACCTTATGAGATTTTCCAGCATATAGAAGGATTTAGAGGGGCTAACAATACTATTTTTGTCTAGGTACAGATTGTATTATTCAATCTTCACCTTGAAGAGTTACTCATTGTTTGCTATCAATATTTTTTTTTATATATGTTCATCTAACCTTAAAATGTTGTTTAGCTGCATTAATAGAAGGGAAGATTAATTCTTCATTTAACTTATTATAACAAAAAACAAAATTACCTCCTATACCATATTGTGGAGATAATTTACCTTTTAATCCTTTTTTAGAATGACTATTAGTTAAATAATAATTTTTTATTACCTCACTTATAGCTTTTTTAGTTTCATTAGATGTAACATATCCAAACTTAGGATGATTTTCTTTATTTAACATTTTTTTTAATTTAGTTAAAGTTTCTAAACTATGTTTAAAACCAAATGAATTACCTGCAACATTCAAAACATTATAATTAGGTTTATAATGATCTAATCATTTTTGTTCTAAGTTAAGACAAAATTTAGAATCTTGTTTACAAAATTCTAATATACCTAAAGAAAAATTTTCTAAACCATATTTTTTCATAGCTCTTATTATTACCAATTTAGAACTTTTATCTGAATTAGTATAATAGTAATAACTTGCCATTCTTCTGGTTAGATTAACACTACTACCTATATAAATTTCTTTGTTAATATTATTAATAAGCATATAAATACCAGATTTTTTTCTTAATTCTCTATATATATCTTTTTTTTCTTCCTTCATATTATCAAAAAAAATAGCAAACTCTTCAGGATTGAAAGGTGAACCTCCATTGGTATATCCACTGTACAATCTTTTACCTATTTCAAATAAACTTCCCTTTATTTTAACCCCTATGAATAATATTCAGAATTGTACTTTAGATAATGTTAAGTTATAATTTAGACCTAATAATTTAGGTACTCAAAAGTATCATCCGCTAAACATAGCGAATACAGCACCCATACTTAACACGTAGTGGAAATGCATATTAAAATATAAAAATTATATTTAAACCTTGGACTATCTCTTTATCTAATTTTACTTACAAAAGGTACCTTATATCATAAAGGATTTTTATATTGTATTCAATCTAAGACAAAATCAGAATATAATTTATATTCTAAACTATCTTTAGCTTCATTTTTATAATCTCTTATAACTATAAACTGTTTAATCTTTGACACTCTATAAAATTTAAAATCTGAGTAAAGTCTGTTTTTCATAAAATAATCATATAAATAAACCATACCTTTAACAGTTTGAAATTTAAAAGTTATAGAATTGTGAGATTTTCTTAAACCAACTGCTGGTTTATAGTAAGGAATAACATTATCTAAATTAAGCTTGCTAGTATATTCATTATACTCAAATTCCAAATTACATTCAATTCTATTACCCGCATAATTATAAACAATACTACCATCTGTATCAACTAACCCCGCAAAATATGGGTCATACTGCTCAATATTATAATCGGCTTCTTTATATTCTACACCTAAATATTCACAAGATTTTTTAAACCCCTCTACTTTAATTCTAATTAACCCATTAAGTTTATTAATTAAAAACAACATTTCTTCCTTTTTACTAATAATTCAAAGAGAATGAGGTTTATTTTTATCTGCTCTAATTCTACCTAAGTGCAGAGCATTCTGAATATAAGTTAAAATTCGAATATCTCTATTATGTAGTTTAATTCTAATAGCTTTTAATATTAATTTATTGTCCAATTTTCTTAAATCGAAATTACCATCTCCATCTATAATACCAGCTAGCCTTTTAAAAAAGATTATTTTATTATCTTCACTATTAAAATTAGACATTTGACGTATAGTCTCTGAGAATTCTTTACAGTTTTCTGCTGATTGTATGTCTGTAAATTTATTAAAATTATAAGATATTACAGGTTTATTATTATTTCGATTACCCATGATTAGAAGATTATTTCTTCTAGTTCCATCTATTTTAAAAAGATAATTATAAAACATAAATAATAAATAATAACCTAAAAACATAGTTTCCAGCATATAGTCAAATGCATAATAATATTTATTATTAAGGCCCAATTGAGCGACTACGTAATATGTTGTTAAACCCCTTTTTAATATACTATTTTGAAAATAATAACTTATTAGGGAACGGACTATATCTTTAATTATATTAATAAAAATTAATATAAAACACAACGTCTAGTCTCTACATAATAGACAAGCAAAAAAAAATAATTTTTTGCATATCTACGTACACGGTATTACCTTCTTTACCCGTAGTATGATTTCATTCAAAAATCAGTAAAAAAAACTTCACCGTTAGCCTCAAAACTATACATACTATTCTGATACATAATACACTTTATGAACAGAGAGGAGTTGTCAGAAATGAAACCGATATTATAAAAATATCTTTGAAGTGTGACCGCACGACACATAAAAAATCTTTTAATTGATTTAAAAATTTACTTTTAAACCATATAAACTAAATAAAACTAATGTTTTGATATTCAATCTATATATTTAGTGTATTTATCTCCTAACAAAGGATAAGAATTAAAATGAGAAACCAATAAACTACGAAAATCTTTACCCCCCAAATGGATTTTATAATAAATAACATTTTCTTTGTTAAAAGTAAAACTTATTTTTTTATCCGCACAATTAAAATAAACAAGGATAGCATTTAAAATATGTTTTTCATACGTTTGACCTATAACAAATTGAGATGATTTAATAGTATTATTGGCTGATTTAACTAATTTAAAGTGACCCTCAGCTTCTGAGAATCCCGATAATCAAGCAGGAAAATAGTTAGGTAAATTAAAAAATTTATCAAAATTTTCTAACATAACTTCTTGATTTTTATATTTATTATCACGTAAGTTATGAAATTCTACCTTAGAAATATCTTTTATAGAATTAATAATGTAATCTTTGGCAAATTCTAATTGACATTGCTTTTTACTAGTTAGTAAAGGATATCTAGCTAGAACTGCGAAAACTTTAGCAAGATCTATTTTAGAAGTAGCATACCATGTAACATAAGAATTATTACGCTCAATAGCAACTCTTCCACCTATATGTTTTACTATAAGATCTAACATAAATCGGTTTTCCTTTAAGTTTTTTAAAGCAATAAAAATTCTAACCCGTTTATTACGATCACTAATATAATCAACAGTTATAGAACCATCTCCTTCTAATAATCCTACAAAAAACGGTTCAATATAATTAGTTAATTCAAATTCATTTTTTTCTAAAAAGGTACTTAATGACACAACATTAAATTTAGGTATATTAATTTGAGTATCATTAGAAGTAGTTTTTAAAGATTCTATCTCAGTGTGATCCCTTAGGGATCCTAATGGATATCCAAAGGGGATAGAATACAAACACAATGATAAAAGAGTAAAAAAATAAATCAATATAATATAAATTGAGTTATTCAAAATAGAGAAATTTTTAAAGTAAGTCAACTAAATTGCTCATTTCTTTTTTATACAAACACCGCTTACGCGGTGGATTGGACTATAACTTATCTAATTATTTAATTTAATAAACTTTCGACTGTCACGTTTAGTCTCTACGGATCCTACTAACTAATAAATTTTTATTCCCGTTGGAGTATTACAGGGCTGTTGAGGCTTATTTTAAAATAAGTCGCGACCCCCGAAACCTCCAGGGTAATTTAATTAAAATTAGCTTTGGTTTCCACGGTATTATCTTATATGAGCTTACCACTTTTATTATATTTTCCGCATTAAGAAAACATATAAGACTTCACCGTTAGCAAAAACAACTTAATTTTGAACCAAGGGGCCAAAGGGGGTTGGTACGAAATAAACTAACCCTAAAATTACTTAATTTTTACCGAAAATTGTATTATATTTTCATAGTGACAAAACCACACGACACTTACTAAAAATTTTTAGTTTTAAATTTTTTTAAAGATTCGTACTTTTCACCCAACAAAGTATATTTAGTACAATGAGTTATTATTTTTTCTAATACCTCTTTTTTATATACCTCTAATAAGTAAAAATTACCATAAGGATTTCGAACTTTATTTGTTACTTCAAAATACTTTTTTATAGCATCTATAAGATAAAGATCGTCATTTTGCCCTATTGAAAAAGAATGATTATTAGATTTTCTAATAGAAAAACAACCTTCAGCTTCTATAAAACCAGATAACCATGCTTTAAAATAATAAGGTATATTATAATTAATATTAGAGTTTATAATAGCTAATTGTTGATTATATTTTAAATTACGGTTTAATAAATAAGTTTCTACTGAAGTATCAATTAAACATGTTTTTAAAAATGCAAGTTGACATATTTTTTTTGAAGTTAAAGGAGGATAATAATCAAAAATTTTAATTATTTCTATAATTTCTTCCTTCTTGTTTACAACTCAAATAACATCAGCCCCTTTACTAGTAATCCTTATCGTTCCACCGACTATTTTAGCAACTTGAATTAACATATTATAATTAGATTTAATATTAGATAATTTAATAACTAATCTGTATTGTAAAGATTGTTTACGTCAATGATTTACTTGAATACTACCATCTCCATCCATCAACCCTACTCAAAACATTTTTATATATTCATTATAATTATTTTTATCTACTAAACCACCTGAACTTTTATCAATAATATGACTAAATCTATCTATGTCAAATTCTGTCCTAGTAATAGCAAAAAAAAACAAACCAGATGAAATTAAATCTAATAAAAATTTCCAAACCGTATCGTGGAATGCAATATCAAGAGATGCATTAGCTAAAACCACCCCACTTACGTAAAAAAAATATTCATTAATCCAGTGTCGCCAATCTTTCATAACTAAATATATACCCATTATAAACACCACCTATCTTAGCATAATTTTTTATAGTACTATGACTTATTTTCAATGCTTTTTGAGCATCCATAACTCCATTATATTTATTAAGAAAATTTTTATTTATATCATACACAAACACTGCTTTTCTAATATGGCTATTATTATTAATTATTAATACTAATTCTTCACATTCCATGGAATGTCAATTAGCTATTTTAGGCGTGTCATTTAAATTATAAGGTATATTACTTAAATACCACTCTCCTCTAAAGATTGTTTGTTCTTTTATAATGTAAACTAATGTTGAATGATTTGATTTAATTAACTTAGCTAAAGTTAAAACTGAAGGGAAAATAACTAATAACTCTTTAAATGAGTTATATACATAGACAGGATAAGTTGATTTAGCTTCAATAATTCTTATCTTACTTTCGATAGAATGACTTTTATTATAAAAAGGATTATTTTCCCCTGTTACTGCCCTTGCTATTAAACTTTTAGTTTTCTCTGAATGTGTTCTATTATTAGCTAATTCAGACAATAACTTCTTGGTTTCTTCTGTATGTTTATAACCTAAAGAAGAATAACCTTCTTTTAAGACGTTGTAATAAGGTATAAGATGAGTAATATAAAAAGTCTCTCTTACGGTTAAAGATTCGGCTTTAACATATTCTAGAATATAAAGAGTAAAATTTGAATAATCGTACTTAAGTAAAGCTTTAGTAATAGGCATATTAAAATTCTGTTTACTTCTTAAAAAAGCCTTATTAAGATAATTTCTCATTCTAGAAGCTAAATTAATAGAACTTCCTACATAAGTATGCCCATTTACCTTGTTAATTAAACAGTAAACACCTGATTTATCTCTTTGTTCTTTTAGTATATTAACCCTATCTTCCTTTAAGCTATTATAAACTTTTACAGCATTTAAGTTTTGAATCTTATACTGATTACCAACGTACTTATTACTAAAATTAGAATAAGATCGAGTTATGACCATGTACCCCAAAGGCTGTGCTGTCTTAACAAAGTTTAGATAATTAAGGCTGCGTCTTAATGAATATTTTTTTACTTGGACAATATCTTCCCGGAGTGTACTCCGAGGACCACGAGTAGTCTCTGAGGTTCTTACTAGGATATTTTTTTCTATCCGTTGGTTACCTGCTGATTGTTCTAAATTATACATTGTCACTAAAATTAAAGAAATTTCTAGTAGTATAATTGTCAGAAGTTCCCAGCATATGGTAGTCTTTAAAGGGAGAGCTAAGTGGATTATTAACCCTCCGATTGTAAACATGAATACAAAACCTAATGCAAATAACATTGAAGGTGTTAATCTTAATGATCCTCCGTAACATGTAGCTAATCATGAGAAAATTTTAATTCCTGTTGGCACAGCAATTATTAATGTCGCTGCAGTAAAATACGCTCTTGTATCCACGTCTAAACCAACTGTGTACATGTGATGACTTCAAACTATAAATCCTAATATTCCAATTGACATCATAGCGTAACGATATTTTGCATATATATATAAACGTATTAAAAATTTTTATTTCAATCTGTTAGAATTCATATCTAGGTTTAGAGATTTTATTTTATTTAAACCTTCCTTAGTTAAATGCTTTTTTTCTTTAATAAGAAAAATAGCCTCTCTAAAACAAAGAAAATCTTTTTGTTTTAAGTTCAAAAGAGGATATAAATCAAAATGACTTATTATTTTATCTATTAAAAAATAAGTATCTTGAACTATAAAATCACAACGAGGAGTGGATATATTAGATCTAATATCTACTTTACCACAACCAAAGTATTTAATAAATAACTGCATTAAATCCAGATCCTTAGAGTGTTGAGCTATATGAAATCTACAATATACTTTTTCTCTTAATACATAATCTTTAGCTGGTCTTACATAAATTGAAAAACCTCCATCACCTGCAACAAAACCCGACACTCACTGAGGATTTAAATTTTCAGGTAAACATATAAAAGGTTTATTCGCTGGCAATATGTTAGGATAATAATTCAAAACTTTTTTTGAAACTCCTCTGTTTATAGATGCATAAAAAGAAAGGATATTTAAAAATCCTTCTTTAGTTAAATGATCTTTATTTAAAATAATTTCGACAACTTTAGATCATAATAAAAAATCTATACCTTTTTTACTTATAAGCGGATAATTTATAAAATGTGGAATTATAACATTCTTTATATAAGTAACATTTGTCACTCTATAAACAGATTTTTTTCTATCCGCCCTATGATAAACAGCACCTACTCCAAAAAAAGATTGTATTTTATATAAAATATCTTTATCCTTTTCATGTAAGTTTATTTCAAATGAAACTCTTACTTTTCATTTTGAACTTTCGGATATTTCTATTATTACAGAAAAACAACCTTCAGCATCTACAAAACCAGTTACTCAATACGGATCAAGTTTATCGTTAATAGGGCGACTAATTGAAAACTTTCTTTTTAATAGTTTACATATATTTACAGGGAGCTTATATTCCCTTTCACAAAATAGAGGACTATATCTTAAACATTTATTTACTCTAATGCCTTCCTCTGTGTAGTCTCTGAGGTTACTTAAAAGATGTTTTTTAAATAAATGTACTATTTTTAATACATTAAACGTAAACATGTTAAATAAGGTTACCTGCTTATAATTCATTGTAATATCCTTAACATTATAACAGTAAAATATATTATTACTAGCCCAATTAGGCTTACCCTTAGACCCTGAAATAGGATAAGGATTAGTATTTAAGGTGTTAGAACTTCCAAGCATTTTAAGAGGATTTTCTACGTAAGTATTAGTTAACGCGGGCCTACTTTTGACCATACCAATATATCCAAACACAGATTTATTTGAATTAGCTGATATAGTTGTACTAATTATACCAAAACCTGGTATAATTAAAATATAAACCTCAGGATGTCCGAAGAATCCAATTCCATATTATATAATTATTTATACATCCCTTTAATTATATAACTTAGTATAATTTTCTAACCTAAGAATACTTCCTAGAGGAATCCGACTGTACATTAAGCGGCATTTCAGCCACCTACCGGTGAACCAGTCTGTAGCGATTTTCTTAGAAAACCGACGGTCTTGTCTTATATGGGAGAAGATTTTAACCGTAAGACTATTTTTATAATAGTCACACCAATATTGCTTCTGCTTTTTATTGTTTTTTCTAAGAATTGCACAATAAATAGTATAGCAAAAACTCAAAGTTAAGGTATACTTAATAGTATTCATTATATAAGGTCTTATATTTTATATCTGCCTTATATAATTCTTATAGCTTAGGGCTAAACCTTACTTTATTTTCCTAAATTCGTATAGATTATATAACTTTATTTATTTGCTTAGCTAAATTAATTAATTCTAATCTAGTATCCTTATTTAAATGATCTTTATTAACTAATCTGTTATAAAGTGATTTTCACTTTAAATAACTATCTTTCTTTTTAGATATAAGATTATATTTATCAAAATAAACAAATAAACCTTTACAATTTTTTAATCCATTCACCCTAAGTTCTCATACATTATCTGCATGATGTGCCACTACAGAACATTCAATTGAATATTTATTTAGTATATTAACTAAATGTTCAAAAACATATTTATTGGCTTCCCACTTTTGAGTTAATATAAATCTATATCTAAAAGCAGAACTATTAGAAAGCAATGAACAAGTAAAAGAACCTTCTCCATCTGTTATACCAGATAGTCAACTATCATTTAAAGTAGGGATTACACAAAGATCTAAAGGAATTATAGTATTAAGATTCTTTTTTATTAACCTTTCATTAAAAGTAGATAAAAAGATTAAAAATCTTGCTTTCCTTGTAGGAAATACCATGTTTCCATTAAATAACAAGCAGCAAATAAAAAGCGGAAAATAAGTAACTATGTGAATTAAGGGATATACTACTAAACATTCATCATCTAAGGTCTTAATCTATTTTACATCTGCCTTAGATAATTTTTATAGCTTTAACTAACCTTACTTTATTTTCCTATATTTATATAAATTCTAAAGTTTATTTATTTTTTTTTTGCAATTTAAGAAGTCAACCAGCCCTGAGGATTATTTAGCCGCAGTTGCCCAAACTAGCTTTTTTCAAAGTAGCGCGCAAACGACCTTTATACTATATCTAAAAATATTAAAGAGAAAATTAGGAAAGAGAAAATTTAAAAGATGTGCATTCGAAGAAGTGTTACTTCTTCGAATGCACCTAAAAGACGAAGCCCTAAGTAATTCCCTTGTATCTAGTTAGATTATACAAACTTAAACCATTATTAACAAATATCTTTCTTTAAAAGGTTTGTTACATTTCAAATAATTTCTAATTGTAGTATGGCTAGTTCCAAGTGCAACCGCTGCTTTACGAACAGATTCGTAAATTACTGTTTCATTGGTATTAAGATCTGTTACTGATAAATTTGTACCAGAAACAGGTTGTTTAACCCTTGTAGATTGGTAAGCTTTAATCTTATCTATAGTTTCCTTGGATCTTTTAATCCCTAATTTAGCCTCAGACATTTTAGTTAAAGTTTCTAATGAGAATTTTTTACCTTGACGGGCAAGACTTAGTCTTGATCGAGTTATATCAGAAAAAATACGATTTTGGGCTATTTTGGACATTAAAGCTTTAGTTTCCTCGGAGTGAGTGAAACCTAACTTACTTTTGGCCATCTGAATTCTAACTTCTAATGGAAATTTACGCCCTAAAGGTGAACCAGCAACGAGTAATATATTATAAACGGGTTTCAATAAATCCATATAATACTGTTCTCTTTGTATGGTTTCATCTTTACCACAATATTCAAGGATCTCTAAAGTAAAATTCTCATGACCATGTTTTAATATGGCTCGGTATATTAAACTGGTTTTTTGGTTATTTACTAAACTTTTTCCGTAATATTGTTGAAGTCTAGGACCCAGATTTTTACTACTACCTATATAAGCATTTCCATTTACTTTATTAGTCCAACGGTAAACCCCTGACTTCAATTTATTATCCTGAACAATAGATTGCTTTTGCTCCTTAGGGTTTGTATAAATAACCAATGCGCTTGCTACTATATAAGAAGAATCAGTAGTATAAAAAGAAAAATCAGCAGTATAAAAAGAAAAATCATTGATAATTATTATAGCAACCAGAAGGATAGAAAGAAAGAATAATAAGCAAATTAAATAAATATTCTTGGGCGCAAGCTCTTCTTGTATAACAAATCTGTGTGTATTTTGTTTAATAGATTGCTTAATCACTCTACCAAAACCTAGATTATCTTTAATATAATTTAATACTTCTATATCTGAACTAGATTGAGTAACAACAAAAGATAAGTCCCCTCTCTTAGCTATAATAAAAGAACCTTCACCCTCCGAAAAACCTATTAGTCATTCTAAAAATCTACTATCAGGTTGCTTTAAGTCAGGATAATATTCTTTAAATTTAGAGTAAAAAGAAGAAAACTCAAAAGATTTTTGAATTGCATTATCTAATCCAGAAGATAAGCAAGTTATCAGAAGCATTGCAAAAAAAAGAAATAAACTTATAAAACTTATTTTTAATAAGAAAAGATGTTGGAATAATATAGGATCTCCTCCACCAGCAGTTTCAAAGAATGATGTATTAAAATTACGATCAGTAAGCACCATAGTAATTCCCTATCAATATATTGTCCTACAGTTTGTTAACTATGACTAAAAATAAGAAGTCTTATAACGTAATAAATAATATCATTAATATAGCATGAACTGTAATGATAATATTCTATCTAAGTACAGTTATAGTAGGCACTCATTGTATCACTACAATGTTTGGACTATATCTTATATTTTTAAGTTGTAAAAATTTTGTAAATGATCTCAAGTAAAATTAGTCCTTCTATCATTCATAGAAGATTTAATTTGAACTATTTTTTCCATTCCCGCTTTACCTTTATGTTCACCTTTATTAAAAATACTGACTACCTTCATTCAATCTATAGCATCTAAATATTTAGTACCAAATAAGGGGTAACTTTCCAAATAACTACAAAAAATCAAATTAGCTTGCAAGCTAGTAGTTCTAACTCTATACTCAGGGTTAGGTCTATCTTGTCTAACAGATTTTACCGTTGTTAATAAAAATTTAGCAATTATTTCTAAAAAATCTAGATTACTATTACCATTGTGATCTAGTTGTCTCTGAGAAATTTCTAATTTGCACTCGGATCTAGGATATTTACCAGATAAAGTAGTTCTAATTTGAAATGAACCATCAGCTTCAATAAACCCAGATAATCAAGCATTAGATGTTAAAGGACTATAATTTAAAGGTTTTCTAACAAAATTTGTATTTTTTGAATTATTTAATCAATCAATTAGTTTATAAAAACTATGTATTTTAGGTGTACGCATATTACCATTTAATATAGAAACAATTAAAATTAATCCTTTATAACTATTTATGGTTAATACATAAGCATTAACACCTTTTTTTCTGCTAATAGACCCTTCACCTAATACTTTTTGAATTATCAAAGCTAATGGTAAATCTTTTAAGTGAAAAACAATTTGTACTGATGCATAGTTTAATACACCTTTTAACGACCTTTCTGTCTTAGGTACCACAATAGTACCATCACCCTCAATTAATCCGGTTAAATAAGAAGAAAAAGGTAAATTATTAAGATGTTTATATTCAACTAATAAATCAGTAGATAAAGGAGAAACAGCAAACTTTGTTCGTTTAAACAATCTATTTACTACACTTTTACGACGGCGTAAACCCCAAGAAGTATTTAAAATAAATCCACAACAAAAATATTCAGACGTATAGTCTCTGGGGATCTCTAAAAGGCTAAAGCCTCATAAATTTCCTGCTGATTGTGCTAAATTATATAAACTAAAAATTAGCGGTTCCCAGCATATAGCCATTTTTAAATCGGGCAGAATTTTACCCGCAAGAACAGGTAATGAAAGTAATAATAATACGGCTGTAATAACTACAGCTCATCCAAATAAAGCTAATTTCATTTTACATAAAAATAAGTGTTGATAAAATAATACTTAACATTATTAAAATAATAACAAGTTTATAACAACAACAACTTATCCATATGTAATAACTTAAATCTAAAGTTATTTTTAACCTAGCTTAAATCATATAAAGGATTGTCTACCTTTTTATTCTTTTACATTATTTTATATATAAAAGTTAAGATATAATCCTTTATATATAATTATTCTAAACTACTTATTATAATTCTCTTTTAAAATTCATATTTGATTTAATCAAGAGAATTTTATTTAAACCCTCACTATTAAGATGAGCTTTAGATTTGATAAGAACAGATACTTCTTTAAAGTCCTTAAAATCTTTAGCTTTTTCCCCTAACACAGGGTATTCCTCAAAAATAGGTATAATAACATCAACTATTTTTGAAAAATTTGACACAGTAAATCTAGCAATACCTGACTTTTCTGCAATAGAAAAAGAACCACAACCAATAAAATCTACAAAACTTTCCATTAAAAAGGCATCACGTATATTTTGAACTATAATAAAATTTAAAGTAACGCTAATACCTAATTTATGTGTTTTAGATTTACTTGTTTTAACAAAGAAACAACCTTCACCTGTCACAAAACCTGCCATTCAGTAGTTAAATTCTGACTTATTAGACTCCAAAGTAGTTTTGGGTACTAAAGGTCTTAATACAGGAGTTATATTAGGGAAAGCAACCTCTAATCTTTCAGGTAAACCTTTGTTAAGGCAAGCTCTTAAACTAATAAGCTTTATAAGACCATCCTTAGTTAGATGCTCTTTACTATATATAACATCAAATGCTTGTTTAAATAATAAAAAATCAGCATACTTTTGAGTTTTTAAGGGATAGTTATTAAAATGCTCAATTATACAAGCTAAATCGCTTAGTTTTGTAGCTTGGTATACAGCAGCATCCCCGTGAAGCCATAAAGGATATAAAATAAATTTTATCTTATCTTATTAATTTCTCTTTTAATTTCTAGAAGTTCATCTATACCATCTGTAGTTAAATGAGATTTTTTATCAATAAGATAGGCTGCTCTACAAAAATCCACATAAGCTAAGGATTTAACTCCCTGAATAGGGTATTTATCAAAAAACGGGATAATTTTTTTCTTAATATCAACTATTGACCTTACTCTAAAGTCACAAGCTTCATTTCTTTTATAAAGCATACCACAATCAAGATAATCTATTAAATATTCCATTAATAACTTATCACGAATATGCTGGGTTATTGTAAATGTTGTTTGAATTGTTTTTCCTAATTTATGGCTAGTACTATTATTAACAGTTAGAGTAAAGCAACCCTCAGCACTAGCAAATCCTGCTAATCATTGCGGATCTAAAATCTTAGATTCATAAACAGGAGATCTAACCGCAGGGATAATATTAGGAAATTCATCTGCTATAGTTTGACTTAACCCTTTATTCAGTGAAGCTCTAATACTTACAATTTTTATCAATCCTTCATAAGTAAGATGTTCTTTATTATTCATAGAAATAACAATTTGTTTAAATAATTCAAAATCCGTCCTCTTTTGTGTTAACAATCTATACTTATCAAAATGAGGAATAATAAATTCGGTTAAATTTTTTAAACTGTTTACATAATAAATAACTTGTTTATCCCTAGTACGAATAGCGATTGAACCAACTGAAAAGAAAGATTTAATATTATTTAATAAAGTTCTATCCTTACCATGCAATTCTATTGAAAATATAGGCAAAATTCGTCATCCCGATTTTAAAGCTTTATCTTTATAAATCGATACCGAAAAAGTACTTTCACCATCACAAAAACCAGTAACAAAATGAGGGTTTAAATTTTTTATAATAGTTCCGAGCCCCTCAGAACTGCCCGGGGGACATGTAGTATATTTTTTTTTAAGTAAGTTATATATAAAGGAAAAAGAATTATTATTGTATAATAATAAAGGTAAAGCCTTTAATTTCGATTTATAGCTATAAAACTAATATGCTACCAAGCAAAAGGTCCTGGAGCTTACTACTACATTTATGGCTTGCTGCGTTGAATTAGATATAAAAGATCTAAATCTTTAGAGTGCAAATGAATATTAAAAACTAATTTCACACTTCAACCTAAAGTATGTCTAGGATTTTTACTAATTATTAAAGTAAAACTAGATTCAGCGTCACAAAAACCTGTAATAAAATGAGGATTTACATTTTTTGTTAGAGTAGCATATTTCGTTTTACTCATTTATATCACTTTAATTGTGTATAAATCAAGAGGTTAGAAGATCTACATATAAGTAATTTAAAGGTTTTATGCTAAGTAGTATAATTACCACTTAAACCAAAAGTACTAACATATAGTCCCACTCTAGAACCGGTTTACCGGCGATTAGAATACACCTTACAGTATAAAAACAATACTGAAGAACCGTCTACTCGTTGCTCTTTTACAGATAAAGATAATTATCTAATTTAGATCCACGATTACCTATTTCAGTAACAAAATCCTTCATATTTAGTGATATTACCATACCTTGATGATTAGTCAAGCCAGTCCCTAGTTTCCTAATTGACTTTGGTTACTAAAGCTTTAAGGCTTCCCTGGAATTTGGCTCTTATGCACAAATTAGCTTAAACTATTACTTTTTATGCAATCTTATACCAGGAGTTCTCATATTAACAACAGTAGTTATAAAATTAATTGCACCTAGTAGAGAACTAACACCCGATAAATGTAAAGCAAATATAGCTAAATCTACACTTGGACCACTGTGACTTTGAACTCCACTTAAAGGTGGATAGATTGTTCACCCTGTCGGGTAATTATATTTATACTTTCGTATAAGATTGGACTATATTTTCACCCTAGTTGGCTAATATAACAACCAAATAGGGGTATCACGTATAGTCTCTGAGGATCCTACTCATAAAAAAATTAATTATTTTACTTTGGTTTCCTGCTGATTGTCCTTAGTAATATTAAAAATGTATATAGCATATTATTAAAATATAAGGATTTTTCAGCATATAGTAATATTCTTTATAGTAATTACTTACTACTCTGGCACAGGGATTTAGTACCCTATACTGATGTTTTACTTGAGGGGGGGGATAGCCTAATACTTACTATAAACTAATTAATAATAAAAATCATTTGGCTAATATAGCGCCCCCCATCACTTAACTTTAATTAATATAAAAAATATAGAGTCTTAAAACTCGCGTTATAAGTAACTAAGGGTTAATATATTAACTAAGATACATTAACACCTAATTTGTAATACATTGACTTATCAAAGTGTTCTAAAACCATATTTCTAACTTTATCCATCGAACTTTTAACTATTACTATTTGATAATTAGCACCTTTTCTCTCTTTACGACACTTTAAATCAAATTTTTTGATTAGAGCCTCTATTAATAAATCCACCTCGAACTCACTAAACCCATTAGTGTATAAAGTTAAAATATGATCTCTAATATGGTAACCCCCATCATCTTGTATTCATTGGGACAAACTAATAGGAGTTAAATAGTCAATAATATTCTCTGGAATATGTTTTTTTCCTGATTTATAAAATAGCTCATGGTAAAGATTTATACAAGGCAATACTACGGTATTAAACTGAAACCCTGAGTATGGGCCAGTTAATTTAGAAAATCTGTTTAATTGATAAGGAGGACCTTGACAATAAGGCTTAAAAATATTATATACAAAATTAAAATAATCCGTATGTATTACAGATTGTGAGTAACAAAATCTAGCATTATATAATGCACCGGTTTTTTTTGACTTATTTCTTATAAGTCAACCATCTCCAAGAAGATGACCAATTAAAGCTTGACCTTCTTTAGAATCAATACTCAGTACAAATTTACCACGCTCTTCTTTAGAAATCCTTTTTTTTGCACTTGAAACAGTCACAGGTATTACAGCACATTGCAGCACAGAAATATCTAAATACTCGTTAAAAGTACCAGCTCCTCCCTCTATACAAGCTGAAAAAACCAATAATATTAAACTAGGCGGTAATAATCAAAAACTTATGTTATTAAGTCTTGGGAATGCCATATCAGGGCCACCAACCATTACACGTATCCCAAATATATTCATACAATTATTTTATTACCTTGTTAGCTTTATAATAAGGACCTTAATTCTATCCCTATTTTGAGGTTTATAAAATTAAGACTAACTCGGAATTGGTGTAATTTGTTTAGAATATAATTAGGCTTGATAATTTCTTTCGAAACCCGTTAGAGTACACCTTAATACTAATTTTATAGTATAACTACCGTCTACTCGTTGCACTTTTACAAACAAATTAAATTATCTGGCTTAGTTACGCGATTGCCCATTTCTCTTTCGATTATACTCTTACTTATTACCTTATCTGAGTAATTAATTCAGCCACATATAGAATTTCTACTATAGCTTGGTATAAGAGTCTTTAGGGTATCTCCGTAGTTTGATAGTTTACCCCCTTAATGAGGGCATTAGGAAATTCATTTTATAAATAAAATTTTCTAATTTAGTTAATCAATTTAATCGTCCACACAGGACTATCTACCCTTATTCATTCCTTCTTTAATAGCTTTTATACAAGCTAAACCTTCAGGTGTAAGATGAGATTTATTTTGCATAATTTCGGCCCCTAAACATCAATCGTTAAAATCTAAAGATTTAACTCCTAATATCGGGTATTTTTTAAAAAAGGGCAATAATTTATTATTAATATCTACAAAATTTACACATCTATAATCACCTAAAGGTTTATTAGGATATTTGTAATAAGTACCGCAATCGAAATAAGATATAAAACTTTTCAATAATAGCTCATCTCTGGAATGTTGTGTTAACTTAAATCTTAATTGAACAGCATGTCCAGTCTTACATTCAACCGACTTAGTAATTCCAATTGAAAAGTTACCTTCCCCAGAAACAAATCCCGCAACTCATTCAGGATCTGGGATTTTAGATTCAACTTCGGTTACTATTGGTCTTATTACGGGAATAGTTTTAGGAAAAGCAATTCTTAATTCATCAGTTAATCCCTTATTCATAGAAGCCCTGATATTTACTATTTCTTGTAGACCTTCTAAAGTAACATGTCGTCCTGATTCCCTAATGGAAACCACACGTTTAAATAGTTCAAAATCAGCACGTTTTTGAGTTATTAAAGGGTAACGAGAAAAATGATCTAATATAATTGCTAAATCCTTCAGAGAAGAAACCCTGTACACTAATAAACTATCACCACTCTTATTAATAGAACCAATACCCCCTAAATAAGATTGTATTGCTTCTAAAAGTGGTAAATCTCTAGTATGTAAACCTAATTTAAACATAGATTGAACTTCTCAACCACAGCTACGAGCGGAAGTTTTACGCAAGGATGTAATAAAACTCCCTTCAGCATCTATTAATCCCGTTACAAACCAAGATTTAATATCAATGCTGTTTACAATGCTACTCTTAACATGTGTTGAATACAATTTTTTATTTAAATGTAGTCTTGGGCGATTATAATTACCTAGCCTCATTCGGACAAAAGAGGACCCACCTTTAAGAGGTGTTAGGTATTTTTCACTTAAACAAGGTTTCCTCTCACTGCTATTTAAATTTATTAAGGGCATTAGGAAATTCATTTTATTGCAAATCGTTAAATTGCATGTGGACTATCTCTTCATCCATTAAAGCGGTTGCTACGGTTAATTTAATATATAGTCACCGTAAGAAAACCGCCATATGGAGTATAACATATAGTCTCTGGGGATCCTATCAATAAGAGCTTGCGCCATATTGTTTTGTTTCCTGCGGATTATCCATATTTATTTTGATTAGTTTTAAGGGCCATGTACATTTAATTACGTATATTGTAATATACAACCTTTAAGGATAAACTTTCATTACTCCTATAATAAAACTTTAGGAACTTCCCGACCAACAGTTATATTTTCTATAGTAATATTACTATTACCTTCGGCAATTTCGATTTTTAATGCAAAAAGGCGGCATATTTACTTTATATAAATAGCCGCCTAAACAATAGAATCCAAATGAGAAAAATCAAATATTGTACGATTATTATTAAATTGAGCCTTAATCTTTTCAATCTCCATAATATCTTCACTTGTTAAAGGTTTACCATCACGTAGTCTAATTTGTTCAACTACATGTTTTCAATCCTTATATGCTAAATATTTTGAAGAATACAAGGGATAACGATCAAAATACTCTATAACTTTCAGATGACTAGATATACTATGAGCTATAACCGTATAAGAATAATAAATTTTGTTTGCTTCTTCTCGAGACCTAGAATATAAATTTACATCAAAATATCTAGATATTTCACTTAATATTCTAAAATAACTAATACCTCCTTGTTCTACTGAAGCCTCTCTATGGTAATTTTGTCTTAATTCTATACGGAAGAAAGCTCGCACTCTTTTCGAAGTAATACTTCCTTTTTTCTTTCTATCCGTTAAGGTTATACTAAAATTCGAATCACCATCCGAAAAACCAGCCAATCAAGCATTACTATTTATAGGTGATAAATCTAAGCCTAGAAGTTCTATATTCGTACCCATATTGTTATTATATCAGTTTATTGCCCGGTGTAATGCTTCTATTTTGGGTGTTCGCATAAAGCCATTAATAATTTTTATCATTATTATGACATCATTTATATTTTGAATATGTCATATAGCACAACCTTGCTTATTTTTTATGTATAACTTACCTACTCCTGTAATCGATATTAATTTTTCAGCTAAAGGAATATCATTTAAACTAAATACTATTAATATTTTAGGTGTATACCTTTTAGATTTGGATTTTTTATCATGCACAGCAAATGAACCATCAGCTTCTATTAACCCTGCTAAATAATTTCCTAACCTAGCTCTTAAAAATTCAAAGTTATCTTGATCTTCCTTGTTATTAGATTCCAGCTCATTTGATATACCATCTAGTGTAACGAGAGAGGATTCTAATATTATATTATTTTGCATTTGCATTTTGATTTTACCGAACCCACCTATCAATGCAGGCATAACCATAAAGAATATCATTAAGATCGCGTGAGCTGTAATGATACTATTATATAATTGGTTATCAGCTATGTATTGAACACCTGGTCCACTTAATTCCATTCTAATTAATACAGAAAACGCTGTACCTAATAACCCTGAGAATAAAGCAAAAATAAGGTAGAATGTTCCGATATCTTTCGCATTAGTAGATCAGAATCATCTCTCAGTTCAAACTGATACTGAAGATGTTAAACTTCTTGAAAAGGAGCTAACATCACTATTTTTACTAATATGAACTTGATCATCAACTTTTTTTTCTGAATTTATCCTTATATATAACAAATCCAGAACTACTCTACATGAATTAATAATCATAAATCCTACAATAGTATATATAGTTACTATATAAATAGGATTATAACTTCCCTTGCGAAATCCTTCCAGGGACCCTATCTTTGGTTCCGTCGCAAGCTCGGGAAGTATTAATTTTTTTATTTTAATTTAATTAAATATCCCATCTATAAAAATAAATATATTAAGTTAAGATAAATAATTATTTATAAAGGTAGTAGTATATTATGTTAAATAGGGCAAATTTACTCTTTAGATGAAAGCTAGTAAACATTTATTTTTTTGTTACGTTAAATATTAAAATAGAACCACCAATACTCAGGTACCCTTAAATAAGATTATGGAGGAATCGAACCCCTTACTTATGATTTGCAATCAAAGTGTAGACCATCTACTTCATAATCTATCTCCATAACTTTTTGGTATATAGCAAGTAGATAAAACCATGATAAAATACTACACTTGCCCCTATATCACATCCCAACTATTAGATTAAATTTAATACAAATCTACACCTTACTACTAACATACAACTAATTTTAAATATTAATAATTAAATATTATTCTGAATTAATATTAAATTTAATATTTATTGTTGATAACTTATAATACCTAACCATGTATATCAATAGTGATAAGATTTAATTATTCTTTCTTAATAATAAAAACATCCCCTATTTATATTCAGGGTAATAGCAATCACCTTATGAATAATACGATTTTCTACGTTTATCTTGGCTAAATAAAGAGTTTAACGCATTGGCTTTATTACCATGTGAGTTATGCGGATTACCACCAGGACTACTTAAGAGTCCACCTACTCCTAATAATAGCTCACCTTAAGAAGGAGTACGGAGTACGGAGTACGGAGTACGGAGTACGGAGTACGGAGTACGAAATTCGAAATACGGAGTACCTATCTTTAATATAAATTTATTAAAGATTTTAGTTACAATATAAAAATATAAATGATATAAAAAAAATCGTAAATTTAATAAATAAAGCAGCAAATAAACAAATAACTATAATGAATAAAACTACATAAGTATTAGGGTATCTCTTATTAAAATTAAAGGGGGGGGGGAAATAACCTACAAACAGATTTACTAAAATTAAGCAAAAAATTAAACCTAGTCATAATAGTAAAATATTATATAAAAATGTATTAAGAATAGGGTAAAAAACAGATAATTCACAACGCTAGCTCTAAAAACAATCAAAGCTAATAATATAAGCTAATATAAAACCTCAAATAAATTTGAGTAAGATGAAACTACAATTAAGTACAATAAATTAAGGAATTTTTCTATTGCAATAATGATACCTATTTCATTATAATTTTTTACCCATCAGGCCCAGGACGAGCTTACGCCGTCCTTAAGTGCCTTGGGCTGGAATGGCAAAAATGTTATAAAGTTGATCAATTTGAATAAAATTATTTAATATCGACCTTGATTGCTAATGCATAATACATAGCCCAATTAATTAAATAAAAAAATGCTAGATAGTGTGGTAGCCTTCACTTTTTTTTTAGAGCTTGCATTTTTCATAAGAAAACTAAGTCACAAATAAGATTTATTCTTAAGCAACCTAAAAAATGATACATCTTGCTAAAATAATAAGATACAAGCTTAGCTACTACCAGCCTAGTAGGAGCCGAAGTATAAGTATCGTTTTCGGGTATCTAATTTTTGAGATAGCTGGCATCTCCCATAATTTATTGAGGGACTAAAAAAAATCCTTCATTAATAATCAATAATTAATAAAGAAATTCTTGATAAAAAATAAATCAAATATTCATTTATGCAATTATACAATTAACACTACTACCCCGTTACACAGGAAAAAAAATATAACTCTAAATCTTAACCAACTAAGCGTTATATTAACCTTAATCTTCGTCAAAAACTTCAATTGTTATATAATTAATACTATTGCAATAACAATAACAATTAGATCAGCTACGATTATGATTAGCGCATCAATATAACAGGTAGAAAAATACAAGCCATTTATAACAGCTAAACCAAACTATTATGAAAAAATAATTAATAATTTTCAAATTAACCATATTTACCATAATAATTATATATGAAAGCTAACTTAATAAATGGGAGAAAAATTTTAGGCATTAAATTCTATACCCCCCCCCACTTTTTTTCGAATTCCTTAAATATAAATTCCTGCCAAGCGTCCCTCATATATTATCCTTCGGTTAATCAAAGAGAAAAGAGGTGTTACAGAGCTAAAATATTAAGACAATAATTCCCATAACAATTTCTAATCAGCTAAGTATAACTAGGTAAAACCTCTTTTTACCTAAATAGATATGGTTGCTAGTTATTTTTACTTTTAAAATCTATTAAAGTATTTTCTAATATACTTACAGATGGTACTATAAATAAAAAATGTGCAAAATATAAAACGGTACTTATTTGTCCTAATAAAATAAAAGAATCTTCTACATGTTTTGCACCTAATTGCATTAAGATTAAGAAATTAGCTACAAATACAAAGAAGGCTATTTTCTTAGTGATCTCCAACCAGATATAGAGAAGAGAACCTATCTTCTATACCATGAAATAAAGCTAAACTATAATCCTCTTCTTATCATATTATGATACAATGAAATGTTATTGGAAAGTTTATATGAATCCTTAACCAAAAGTTATAAGCTAATAAACAAGAAAATGGAAATACAAACAAAATCACGAATCTTTCTGTTATCTTTAGATTCTATTTAAATAGACTGTTTTATTATCGAATATAGGAGCTTTAAAAGTATTTTTATTTTTAATACGATATATAAAGTAGGATGTGTTATATCAAAGAAGAAAGCACATTCAAGGTATGACTTAAATATTTGTACTATATTACCACTTTTTGAATCAACAATTTCAACACCAACCTTTGAACGATGGACAGATATTATTGGTTTATTGTCATAAACCACAAATTAAATACCATCCTTTATTTCATAGTTAGATGGACCATTTATCAATTTCTTAGCCTTTTTAACTAATTTAGTTCTATCTAAATTAATAATTTATTTAAAGGCGCAAGCCGCAAGCACAGCTAGTATTTTGGATAATTCGTGAAGATAACCTATTATTATTCAATTAGGATAAGAAAAGTTCTATTAATGTTTGCCCATTTTCGGCATGCGAAGCAGCCGTAATGATGACCTTTTTCTCTTAATAAAAAGATTAAAAGTCAATCATAAAAATCGTATTTTTTTTTTGCTTACTCATTGAAGCGATAGTAATAAAGAAATAATCGCAACCTTTCCTTTCCTTTCCTTTCCTTTCCTTTCCTTTCCTTTCGAAAAGGACATTTTGTGAACATACCAATAATCTTTTAGATATTCTCATGTTTAAAAATAACTAATTCTACACTATTCTTATGATAGTATATTTTACCAAATCCTAATTTACATGCAATAAATTCTAATACAGGACAATCATCTATATGAAATATGAAATATGAAATATAAAATATGAAATATGAAATATGAAATATAAAGACCGATTTTATATATTTTAATAATACTTTTTATTTTAACTAATACCTACATATAATGTACCTTCAGCTTTTGTGAAACCAGCTAACCACTCAAAAAACTTCCCCCTCTGCCATTTGATTTTTTGTTCTAAAGGATCCAATAGAGACGGTATTATGGAAGTTATATTCAACAATCCACTCTAGCTTCCGCAGAAAATTTTATTTTATTTGTTATTGTGTAGTTTTTTTTTCATTTTTAAATTATATTATATCAGACTTTAAAGCTATTGGTACCTAATAGCAGATAGTAACTATCATACTTACGATATATAAAGTATTCATATACTTTAACCGTCCTAAAGAAGACTAATAAACTTTGACTTTACTCCCACCTAAACAAAGTGGCGATCAAATAAAAATTCCTGAACAATTACTCCCTTCTTGAAATTACGGATCTTGTCATAACTTTGGACCGGCTTTTACTATCAGCAACTCAGTGATATTAACTTCACACAAAATAACACACGGGAAGATTTATCTTACTGCGTATTCGCAACGCAAAGAGAGATTCACGCAAATCATTCTCGTCCTTTTGAGAAAGATTTACCTTTATTTACTATAACATAAATTCAAGTTTTAGAGTTCAATGAGAAAAGATCGAATGAATCCTTTAACTAATCCGAAGTATAAATTTATTTTCTTTACTCACTTCTCGAAAGAGATCGCAAGGAAAAAAATAAAAAATTTAGAAAACAAGGTTCATGAAAGATATGACTTACCTAATTCCACTGTTTTAGCCACAAATCGTTTACCTTAACCCGTCAGAGATCGGTGAGCCTTTACCCCTAGTTTTTCATCCTGTCCGTTTACAAAAGATGCGCGCAACATGATAAAATAAATCAATTTTCTCTAATCATTAACTTTTACAAAATCTAAACACAATACACCTAATTCAACGAAATATAAGAATTAAACAGTAAGTTCAGCACATTTAGTATTCATCAGGAGAAATTCTATTGTGCAATATAAATTTTTATAATTTAAGTAAATTATACATTAGGAGGGGGGACTCGCATTGCGAGTCCCCCCAGTAGAGGGTAGGATCTTTCTAAATCAATTATAGGTAATGCTAAGATTATTAAGATAGCACTTATCATAGCAATAACTCTTAATAATTTATTAAAGATAGATCTTAATATAGCATAGAAAGGTAAAAAAGTACTTAAATTATTCTTTGCATTATTCTAATCAAAAATTGGGCATTCTTACTGTAAAAAATTCATAACCAATAGTATTAGATTCTATTTGTCTCATAAGGCTAAGCATCTCATTACAGCTAGAACGAATATTATTTCTTACATTGATTAATCTATCTCTATACTCATCGGCGTCATAATTATGCAGATCATCTAAAATATCATATGCAATATCAAAAGAATCAAAAATAGAACAATTGCTAGTATATAGTTGGCACAAAACATCATAATGAGACCTTAAATCATCAAATGCACCTATGAAATTGGTACTGTTTAGTAACGCACCTATATTATCTCTTGATTCAACAAGATATTGACTCAATACATAATCAAGATTCTCTGCTAATTCTACTAAATTTGCTAAATGTTCAGGATTACTACTTGAATAATTACTATCAGGGGAAACTCTAATTAACATAATATAAATAGTAGCAGATAAACCTAAAACTAACATATAAAAAGGGCTAGAAAAAAGCACTCCTGTTTTATGAGTTGCAAAAGCTAAAGATGTATAAGATGCTGGATCTAAACGTAAAGATCTAGTAGTACTAAATGATCTTCGGTTACCTGTAGTATTATACATTAAGGATTCACCTATATAACTACTAAACTTATATTTTACTCGCTCTTATTTTAATATAATTTAAATCTATTAAAGTATTTTCTAATATACTTACAGATGGTACTATAAATAAAAAATGTGCAAAATATAAAACGGTACTTATTTGTCCTAATAAAATAAAAGGATCTTCTACATGTTTTGCACCTAATTGCATTAAGATTAAGAAATTAGCTACAAATACAAAGAAGGCTATTTTACTTAGTGGTCTAAATTGCAGACCTCTTGATCTACCTAAATCAATTATAGGTAATGCTAAGATTATTAAGATAGCACTTATCATAGCAATAACTCCTAATAATTTATTAGGTATAGATCTTAATATTGCGTAGAATGGTAATAAATATCACTCTGGAACTATCGCTGGAGGAGTTTGCATAGGATTTGCCATTATATAATTATCGCTATCTCCTAGTACATTAGGCATAAAGAATACAAATACACTTAATACAATAATAAAAAGAAATATAGTAATTAAATCTTTAAATAGGTAGTATGGCGCCATTGGTACTCTATCATAATTACCTGAAAGACCTAAAGGATTTCCAGATCCTGCAGTATCATGTAATGCAATCATGTGCATTAATACTAATGCAGCTAATATAACAATTATTATTACTATTTTTTTTAGTAATAATATTCCTTGTAGAATAACCTAGGTAGGTAAACGCCTATATTATATAATTTAGTCTATAATATTTAGTTTGCTCTATCCTAGAACTCCTACTTCCTTCCCTGTTAAAGGAAAATTTAGATCTTTATATCTGTTAGATTCTTTTAAAGATTTTAATCAAACGATATAGCTTTCTTTTTTATAACCTGTAAGAGGATAATGGTCTTCAAAAGAAAAGAAATTAATAACTTTTTGTATATCTTTTACTGATGACATACGAACAATTGATAAATCTTTGCTTTTAGTGTAATCAAGGGCTCTACTAGGTTCAAATAATAAATAAATAGTATTCATTAAAACACTATTACCTTTCTGACCTACATTGAAACAGATTTCCTTATTAGCTTGCACATAAAAAGAACCCTCAGCAACTACAAAACCAGTAAACCAATCTTTAAAGTATAAAACATTCTGCATTATATCCTTAGGTGTTTCCATAACTCAAGGCATATAATTAGGAATAACCTCAGGTAAAAATTCTCATTTTTTAATATTATTTTCTAAAGTATATAATAATAAATTGTATTGATTAATTCTGTTTTGAGTTAAAAAAAATAGGCTATGTTTTAGTAACATAGGTACTAAAATATACTTTAACTCAAAATTATATATAACAAGTTTACTTGTGGTTGAGTTTATTTTAGCAATAATACCAAAATGTAATTTACTTATCAGGTATTCGAAAGTGGCTAAATCTCTATTGTGAAAGGTTATCACTAAATTAAATTCTATATATCCTTTAGATTTTTTAGCTTGTATATAACCATCACCATCTATAATACCAACTAAAAAACTTAAAAATCTAACATCGACATTTGGTTCTATAATTTCTCTTTTCCTAGTAACATGAGTCTTAGTTAACTCTATCTTATTGACTCAATAATCATAGCTTTTACTATTAAAATTAAAAGACTTTGCTACTACTACGGCAAAGAAGGAAAGTGAAACTACAACATTTATATATTATTATATCCACCGTAGACCGACAGGTCTACAACTAAATTTATATGCAAGCTCGCCTGCGACTCAGAAACTAAATTTAAAAGGATATATTTCATTATCTTACGATAATGTTTAGACTATATCTTATAAAATACAATAACTATATTTTATTTTGCCGTATAGTCGTTGAACACATATAATCATAACATAATTTAACTTTATATACCTAACTTGCAATTGAAACCATATCATATAGATATACCCCCTTGGGCGCTCACCAAAGATAAGCTACCGAGAGTGCTGTGCCCAGGTTCACTCCTGCGTAGTAAGAAAGCACAGCTTTTACTTTAAAAACAAAACATACGCTTTGATAATTATTTAGCATAAAAAGACTAAAAAGTAGTTTAACCTAATTTTTATGGCTGCGCTTATTTTATCTAAAACCGCGGCTTCGCCAAGCTCTTCATAATAAATATTTCATGTTAAATCAAAAGTATATACTTAGGTTATATATTAAAAAATAAATTTTAATTATACTTTGCTGCTTATTTACAAAATAATAGTATTAGTTATTTTGTCTTCCAAGCAATTAGGCAAATTTTAATACCCCTGTATCTTTTTTAGCTAAGGGTAATACAAAATGTAAGGCAAAGAATCTGTTTAAAGTTGCATTATTCACAGAGAAACCTCCTCAGATGACAATAAATTTCGTATAATTTTTAACTATATACTTTACACCCGCAAGGGTGTATTTAGACTATATCTTAAATCTACTCAAATTTCGTAGATTTTGGGGGTATCGTGTTGAGCTTATTGTTGGTATAACTCACTCATTAGCCGTTGAACGTATTTAACCCATTTCATTTACCGAATTAAACTCCGCTACAAATAATCTAATAAAAAGGAGGTAATTTGTTATTAGATCTCCTTGTAATTTTCCCCATTTACCTCTAAACATAATAAGATTAAAACCTTACTATTTTAAGGAGCCCTATTACATATTTTTATTAATGCTTTTGCGATTATTTTATATTCGGATAATTTAAGTTTCTATAACGTGAACTTTCCCGTAAATTATTTAATCATTTAACATATTGAATATATTTCAATCCAACTAAAGGATGTAAATCTGAATTTGAAAAGAAATTTATAACTTTTTGTACATTAGATATAGAACTAACACCAAATTGATTAAAACTATTTGTTGTGTCTATCTTTCTATTAGTATCAAATATAAGTTTAAATGATTCGAATAAATCAGTGTGAATTCTTTGTTTTAATTGAAAACAACCGTCATTATTACTTTTAATAAAAAATGAACCTTCAGAACAAGTAAATCCTACAATTCAATTTCTAAAAAAATGTAACAATGTATAATCCATGGGATTTTTAGGCAATTCAAAAACAGCAGGTATATTATTTATATCAGGGATTTGATTAAATAATTTAATATCATTTTTCATTATATACATAGCCAAATTAAATTGATTCATTCTAGTAACAGTCAAGAAGAAAATATTGTGGTATATAAGCAAAGGAAAGAATACTTCTTGCAAATCTGTCTTATTAATGACTAATTTACAAGTTGGACTTCTTAAATCCTTAAAAACATTAATTTTACCTATTTTTAAAACTGAATGAATATATTCTAAAGTAGAAATATCTTCTAAATGAAATGATATAACCAACTTAATTGTTATAAATCCTTTAGATGTTTTACTAACTTGAATATATCCATCTCCATCAATCAATCCTACTAAAAAGGCTAAAAAAGAAGAAGGAATTGAAATATACCCTTGTTTATCTAATCTTGTGGACTTATTACCTTTTTTCAGAGCGTTTTTATGAATAATACCTATTGTAGGTAAAGAAATATCCTTATTAAATATAAATAAAATAATAGCAAAAAAGCACAAATAAAAAACAATTGCAAGAATTTTTGACTCAACTATATCTTGCCCGATTCATGGAACAGCACTTATAAGGTTGGTAATAACAGTAGCACCTCAAAGGCTCATTTGTCCGTAAGGTAAAACATACAAACTTATTTATTAACTTGATAAGTTTAATAAACTAGAATAACTTTGAATTCGTATATTCTATTAGTAAAGTTAATTTTACTAAAAGTCCCGACTGTGCATTAAGCAGCATTTCAGCCACCCATAGTGACCCAGTCTGTCGCGATTATTTATATAACCGACGATCTCAAAATATAAATTTCTTTAATCGTTTTCACTACATCGCCAAATAATCATATAGACTATTCTATATCCCCGTCGGGATATACCACTTTAATCTTTCTTTTTCTATAAAAATTGCAGAATGATTCTTACTCATGGGACTATAATTTAATTTAAAAATAAAGTATAATAAAATAATTACTTAGAGTTTGCACCCGAAAAATCTTTAACTATTCATTGTCTTTTTACTAATTTTTTTTCGGTCTTTAATGCTCTTCTAATCGTTTTTTCATTACAATTAATAGATTTTGCTGCATCTAAAATTGTAGAATATTCACCGTAAATAGTGTCATTAAGATTGTATAAAATAACTGGTCTTGTATGTGAAATACATTTTTTCTTAATATCATCCGACATAGGAGATCTGTTTAAAGCTTTCTCTCGAATTTTTTCTATAATTTCAGGAGAAAGTTTTTTACCTTTGTTTAAACTACCTATTTTTTCCCGTCTTGATTCACTATATAAATCTTTCATTTTTTGACGATCAACCTCTGTATGTTTATAGCCAAAACTAGATCCTGCTTCAGTTAAAATATTATAATTAGGCAATAATAATTTTAAATATTTATCTTCTAAATTCAGCAATTCTTTATTATTTTCTTTAGTAACTAAATTAGGATATAATTCTAATACAATAAAAGCGAAATTTTTTAAATCATATTTTTTAACTGCCAATTTTACTATTTTGCTACCTCGAAAATAAATTAAATGGTTACAGAATCTAGCATAATATCTATTAGTTGAAGCAGAACCTATATAATAATCTTTAGTTATTTTATTAACTATCATGTATATACCACTTAAACCTCTAGTTTCATTTGATATTTGTTTTCTAATATTTTCTGAATCTAAGTTTTCATAAATATACACAGGATTTAACTCTAATTCTTCTATTATTGTTCTTAATCTTTCAGAACAAGTTTCTGGACAGCCACATTTATTTAAAGAAGGAATTGTACTATATCACCTTTTACTGAATTTATTTAGGCGCAACTCATATATTGACTTATTTTTTAATTTATTATACTTTATATCATTAATATTTACTGCATAGCATGAGTGTGTTAAAACTTTACTTCTTACCAACTTTTGTAAATTATAATACACAAGACTTAAAAAGATAAGAGCTATGACAAAAATACTTAAATTAAACCATTTTGGGCTATCTACGTAACCCAAGAAAGCTGTAACAACTAAAGCAAGAAATATTATAGTACCAATAGCTCAAGTTAATGTTCTTGGAGCTCTATAAGATCCATAGTAGATCCCTCTTCCCAATCGAGATAGGTAGGTCTTCTCAGACTTTCCCCCTCTTAGAACCGTACGTGCACCTTTCAGCGCATACGGCTCAAGCAATCATAATAATTTACTCCCCCTTAACTGTAATAGCTAGCTAATTAACAATTTTTTTAATATAAACCAATTTCTCATTATATCTACTGCAAGTAAATTTAGAAATATTCTTAACTCTATAATGAGCAGTTTGTAGATTAATCTCTAATTTATTAGCTAACTCACTCACTGAGTTAAATGTGTCTAGAACTTCCCCACTTGAAACTTCTACCACTTCAACAGCCACTTTCTTATTAGTACTAAAGAGTCTATTTAATGACTTAATAAAGATCTTACCATCCTGGTTAATATAATTAGAACCCTTGCTAATTAAAAGAGATATATCTGAAAGTAGAAGAGCTCTATCCTCATCTGAATGAGTCTTGTTAGTAGATAAACGATTGTTGTTCATTTGTGCCAAAATACGCTCAATGATTAATTTACCCTCATCTGTATAATGAAGGCCTAGCTCTACAATGTTAATAAGGGCCTTCCAGTCCTTATAATCCTTTTCCTTCTTACTACGTCAGTTAGCAGAATCTAATAAAGGAATAAGTACCTTGGTAATGAAATCTAATTGTCTTACCTTAATATCATTAACAATTTGACCCTTAGAGTCAGCTTTACCACTGTAAACTCTCGCTGCTAACTCCTCAGTACTATCAACTAGATTAAGTGAAATATTAGATCTATTATTCAAAAAGTCTCTAATTCCTATCATTAAAGGAAGATTCTCCTTCTGGACAACCACAAAACTGAAAAGATTCTTGTCAGGAGAATAATTAAAGCAACCTTCTCCCTCTAAGAAACCAATGAACCAGTCCAAAGTTATATTAATTACATGATCTTGACCTAAGTCAAAATTAGTTCTATTCTTATTCATTTGGCATTTTATTGCCAAGATTCTCGCAATAATATTATCAGCTCCTCCTTTATCTTTATTTGTATAAATATCATAAGCTAATTTGAAATCAATAAAGTTTAAATGTTTAGTAGTATTAAGTGTATTACGAGAAAAAATGTCAATAATTACCGCTACGTCTTTTAGATTACGCACAATAAATGTAGATCTATTATTCTTGATATAAATTTTACCTAAACCTAAAGAGTTATGAATATAGTTTAGAACATCAGTATCGTCCACGTGCAAACTAATTTCAAAACAAAATTGTATCTTTGAGTTTCCTCTTGTAGCCTGAATATAGAAAGAACCCTCCCCGTCTGTGAAACCTCTAAATCACTCAATAAATTCTGGAGAAAATGTACGACCATTTAATGCAATAAATGTAGATTCTGGACTAGAAGTTTCTACCGTCGTACCTGTAGAATATCTTCTAATTGATGAAAACTTTCCAGTATTAAAGGAAAAAGAACCATAAGAAAGGACGGAATTAAATATATTACTATTATTTACTTTAGTGCACTCCACGTATTTTTCTGAATCTATTTGTACAACTGTAATTACCAATATTGATACTAATTGAGATAGGTAGATCCTTACGGATTTTCCCCCTCTTAGAACCGTACGTGCACCTTTCAGCGCATACGGCTCAAACAATCTAATTAAAGAATAATAATAGAAATTTGTATTTTCTATCTTCATACAAATTAAACAAAAAAAGAGAAAATAACAAGCTAATATATTAAAATCGCTTCTTAAAGCTAATAACTTTATTTAGATTTGCCCTTGTCAAAGTCTGCATCCTTTCAGATTAAGGTATAAGCTAAATAAATTTACCCTACAGGCTGCAGATATCAGAATATCTCGCTTTGCAGGTAGCTCTCCCTTTATCCACTTCATTACAAAGTGGCATTAGCTTTTTTGACTGTCTCATGCCCACTGGTCGATATACTCACTTCAAAATTAATTTTATAGAGTACCTCCTTCTGACCTTTCTTAAATGCCGCCTAGAAGGAGACCATTGGGTTTACCAAGTTCCAACTATTACACCAAATTTAATAAAGCTTTAGGTAGATACTTTAGTTCGTTGCATTTTCCTTCTTCATAATAAATTATTTCTATCTAGAGCAGAGCACTCCTTCGTCGTGTATTAAATCTAACCTAAATATACTTCTTTTATTTTTAAATAAGGGAGACCCGGCTTCGGCTACACACCACCTCACACTCTTACACAATTCCTCTTTACCTTTAATATATAATTATATGATAAAGGTAGAAAAGAATAACGAACCGTCCCGATATCTTCGCTTTCGCTTACCATAACTTTTTTTCCAATATTCAGAGCTTCACACCCCAGAATTACTCCCAGCGCATGTCTGAGTTGGAACACGAAGGGTCATTCGTGGAGGAATCTCACCTCATTATAATAATTAGCCTCTTGTCGCACTGTGTAAGTACACTAAGAAGAAGAAAGCTGAAGCAGTGTTACTGTGTAAATAACGTACCAATCAACCATTATTAACGTCACGCATAATCATTTATGTTATATTCATTAATTCTCATTAATGTTCGGACTATACCTTCATTAGAATATAAATATTCTTTATAATGATAAATTTCTAGTCTCTGAGGATTTTTCAATATATTTTTATATTGTAACTTCCTGCTGATTGTCTTTATAATTATTATTATCTAGAGTTTTCAGCAATTTATTTAATTTATAGAGCACATTCGCGCCCATTTGTATATTAATGGTTTTTATCTTATATTGTACTTTTACCTGTTTATATCTAACGCAAAGGGGGCTTCGCCCGTTTTATCTGATAGGGGCTTCGCCCATTTATATATAACCCCCTCATACTTACTACAGCTAATGAAACCCTTTCTAGTTTTAACAATAATCTAGCTATATACCTTTTAATTAAAATTATATGCCACTCACTCTTAATTTATTCATACCCCTTTTTATTTCAAGAATTTCAGTCAATCCTTCTGCAGTTAGATGACTTTTAGCTTCAACTAACTTGGCTATTTTACATCAGTCTTCAAAATCAGAATGTTTAACACCAACTACATAATACTCAGAAAAAAAAGGAATGATTTTTAAAATTATGTCCGAAATTTTAGAACATTCGTAACTAGCTCACCCCTTTCCTTCCATAGCATGATAACGCCCGGCACCAAAGAAAGATATTAATTTTACCAATAGCTGTTTATCTCTAATATGTTGAGTAATGTAAAAAAATAATTGAACTTGACTTCCCGAGTTTGTAGATAATGATTGGCTAACTTTTACGTAAAAAGAACCCTCTCCTGATGTAAACCCTGCAATTCAATAAGGATTGGGTATTACGGGATCTGCAATAAATAGTCTTGTTACTGATGGTAGAATAGGAAAAGCTACTCTTAATTTTGAAGGTAAACCAAGATTTATCTGAGCTTTAATTGCTACTATTTCTGTTAATCCTTCTATTGTTAAATGTGCATTATTAGAAATTAATTTATAGGCCTGCTTAAAAAGAAGATAATCCCCTTGTTTTTGACTAATTAAAGGGTAAAGATCAAAATGTGGAAGTAACACTTTTGCTATTTGATCTTTAGATCTTATTACATAAGAAACTACATCTCTTTTAGTTTCGAACTTTATTTTTCCAACACCACCAAAAAAGCCTTGAATTAACTCTAATATTGCGAAATCTTTTTTATGAAGAGCTATAGAAAATATAGCTTCAACACGAAAACCTGCCTTGTATCTAGGATCTTTTATAATAGAAATAGTAAAACAACCTTCAGCATCTACGAATCCTGTTACAAATCAAGGGTTTAATTCAAATAACCCAACCCCACCATTCTTAGATGAAGAAGATAACAAATTTTTTGACATAGATATGGTAGCCAATGATTCTTTATGAACAGGTAATGTAGAATATTGTTTTTTATTTAGTCTTGTAATAACAGGTAATAGCATTTCAAGATAAGGTAGTTTGAAGCCGTTATTAACATCTCTCATAATATGCTCTACGGAGTTAAATGCTTCTAATACACTAGGATTGTAGTGCATAGCTAAAGTTACTCCAGTAACTATTTGTATAACTAAACAAACAGCTAACAATGAACCAAAATTTCACATATAACTTAAATTACTTGGTTGTGATGCATCTATAATATATCCATTAGCTAATTTTAACATAGGATGACTTTTTAATATTCTCAT